GAAAGACAGTTTATTTCAAAGATTTAATCGATAGAAGAGCTAAAGATCCCGATACTATTATGGATGCTGAAATTGTCAAAAAAGCTATAAGGGTTAAATTAAAGAACGAAGAACTATAAGAGTTTAATAAAGTTTGGACTAAAAAGTTTTGAATTCTTTTAAATAATTTTGATTGCAATTTTTATCGATGTTATTGTTATTGTTATTTGTAGATAACTAAATCTTCTCTTAATAGACTAAAGGATCACCATCTTTGAAGTTAAGTTATCCTAAAATAACTAGTTATCTGATTTACTATGATAATTAGTTATTTGAATTTTGAAGCTAATCCAATCGACAGATACATTTTTAAATTGGAAGTCAAGAACTCTTATTTTTTAATAACTAATGATTTGCTGCCATAACTTCCATCCATACACCTATTATCAAACCGGCAGCACACAGAAAACACCTATTGATATTCTAACCTCACATATACCTAAAACACTTGCTCCATATGTACCTGAATCAGTCATTGAAACAGTAGCTAAATTTCTCGTTTTGGGTTTCGTGGGACGACAAGTAACGGGTTCGGCTACATAGATGTTACCAGGTACTTCTTTAAAATATTCTGCAAATGAAACTTTAGAAGTTAAAAATATATTAGCGAAACCAAAAACTAATAAACCAAGTTTATAATCTGGATTAAAATTTTTTTGATTTTCTTTGTCAGACCAGTATTTTTCCGTTTTTCGAAGTATATCGCTTTACTTGTAAAACCAGTGCCTTCTTCGATAGTATCATGATATGCTATTGAAGAAGCAATTGTAATTATAACTCTCCTGTGTATGAGGTTTGAACCACAATTATCTAAATACATAATAACTATTATAAAAAATAGAATAATTAAAAAACTTTCCATTATTTGGAAAGTTTTTTGAATATTTTTTTTAATTTGAAAAGAAAAAAGCTAACCAATTTCAGACTTTTGAAAAACTAAATTTTAGACGCTACAAAACATTCTGAAAGAACTTTCAAGGTTATTAATTGCTTTGTAAGATAAATTTTTTCCTTTCAAATAATTTTATCATTAAGACCAACGTTCTAAAACAATAGTGTTTGATCCATCAGAATTCCGTTCATACTTAACTGGTTGGAAACCAATTTTTTGACTTTCACCAATAACTACTTCCCCAGCATATTGTTGAGCAACTTGATCTAAGAAAACTTCATGAGGTTGTGTTTGTTTCCAAAAACTTAAATCTGCCACTAAGTCATACTCTTGACCATTCCAACAAAAGCTAATATCATAGCCGTTTGATTGAGGAATGACTAGACTAATCTGCGAAGAAGTGGAATTTGGAATAGTTTGTTCCTCTTGATTATAAGCAATATTTAATCGATTTAACGCTTTTTCTAAATAAAATAAATTCTGAAAACGAGTCTTTATATATGTAAAATGTGACATAGAATCTTATGAATAATAAACTTAACTATAATTATAACACTTTTCAATTTTTCATACTCGTCTATAGTTAAACTTTTATTTTAAATAATTTCTGCTTTCTTTAATAAATTTGCAACAGTTTCCGTTGGTTGAACTCCATAACTTAACCATTTTTGAATCTTTTCCGAATCAAATTTATAATTTTTTGAAATGGGATTATAATAACCAACTTCTTCAATTGGACGTCCATCCCGTCTAGTTGTATTTTCCATAATAACTAATCGATAAGAAGGAGAACGTTTTCTACCAATACGTTTTAATCTTAGTTTTAACATAAATAAAATAATATAGAAATTAATAATTTGTTGAATTGATAAGTAAATCTTTGTTTAACGACGAGAATAATGCTCAATGACTAATAGTTCATCTAACTGTAATGGAATATCTTCTCGATTACAATAATCTAAGACAGTTGCTGTTAAAGAATTAGCATCAAATTTTAAATTTGAAGGAAGATCATTCCGTTGATTATTTTTTAAGTTTGTTGTGACTAAGTTTTTGGAAGTACTTTTTTCCTTAACACTAATGATATCTTTGAGACGGCATTGAAAACTTGGAATATTAATAACTTTATTATTGACAGTAATATGCCCATGATTCACAAGTTGTCTTGCTTGCGCGATACTACTTGCAAACCCTAAGTTGAAACAAAGGGTATCTAATCTCATTTCTAATAATTGAAGCAAAATTAAACCTGTGACTCCTTTTCTTCGACGAGCCTCTTTGACATATCGAAATAATTGACTTTCACTTAACCCATAGTTAAATTTTAACTTTTGTTTTTCTTCTAACCGGATCCCATATTCGGTTAATTTTTTATTCATATCAGGAGAATTTCCGTCTTTCCCAGGTCGATTTAATTTTTTTGATTTTTTCGTTGTTAAACCTGGTAACGTACCTAACCGTCGACTAATTTTTAATTTAGGTCCTCGATAACGTGACATAAAAAGAAATTTAAGGTATAAATAATTATTTATAAATATTGAAGATAAAAATATATCAATAAGGGCGAGTGACCGGACTTGAACCGGCGAATGGTGGAACCACAACCCACTGCCTTAACCACTTGGCTACACCCGCCATATTGCTTTAGATAATACTTTATCAGTTTTTATCCTTCGACGTCTAGGGTATTTTTTAAAAATTTAGAAATCTATGACAAAAGTTAAAAATTTCTCTCTCAATGGTCAACAGTATGCGACTTCAGCATCGATTACTATTTTTGATTTAATTCAATATTTTAATTTTAACGATTCCTTATTAGTATTAGAATATAACAATTTAATTTGTGAGAAAAAAAATTGGAAAACAATCATGATTCATGATGAAGATCAGATTGAAATTGTCACAATTGTTGGAGGCGGATAATTCTATAATTGTTTATAGAATTATCCTCTAATAGTCGCATTCAATTTTTGTTTTAAGACATGTTTTAAATTTTCAATAACTCTTTCTACTTTTTCATTTTGTAAGGTTTCAGCTTCAGATTGGAAAATCAGTTGTAAACATAAACTTGTGTGCTCTTTCGGAATTGATTCTCCACGATATTCATCTAGTAAATGAATTTCCTGTAACACAGAACTTCCATTGAAATATATTAATTCTTGAATTTTATCGAAGGAAATCGTTTTTTTGACAATGAACGATAAATCTTTAATAATCTTAGGATACAGTGAATATTCTTGATAGACTGTTAAGCTATTTTGTTGAAGTTGAGATTTTAGAATCTCAAACTGAAATTCAAATAAATAAGTTTCAGTTGGTAAATTTAATTGATTAGCTAAAATTGGAGAGATTTGACCAAAGATACCAACTTTTTGACCATTCGATAAAAATATTTCACTAGTACAATAGATATGGAAAATATTTTTTTCTTTACCGAGTTGATAAGGTTTCCAATAGGTAAGAATATTGAGAGTTTTAAAAAATTGTTCCATTTTTCCTTTCCCTTCCAACCAACTGACTTGTGTCGATGATTCTGACCAATTTTGTTTTGGTTTTATTCCACCAAAAATTCCAGCAAGTACCTCTGTTTCTGTAATTTCAGAAGAAGAGTTTGTAGAAAAAACATGGCCATATTCAAAACCTTCTAACATAGAGTTACCTTTTTTTAAATTTTCTTCTGTTGCTTGAAGTAAATTTGGTAACAAACTTAAGCGTAAATGTGAATAATCTTTCCCTAAAGGATTTAATAAGTTAATTTCATTGTTTAAATAACTTTCTTGTTTTATTAGAGAATATTGAATTAACTCATTAAAACCTAAGCCTAATAAAGCGCTAGTGAATTTTTGACGAGTTTGATAATCAATATCTTTCTTTCCAATTGTTTTCACATTGGGTAATCGTGTTAAGAAATTATTAAACCCATAAATTCGTCCAATTTCTTCAATGACGTCAATTTCACGAATAATATCTTCATTTCTTAAAGCTGGAATAAGAATTTCCCATTTCAAATTCGTACTATCATAAGTCACTTGAAATTGTAATCGATTTAACGCATTAGTAATATCATTTGGTAATATATAGGCGATCTCATTTACTGTCGAATTTTTAATCGGTCCTAAGACTTGTTTTACCCGTTGATAATCTAATGTAATTTTAATGGATGATTCATTTTTAAATTCACTAATGGTATGAAGTTTACATTGAAGATTTGGATTTGCAATTCGTAGCAAAGAAACAAAACGGTATACCGATTCTAGGAGAGTAATGTTTTTTAAAGATTTTTCGTACCGCGATGATCGATCTGTTCGTAAACCTAATTGGCGAGATTGTTGTCGAATTTTTGCAGCATTAAAAATACTTGCTTCTACCAATAAAGTTTTCGTTTGATCGGAATAATGACTTGTGGCACTTGAAATAATTCCCGCAATACTGATTGGTACTTCGTTGGCACAAACGACAGAAATCAAATCATTTAATAAGTATTCTTTTTCATTGTTTGCCAAAAATGAAGTAGTTTTTGTTGCATTCTGTAAGGATAAGTGAATTTTAGAACTATTTAATTTTGAATATAATTGATCTAAATCGTAAAATTCTAACGGATAACCTGTTTCTAAGACAAGATAATTTTGAAAATCAGTTAAATTATTTTCAACAGCTAATCCCGAAGCAAGTAATTTTTGTTGTAACCATTTGGGTGATGTAACATTCGTGACATTTTCAATGGTTAATCCAATAAATCCAGAACAATCCTTTTTTATTGAACTTTTAACAGGAAGACTCTGAAGTTGATCGGACCAAGAACAGGTTTTGACTGTGTAATCTAATTTTTTTGGAGTTTGATTCAACAAAGCTGCCATTTCTAAGGAAAGACCTTGAATCGATAAACTATCTGATCGATTCGCAGTTGAAGAGACTTCTAATGCGGTTATCGAATCTTTCGCTACTTTCATGTTTAGAACATCTTCGACTTCAAATCCACCAAGGGTTAATTTATCAATTAAATCATCTAATTTGGTTTTTTCTAAATTGATTAATTCGTTAATCCATTTTAATGATATTTGCATGTTTGAATTTTTGTAATTTTTTTAGGTAGTTAACTTGCGTTCGTAAATATTAATCCATTGGTATCTCCATATCGTTCCATAAATCTCATAAATCGATCCCAGGCTCTTGGACTTTTCATAATATAAATAGATTCAATAATTTCAGGTTTACCATTCCGAAAGTGAGCATTTACGTCTCGAGTTTCTAAAATCCCTTCTTCATCAATTAAATACATTCCAGTAATTTCGCCTTTTTTTGCCGTATTCTTATCTAAAATGTTGGGATTTTTAAAACAGAAAGTGGCCGTTCCTGTACTCCCATCTCTTGATCGGGTTAGACGAACATCAGGTAAAACTTTTTCGTCTAAGCCTTTTATAAATTGAATTTTAGCTTCCATAATGAATATAGTTTTTTTAGATTAATAATCTATAATCGTTATATTCATTATGCAGTTTCAGTAGATTTAAAACAACTCTTTTAATTTTAAAATTATTTATTGGACTCGAATGATAAAAAAGACTTGAAAAAGTGATGCTCTTAGTTTTGAAAATATATGAACAGAGTTTAAAATTTTACTGTTCATTTAGAGTAAACCCTAAACGAACGCACATTTATTGTAGTTTAATATTAGAAAATAGTTTACTTTTCATCCATAGTCTGATATAGTCTACTTAAACTACAAAATAAAAAAGCAGCAAACAAATGTTTCAAGAAATCCCAAAAAATTGTCGATATCCTTATGCCCGTGTGTCTTCAAAGTCACAAGAGGATAATTTATCCTTAGAATTTCAGAAACAAGAATTTCTTAGACTTGGCGTTCCAAAAAAGACTATTCGGGTTGAAGTTGGATCTGCTGCAGATAGCATTCAAGACCGTCCTATTTTCTATCATTTGATTGACAGTGAATTGAAAGAAAATGATTTGTTACTTGTTACCAAAATTGATCGATGCAGTAGAAACACTTTCGAGTTTTTGAAATTGCAGAAAAACCTTTTTGAGAAATCTGTCACTTTCATTGCTTTAGAGCTTCCTTTTTCAAATGATATGGCTGTTAATCAATTAATTGCTACTAATTTAGCTGCGATTACTACCTTTGAAAATGAACGTCGGAAAGAGCGTCAGCGTCAGGGAATTCAAGCTGCCAAAAAAAATGGAAAGTATCTTGGACGAAGAACTGTGATTGACAAAAAATTAATTGATCAAGTGAAATATTTGAAAGAAACTAAGAATTTGTCGATTACTCAAGTAGCCAAAATAACCGGCAGAGCCAGATCTACCATTTATAAAATACTGAAAGAGGAATTGAATTACATACCATATAACCGATTAGTTAAAATTTAATATAAATTAACAATATAAATTATGAAACTAGTTTTTAAAAAAGCAGCACGTATAAAAAAACGTAAAGCTATAAAAAGATTAATTTCAGTAGGTGTTACAGCATACCTATTTAAATATGGTCGAATAAATGAAACTACTGATTTATTTATTCATTATAATCAAGAAATTCAATCAACAAATAATCAAAAAACTTATACTGTTGCTGATGATCAATCTCTGATTGAAATTCAAAATCAGCAGAATCAAACTTCTGAAGCTTTAAAATCTATTTTAGAAACACGTTGTGGTGACTTGGGAAAATCTGGTCCTGGAGCAAGAGCAAAGGCTGATGCTCGTAGAAATTTTAATAAAGGATCAGGAAGCATTATTATCCCAGGTGCTTCTGGATATACGCCACAACATCACTATCGCATTTATAAAGAAAGTGGCAGATTACCAGCCCCTCAAACAAGAATTGAGGCAGGAGTACCAAACTTTAACGACGGGGTACCACCTCGAATTGCTCCATCGGTTTCACCAAACCGTCAGGGTCGAATCAAAAGTCAACCATTAAAGGTTAAATCAGAACATCAAAAAACAGATGTAATTATTACTAAGAAAGATGTTAAAAAATGGATTACACCAGAGCAGCGAAAAGAAACATCCAATCAAAAGATAAATGAACAAAGGGTCGAAGAGAAATTCGTGGATACAGTTAAAAAACCTAATGAAGTGTTAGATGGTCTTCATATTCATCGTGAACAAAAAAATTGTAAAGTTTATATAAAGGATATTGAAACTAGTGATGGCACACAAAAAAAATTAGCGCTTATTGCTGATACTGAAACTGGCCGATCATATTTAGGTACAACATTAACTGAACAAGAATACTCGAACTTAAAAAAAACTGGCGAAATAGATTTATATGATTTACGAAGAGACCCTCAAACATTAGTAATGAATCAAAAAAGTATCCAAGAAGCTGAAGTTTTAAGTCGAGCGAAAGATGAAGGTTGTTTAACCGAATTCACTGATATTAGACGCCCATATAACGTGTCAGAGTCATCGGCTGACTTTGTTGGTAAAGATTCTATGGGTTCAAAAATTAACATTGATATTAAAGCAATTGATGGAAGTGGACGACGACCTCTTGATAGGCAAACTCAAGATATTAATCAAAATATAAAAGACTTATTTGATGGCGCAGATGATCCAACAAAACTTCAGATTATTTGTGATATATCGGCGTTACCGTCACTTTTAGCGGACAGTATGATTAAAAATATTACAAAGGGATTAGCTTCGAACCAATTGGATAATATTAGTTTCTTATTTGATTAAAATTCAACATAAATCTTAATTCTATTATAAAAATAATACAAATAAAATGAATAAAACATTAACTTCGATTTTTGAAACCCAGGGTCCTCAATCATTGAATATCTCGAACCAAAGTTTTTCAGAGGAGAATATATTTGAAGAATTTATTGACAGTTCTTTTTTTCATCAAGTAAATTTCATCAATTGTTCTTTCGAAGGATGTGAGCTATTAGGTGTTAATTTTAATTTTTGTGTTTTTGAAGGTTGCACTTTTAATCATACAATAATTCGTAAATCTGAATTTACGGATTGCGTATTTAAAAATTGCCAGTTTATCGAATCTCAGCTTACTCCAAAAACAAATTTCTTTCGAACCTTGTTTATCAATTCCCAATTTTCAAGTGTTGATTTTAGCTTCACGTTCTTATGTGAATGTGAATTTATAGAAATTAATTTAATTAAAACTAAATTCAAAGGAACATCTGTTGTTGATCCAAAAACTGAAAAAATTACTTTTAATGATTTAGAGTTTGATAAAACTAAGCCAATGAGAATTCAAATTACAGATTCGTTGTTTTTTCCAAAAGAAATTTGAATTTATGGATTATGTAGTTCTGGAGAAGGAAATTTATTTTTCCTTTTTCAAAACTAAATTATTTTGTCTTTCAAATTCAACACTCAAACCTCCTTATTCACGACTTCGTTTTACTTTAATGTAGGAATGTAGTATTTACCTGCCTAACCTGTCAAGACGCCTCTATGCGTCTTCAAATGCCTTATCAAAGCATATTCTATTCTCTGACCTCTCCATAAAAATATTTAATTGCTTTCTAACTATCTTACTGTTCATCTAGAGTATACTCTAAAAGGTCAGAAAGGAATGTAATATTTTATGGAGGGGTACTGATATTGAAATGTCTTCTGAGAGGGCTATAATAATCGATTTAAGGGCACTTGTTAGGTTGGTTAGAGGTATTAATTAAATCAAGTATGAGGTTTTTTATTTGGGCAATTTTTTATCTGCCCAAATACCTTTACGAATTTTTAGAAATAATTTTTATTTACCTTGAGCTTTTAAAATACCAACGGCTACAACTACCCCACAGACTGCGCCTACCAAAAATGATCCTGAACTTACTGCTAATGCACACAATGTTGCTGCAGCACCACTAAGTTTAGCGACAATCTCCTCACTGGGTTTTGATGGTGCGGGTACAACTTGACCTGGTTGACCTTGTGCGGGTGGGCCAGGTTTTGTAGCATCCTGTGCATTCGCTGGTAAACTTGAACTAAAGAATGTTATCCCAAAAATAGATAAAACAGTTCCAAATCCTAAAAGATAAGATTTTAGCTTTGATCTGGGTTGTCTTTTTTTTTCGTTAACTTTTTGTTTAAATACTTGTATTTTATTTTTAAGATTTGTTAATTGATCGTTCGCTCTTAATCGAATTTTTGAAATTATTTTTAGCATATGTTACTATTTAAAAATTATTAATTTATTTTAACTTAAGTATAGCTACTTATAAAAAATTTGTACATTTTTTATAACGCAACTCTTCAAAAACAGTCCAGTACACCTTCAAAAACAGTCCAAGTCATGGACTACTTTTAAAGGTGTGGTAAATTCTAATAATAGGCTAAAATCCTTATAAATACTGGTTAAAAATTTAATAAACAATAAAAAAAATAAAATCGAGTACATTTTATGTGATTACTCTAAGCCCGTACAATTGAAGTCTCCCAATTCTGAGTCATCTTTTGAACAAGATCATATTTATGATTTAACTTTTCCCAAGTAAGACCTGTACTAGTAGCGACTTTACTTCGTGACTTTCGACTTCTTTTTGGTTACAAATAAATTTTTAAAAATTTGATTGACAGTCAACAGAAACTATCAGTATTATAAATTTAATTTAATTAAAAGTATAAAATTATGTCAATACTACGAAAATATGAAATCATGATCCTATTAACCGAGGAATTCAATGATAGTGAATTAAAAACATGGGTATTTAATTATGCAAAAAATTTAAGAAAGTTTAATGTTTGTGACATTTCAGTAATTTCTCGTGGAAAGCATAATTTATCTTATCCAATTAACAATCGGGGAAAAGGAAACTATATTCAATTAAACTTTTCAAGTATGCCAAAGTATATTAACAATTTCTCAAATATTTTAAAAATGGACTCAAATGTCGTACGATTTTTAGTCTTTAATAAAGAGTAACTTAAATTGAGTCAGTTACCTTTTCAATGGTTAACTGACTCAGAGGTTCTTATTTTTTTCCTCTCTTGAAATCATCGTTCTTCAATAAATTATAGATTGCTGATCAATTGTTACTATAGGTTAGAAGTCGAAAGTTCGTTGAATTAGAAAGATAATGGATAATTTCTAAAACTCTTCGAACTTTCGTGTTAAATCCAAGTAAAATCCTTTGATGAAATTTAAAACTTCGAAAAGGATCCATTTAGAATAAATTAGAAAAGACAAGAAACGATTTGCGACTTAAGATAACCAACCATAACTATGTAAACCTTTTCCTAAGAAATTAACTCCTAGATAACAAATCCAGATGACAAAAAACCCTAAGCCACCTAAAATTGCTGTTTTCTTTCCTTCCCAACCTTTTGTAATTCGAGCATGTAAATAAGTGGCAAACACCAGCCAAGTAATTAAAGCCCATGTTTCTTTGGGATCCCAACTCCAATAAGAGCCCCATGCTTCATTTGCCCAAACTCCACCAGAAATAATTCCAATGGTTAAAAACGGAAATCCTAAGCCAATAATTCGATAACTCCAATTATCTAAACTTTGTAACAGTTTTAGTTTTCCTAATTCTGAGATCTCATTGGAAGGTGAGATTACTTTTGCTTCATAATAATCGACCATGACATTGTATAACGGTAGAGATGAATTATCAACAACCTTTAAATCAACATCTTGATAACGTGAAATCACTAAGAATAAAATACATAAGAGCGAACCCATAATTAATGTTCCATAACTTAGTAACATCATACTGACGTGCATCATTAACCAGTTTGATTGTAAAGCTGGGACTAAAGGACTGGATTTCTGCATTTCTGGCGAAAGTGTTAAATTCGCAAACCCATTAATTAAAAGCGTCGTTGGGATTAAAATAGCTCCGATAAGTCTACTTTTTGTTTGAGTTTCAATATATAAATAAACAGTTAGAAGTGTCCAAGTTAAAAATAGCAATGACTCATATAAGTTACTTAATGGGAAATAGCCTGCGACAATCCAACGTGAACAAAGAATAAAAAAGAGTAAGATATTTGCAATGAGAGTACTTGTTCGTCCAATGAGAAATAGGGATGATTTTTCTTGAAAGAAAAATAGATTTACCCAATAAATAACCATTGCGACTAATAAGACTCCGAAAACGATATTTGATAAAAAATTTTGAATTTCATTCCAATCCATGAAATTTCTCCAAGAAAGAATTTCTATATAAATTATGTTACATTTTACTATTATACTAAAAAATGAGTTGATTCGGAAGTCGCGAAAAAACTTTTAATTTGGATTCTGGTAGTAAATACTTTTTAAAAAGTAGAGTGACTAGAAATTATAAAAAAAAGTTTTTAGAGAACCTTCCAATGGAATGAATCTCAAAATTTAGTTGGTAAATAGAGATCATTGTTTTTTAAGAAACAATGATCTCTTTAAAAATAGTTTACTTCCGGAAAAATCGAGAGGCTTTGCTCGCAATTGGAGATTTCGATTCATCATCCGCTGAGGACGGGGAATTTGAGTCAGTGTTGCTAGCCTTTGGACTCTCAGATCCTGGAGTTAAAGAAATAGTTGAATCTGGTTTATCGTCTTCCGATAAATTTTCTCGTAAACTTGGATCTACATCACTAAAATCAATTTCTACTTCTAACTCATTTGTATAAGTTAATAAAGTTCCTTCAACTTTCTTACGGGTAACAATAATTTTAGTATTTGGATATAACGTTTTCGATAAACACTGTTCTGCAAGTGTATCTTCTAAATACTTCATAATTGCACGACGTAATGGACGAGCTCCATAAATTGGATCATAACCTTCATCCGTTAAAAATGCTTGAACGGCTAAATCAACAATTAAATTAATTCCTTTTTCTTTTAAACGTTTTTGAACAGATTTAATTTGTAACTCACAAATTTCCCAAATATCAATCCGAGTTAAATGGTTGAAAACAATAATTTCATCAATACGGTTTAAAAATTCAGGACGGAAGAAGTTTTTTAATTCTTCATTGACAAGTTTCGCAACTCGTTCAAATAATTCTGGATCTTTAATGGGTTCTGGAACAGGTTCCCACCCAAGAACAGCATCTGGAGTAATTTTAAATCCACGATCACCTTGATCTGATTTTGCTTTAATTCCGCTTTCACGTTCAATGATTTTTGCACCTAGGTTTGTTGTCATGATAATTAATGTATTTGTAAAATCAATTACACGACCTTTTGAATCAGTTAAACGTCCATCATCTAAAATTTGTAACAGTAAATTAAAAACATCTGGATGAGCCTTTTCAACCTCATCTAATAAAACAACAGAATATGGTTTTGAACGAACGGCTTCTGTTAATTGCCCGCCTTCATTATAACCAACATATCCTGGAGGGGAACCAATTAATTTTGCAACCGTATGTTTTTCCATATATTCTGACATATCTAGTCGAATCATACTATCTTCACTACTAAACATATAGTCAGAAAGTGCTTTTGTTAATTCTGTTTTTCCAACCCCAGTTGGACCCGCAAAAATAAAACTTGCAATCGGACGATTTGGATTTCGTAATCCTACTCGGGCACGACGAATTGCTTTTGAAACAGCAACAACTGCATGTTTTTGACCAATAATTCGCTCATGAATGGTGTCTTCCATTTTTAATAATCGTTCCGATTCAGACCCAGTAATTTTTGTTACAGGAATACCTGTCCAGTTTGAAATCACATCTGAGACATCTGTTTCTGTTACCATATCTACATCTCGACGATTGAAACCACGTGCTTCATTGGTTAAAGCAGATTGTTTCATAATCCGAATGTGAGTTCGCACTTCCATTTCGTGGTCTAAGAGTTGTTTTGCTGCTTCAAAGTCATGTTCTTTAATACATTCTTCTTTATCTTTAATTGTTTCTTGCAATTCATGCATTAAACTTCTTAAACCTAAAGGTAAACGACGATTTTCTAATCTTACTCGTGCTCCTGCTTCATCTAGCACATCAATGGCTTTATCTGGTAAATAACGATCTGCGACATATTTGTCAGAAAGAATCGCTGCTTGTTCTAAAGCTTTATCATGATAACTTAATGTATGATGTTGTTCAAATTTTGATCGTAAGCCTCGTAGAATTTCAATCGTTGTACCCACACTTGGTTCTTCAACATGAACTGGTTGGAAACGACGTTCTAATGCTGGATCACGCTCAATATATTTTCGATATTCATCATTGGTTGTCGCTCCAATACAACGGAATTTTCCTCGGGCTAAGGCAGGTTTTAAAATATTAGCTGCATCTACTGCACCTTCCGCGGCTCCTGCACCAACTAATGTATGAATTTCATCAATCACAATGATAACTGCAGAATCATTTTGAGCCTCTTCTACAATGCGTTTTAATCTTTCTTCAAATTCTCCACGATATTTGGTACCCGCTAGAATAGAACCAAGATCTAACGCCATAATTAAACTACCATCTAAGAAATCAGGAACTTTTTCCGTTAAGATTAATTGGGCTAAGCCCTCTGCAACAGCTGTTTTTCCAACACCAGGTTCACCAATAAGAACAGGATTATTTTTTGTTCGACGTGCTAAGACGGCAATCACATCATCAATTTCTTTTTCTCGACCAATTACTGGATCTAAATTTCCATCAATTGCTTCTTTGGTAATATTTTCCGCATATTCATCTAGGGTTGGTGTTGGACTCCCTTTTTTCTCCCGTTCTAATAAGAATTTTTCTGCTTGAGTTAAAGGACGTAAGATTTCTTCTTGCGTTTCTTCAATATAAGTTAAAATTAAATTGCGTAATTTTTGAATATCAACATTTAATTTATCTAAAGTTCTCATTGCTACACCATCTGATTCAGCAATTAACGCAAGTAAGATATGTTCTGTTCCGACAAAGTTTTGACCTAAGTCTTTTCCCTCATGAACTGCCATTTCTAAAACTCGTTTTGCTCTTGGCGTGAAGGGAATTTCCGAAGCCACAAAGCCTGTTCCACGGCCAATGTATAATTCAATTTCTTTTCGAGCTTTTTTTAATGTTACTTTCAACTTCTTTAAGGCCCGCGCGCCAATACCATGACGCTGACCGATCACTCCTAATAAAAGTTGTTCGGTTCCAACAAAGTTATGTCCCATTCGTCGAGCTTCTTCTTGAGACAACATAATAACCTTAATTGCCCCTTCCGTAAATTTTTCAAACATATTTTGAAAGACTATTTAGCGTTTTATCAAATCTATTCACTTTCATTCCTAATTCTACAAAATTATCAAGAAAAATTACAAAATTGTTTGTTTCAAATTTGAGAAGTTTATTCATGTATGGGAACGGAGGGACTTGAACCCTCACGCCTATCACTAGGCAACGGATTTTAAGTCCGTCGTGTCTACCAATTTCACCACATTCCCTTCTATCTAACAACTATAATATCGAATCATTCAAATAAATGCAAGAGTATAGTTAAAATATCAAGGCGGCACCCAGATTCGAACTGGGGATAGAGGATTTGCAATCCACTGCCTTACCACTTGGCCATACCGCCAACTATACTAAAATTATTATAATGGATAATTTTAGAATAATTCCATTCTTTTTTAGAAGCAATTTTTCTAAAATTGAAAATAAATAACAACTTGTTATTTATTTTCAATCATTAGTTTCTGTTATCTACGATAAACAAATTCGATAAAAAACTCCGGGAGCTAAATCAATTTCCGTTAATAAATCGAAAATTGGTACTTCTGCGTCATAATAAATTTCTAACATTCGTTTATGAACGCGAACTTCAAAGTGTTCTCGCGAATCCTTATCCACATGAGGGGAACGTAATACACAATAAATTCGTTTTGATGTTGGTAAAGTTACCAAACCGATTGAATTTAAAGAAGCATTACTTAGAGCCTCTGTAATTTTTTGACATGAAGAAACTAAAAGTTCATGATTAAATGATTCTAAGCGTACACGAATTTTGGCATTCGTTTTCATTTCCATAAAAAATTTTAATTATTTAACAATTTTAGAAACTACTCCAGCTCCAATTGTACGACCGCCTTCACGGATTGCAAATCGCATACCTTCTTCGATTGCAACAGGGTAAATTAATTCTGAAGTCATTTTAATACGGTCACCAGGCATTACCATTTCAACATTTGAACCATCATCCGCTGTAAATGCAGTAATAGCACCTGTTACATCTGTTGTTCGAACATAGAATTGAGGACGGTAACCTGTAAAGAATGGTGTTCGACGACCACCTTCATCACTTGTTAATACATAAACTTCTGATTCAAAGTCTGTGTGTGGTGTAATTGTACCTGGTTTTGCTAATACCATTCCACGTTCAATATCTTCACGTGTCACACCACGTAATAAAATACCAACGTTATCACCGGCAAAACCTTCCTCTAACGTTTTTTGGAACATTTCAATACCTGTAATTGTTGTTGATTTTGTGGCATTAATTCCAACAATTTCAACGTTGTCACCAACTTTTACAACTCCACGTTCAATTCGACCAGTTGCAACAGTACCACGACCTGTAATTGAGAAAACATCTTCAATAGCCATTAAGAATGTTTTTTCAGTATCACGTTCTGGTGTTGGAATATAATCATCGACTGCATCCATTAATGCAAAAATTTTGTCGACCCATGGATTATCACCACGTTTTAAATCTGGATTTGATGAAATTGCTTCAATGGCTTGTAACGCAGAACCAGGACAAATTGGAATATCATCACCTGGGAAGTCATAAGCTGATAATAATTCACGAACTTCTAATTCCACTAATTCTAATAATTCATCATCATCTACTTGATCTTGTTTATTTAAGAAGACAACAATATTTGGAACACCTACTTGTTTTGATAATAAAATATGCTCACGAGTTTGAGGCATTGGTCCATCTGCAGCTGAAACTACTAAGATTGCACCATCCATTTGTGCCGCTCCAGTAATCATATTTTTAACGTAATCCGCGTGACCTGGACAATCTACGTGAGCATAGTGACGGTTTGCCGTTTCATATTCAACGTGAGCTGTATTAATCGTAATACCACGTGCACGTTCTTCCGGAGCACCATCAATATCCGCGTATTCTTTTACAGATCCACCCGTTTCTAATGCTAATGTTGCTGTAATTGCAGCTGTTAAGGTTGTTTTACCATGATCAACGTGACCAATTGTTCCAATATTTACATGCGGTTTTGTACGTTCAAATTTTTCACGTGCCATTTTAATAATCCTTTCAATTTTTAAAATTATAAATAAGTATTAAGCTTTTAGCGAGAGTAAAGATAAATGGAAGTAAAAATTAGTATCTAAAATGCGCAAACGCTTTGTTTGCTTCTGCCATTTTATGTGTTTCTTCCTTTTTCTTAATAGTATTACCAATTTCATTAGCTGTGTCAATGATTTCATTTGCTAATTTAATTGACATACTTCTTCCAACACGTTGTTTAGAATATTGAATAATCCAGCGCAAAGATAAATTTGTGGCACGGAATCCACTCACTTCAATTGGAACTTGATAAGTAGAACCACCAATTCGTCGTGCTTTTACTTCCACAATTGGACTCGCTTTTCGAATGGCTGTTTCAAAAACTTTTAAAGGATCCTCATTTGTTTTTTGCTGAATAATCTCAAAAGCTTCATATACGAGATTTTTTGCAATTGTTTTTTTCCCTGATTTTAAAATTCGTGAAATTAATAAACTAACTAAATAACTATTGTAAATCGAATCTGGTTCCGGAAAACGCTTCTTTGAAATATTTCTACGTGACATAATGTATTGATTAAAGATTTTTTGAAATAAAACAAAAATTAATCAATTTAATCTTTGTTTTATTGTATTTGATTGTTCAAAGTTAAGAAATTATATTCTATTATGATTTTGGTTTTTTTACCCCATATTTTGATCGACCTTGCGTTCTATCTTTTACGCCACCTGTATCTAAAGCACCACGAATAATATGATATCTTACCCCTGGTAAATCTTTTACTCGACCACCCCGGATTAAAACCACGGAATGCTCTTGTAAATTATGGCCAATTCCGGGAATATAAGCTGTGACTTCAAATCCTGATGTTAATCTTACCCGTGCCACTTTTCGAATTGCTGAATTTGGTTTCTTGGGTGTTGTTGTATAAACTCGAGTACAAACTCCACGACGTTGTGGACAATTTACAAGTGCTGGCGATTTTGTTTTTTTTTTTATTTGTACCCGTCTTGAACGAACTAATTGTTGTATAGTTGGCATAATTTTTGAAATTGTTTTTAAATTATTGATCTGCTACGTTTAATCCATATTTTTTCATGAATCGTTCAACTCGACCTTCACTATCTACTACAACTTGTGATTTTGTATAGAAAGGATGATTTGCTAACCACATATCAACTTGTAACTCATGTTTGGTTGAGCCAATTAAACAAAGTGGTTTTCCATCACATAAAACTGGAGTCTCATTCGACCATGTAGGATGTATATCTGATTTTGGCATAATTTGTAAAGATGATAAAAATTAACGTTTTGAATATTGTGGCGCTTTTCGCGCTTTGCGTAAACCATATTTTTTTCGTTCTTTAATGCGAGAATCACGCGTTAAGAATCCAAACGGTTTTAATACTGTTCGATGTTGAGGATCCATTTGACATACTTGACGAGCAACTCCAAGTTGAATAGATTGAGCTTGTCCTGTTAGTCCACCCCCTTTTACAGTTGCGACAATGTCAAACTGATTCTCTAAGTTTAAAGCTTTTAAAGGAGCCCAAACTGTTCTTAAATAAGTATCATTATATTGTAAATATTTATTTCCAGAAGTTTTATTAATGATTAAGTTTCCTTCTCCTGGAACAAGAAAAACACGTGCAACAGCTTGTTTTCGTTTTCCAAGCCCAATATTTGTTTTTTGATAAAGTAAGTCTGCCATAATTTTAAGTCTTTTAATTTTTGGAATCTTTATTGAATACTTGCATATAAATTTGCAATATCCACTTGAATCGGATTCTGTGCTTGATGTTGATGATGCTCATCATTATAGATTCGTAACCGTCTCATTAATCGTTTTGCTTCTGTCTCTGCTAACATTCGTTTGACAGCTCGTTGAATCGTTAGTTGTGGAAGACAATCTGAGGCATTTTTAACAGTTAATGCATGACCTGGTCGCCCTGGATTATAAACTAGATAATGCTTACTCGTTTCATTTACAATGATTGAATCCGCATTTATCAAAATAACATAATCACCTGTATCCACAGATGGATGATATTGTGATTTGACTTTCCCTTTTAATAAACTTGTAATAATGGTTGCTAGACGTCCTAAGGTTTGTCCTTTGCAATCAATTAAATACCAATTACGATTTTTATAATCTTGAACTGGTAAAAATGTTTTGTTTAATGAATTCATAATTATTTTGATTAGAAATAAAAGAATAAGATTATTATTTATTTTAAAATAATACCTAATTTATTCTTTAATGTCGAAAAAACTTCATCTGCAGATTTTCGACCAAAGTTTTTAAGTTCTTGTAATTTTTCGGGTGAGTAATGTAATAAATCACCTACTGTATTAATTTGTGCTTTTTTTAAACAATTATAAGCCCGTACAGATAATTGCAATTCCTCAATTGCAATATTTGTATATGGTTCGAGACTGATCGCTGAAGTTTTGGAAGGGACCTCATTGGAAGAGTTAGTATCTTTATTTTCTAATAAAGAAGTAAATACATCAATTGTGATTTGTGCAGCAGATTTCATTGCTTCCGTTGGAGAAATACTACCATTTGTCCAAATATCTAAAAATAATCGTTCAGTGATATTATTTGCTTTGTCATAAACATTTTCAATTTTAAAATCCACTTTTTGGATAGGCATAAAAATAGCATCCAATTGTAAATAATTTTCATTTTCTTCTAAAAATGTTTGTGACGCTAATCGATATCCGGTCCCATAGTCAAATTTAAATTCAATTTCAAGAATATTGGACGTTGAAATTGTCATAATATATTGATTTGGATTGACAATTTCAACTGTTGACGGTAATTGAATTAAATCTGCTGTCACAACGGCTGGTCCTTGAATTTTTAAACGCCCAAATTGAGGAGTTTGAGTTTTACTTCGTAAGACAATCTCTTTTAAATTTAATAAAATTTCTAAAATATCCTCCCGAACTCCCGGAATAGTAGAAAATTCATGACTCACTCCAGCAATTCGAACCGCTGAAATTGCAACACCTCCTAAGTCATTTAGAAGGACTCGTCGCAATTGATTTCCAATAGTAATACCTTGTCCTGGTCTTAAAGTTTGGATAAGAAATTGTCCGTGACATGCTCCCGATTCAATTTTTTCCGATTTAAGACATTTAATAGAAAGGTTCGTCATAGACTGATCTGATTGCAATAAAAATTTTAAACTCGACGACGTTTTGGTGGTCGACATCCATTGTGTGGAACAGATGTTATATCTTGAATTGACGTAATTTCAAATCCGGCTCCTTCAATTGCTCGAATTGCTGTTTCACGACCTGATCCTTGTCCTTTTACTAAAATTTCAACATTTTTCATACCGGTACTTAAAGCTGTTAAGGCTGCTTTTTCAGCAGCTGTTTGAGCAGCAAAAGGTGTACTTTTACGAGCACCTTTAAATCCAGAGCTTCCAGCGGATGCCCATGAAACTGTGTCTCCGGTTAAATTAGTAATTGTAACAATTGTATTGTTAAATGTTGATTGAATATGAACAATACCACTTGCAAAACTATTTTTCGTTTTTTTAGTAGTTGATTTTCTATTTGTTTGTGCCATATAAAATTAAATAATTTTGATTCCAAATTAAAGTTATTTTTTCTTACCGGTAACCGTTTTCTTTGCTCCACGTCGACTCCGAGCGTTTGTTCGAGTTCGTTGCCCTCTCACAGGTAAACTATTTCGATGACGTTTGCCTCGATGACAATTAATTTCATTTAAGCGTTTAATATTTAAACCAGTAAACCGTCTTAAGTCCCCCTCTAGTTTTAAATCACTTTCTTCAATTGTTTGACGCAAAGCTACTGTTTGTTCGGTTGTTAAATCATAAACCCTTACTTCCGAATCAATATCGGCAGTTTCAATAATTTGTTTTGCCGTTGTCAAACCAATGCCATGAATATAAGTTAGGGCATATGCAATTTTTTTATTTCTCGGTAAATCAACACCAACTAATCTTACCATTTTTTAACTCCTTTAAAATATTATCCTTGACGTTGCTTATGTTTTGGATTAGAACAAACCACCATCACTTTTCCATGTCTTTTAATTAAACGACATTTATCACACATTTTCTTGACAGAAGGGCGAACTTTCATATTTATTGTTTCTTAATTTAATTTATTAATTTATTGATACATATTGTTATAAACATTCGAATAATAAATATTATCGATTTCACGAATTAAATCTAAGACAACACCTGCTAAAATTAATAAAGAAGTGGTACTTAAACTACTTAATCCAGTGATATTTAAGGTCGACTCAATAAAATTGGGTACGACAACGATAATAGCTAGAATTGTTGCTCCTAATAAGGTTATTCGTTTTATAACTTGTTTTAAATAAAATGTAGTTTGTAAACCAGGCCGTAAACCTGGAATTGTCACAGCCATTTTTTGAAGTTGATCGGAGATATCTTTGGGATTTAAAACAATCGACGAATAAAAAGAACTAAAGGCTAGAATTAACACAAAATAACCTACCCAATAGAAAAGTTTGAAGGAAGTTAAAAAATTTAACCAAGGAAGAACTCCCAAATTAAGAATATAATTTGGTATTACCAAAAATGCAGTTGTTAAAATTACAGGCATAACCCCTGCTTGATTTAAGCGCAATGGTAAATACGAGTTAATTCCATCTTGATTTGCAAGTTGATTTAGTTGTTTTGAGGAAATTAATGGTATTTTTCGAATTCCATTTTGTAAGAAAACGATTCCATATAACGAACTAAAAATTAAGAGACTAATCCCAAGAATCGAAATAGGAGTAAAATTTTCACTATTTTCCAGAACTAATTTTTGAAACAGATTTGGTAAATTGGAAATAATATTCGTATATACCAATAACGAAGTTCCATTTCCTAGTCCATAATCAGTAATTAATTCACTTAACCAGACCACAATCATGGCGCCTGTAGTTAACCATAAGGTTATTTCAGCGGCTAAGACAATGTTCCAATCAAATAAAATTTGTCTTAAATACAAAGTTACTCCAATACTTTGGATAACGGCCCAAATTAGAGTGATCACTCGGGTTAATCGACTAATGGAACGACGTCCTTCAAATTCTCCTTCCTTCTGTAATTTAGCAAGTTTTGGCGAAAACCCTAACAATAATTGAACGAAAATTGTCGCATTAATATATGGAAAAATATTTAACGTAAACACACCAATCACAAATGTATTTGCTCCCGAGAATGTGCTAATTAAATTTTTAGCTGTTGAGTGTCTTTCAATATAAAACGCTAAATCACTGTGATTAATTCCAGGAACTGGAAGAAAGGTTCCAATTCGAATTAAGGCTAAAATTCCTAAGCTAAACAATAAGCGATTCAATAAGATAGTTCGAATTTCTTTATTAATCTTCATTGTTTGAATTGTTTTATTTTTATTAACTTATCCTATATTTAAATTGCGTTTTTTAGCAACTTGAGCTTGTGTTGTTAAATTATTTAAGGCACAGACAGATGCTCTTGCATTATTTAATAAGTTATTCGATCCTAATTGTTTGGCAATTACATTTTTAACGCCAGCTACTTCTAAAACAATCCGAACAGCCCCCCCAGCAATTACCCCAGAACCTTCAATCGAAGGTCGCATAATTACTTTACAAGCTCCAAATTGTCCCACAACATGATGTGGAATACTTAATGATTTTGTCAGTGGAAGATCAATTAAATTTTTTCGACCATCGGTTTTTGCCTTCTTAAATGCATTGACAACATCATCGGCTTTTGCAACACCAACACCAACTTTTCCATTTTCATCTCCGACTACAACAATTGCTCGAAAACTTAATTTTTTACCACCTTTGGTTACTTTTGAAACTCGACTAATTTTAATTAATCGTTCTACCAATTTTGGTTCTTGTGCACTATTATTACGTCGAGAATTTTTTTTATTTATTTTTTTTAAATCACTACTCATAGAATCTCTTTAGTTTGTGTTTCATTGTTTCTAAATTTTCATTTAAAATTGTAAACCACCCGCTCTAGCTCCATCGGCTAATGCTTTGATACGACCATGGTATAAGTATGGACCACGATCGAAAACAATTTTAGTAACATTTTTTTTTAAACTTAATTCAGCTAATTTTTCTCCCATTAATCGAGAAGCATCACATGTTCGACCACTTGATAAACTCAGTTTGATTGACCGATCTAAAGTAGAACATGCTAATAAAGTTTTAGAATTACTATCGTCGATAATTTGAGCATAAATATGCTCATTCGAACGGTAGACAGATAATCTTGGACGTTCCATTGTTCCTTTTAAGTTACCACGTAAAGATTCACGTTTTAATTTTTTATACTTAGTAGGTTTTAATTTCTTGTTTTTATTTTTTAATTTTAATAAAGTTCGTTTTGACAATTTCATAACTGTAATTTTTAGTTGTTTAAAAATAGAAAAAGATTAAACTCAAAACTGTTTCTAAATACTTTTCATATTTATTTACCAGCTTTTCCGGCTTTACGAATAATTTGTTCACCTGCATATAAGATCCCTTTTCCTTTATAAGGTTCGGGACGTCGCCAAGCTCGAATATTTGCAGCAAATAAGCCTAACTTTTCTTTATCACAGGATTTTAACTTAATAGTTGTATTTTTCTCAACTTCCACAGAAATGTCCTCAGGAATTTCCATTTTGACTGGGTGACTATAACCTAAATTTAAGGTAATTTCTTTTCCTTGGACCACTGCTCGATATCCTACTCCTTTTAAAATTAAGGTTAAATCGAATTGTTCCGAAACTCCAACAACCATATTATTAATTAATGTTCGATATAAACCGTGTAAGGCACGAACATTTCGAGCTTCGCTTTTTAAACTGACTTTTAAACTATTCTCATCTTGTTCAATTCCAATCGTATCAGGAATATTGGTTTCTAAGGTTCCAAATTTTCCTTGAACTGTAACTTGTGAATTCTGACAATTCACTGTAACATTATCTGGAATAGTGATTGGTAATTTACCGATACGTGACATCTTTTAAACTCCTTAATTTACCAAATATAACATAATACTTCACCACCAATTCCTAATTCTTTAGCTTTCACATTCGTCATAACTCCGCGTGAGGTAGACATAATTGCAATTCCTAAATCATCTAAAACAATTGGTAATTCTTTTGAATTTTTATAAACACGTAAGCCAGGTTTACTAATCCGTTTAATCTCACTGATAACGGAATCTCGTGATTTTCCAGTGTATTTTAAAGAAAGTAATAAATACTCCCATTTTCCTTCTTGATAGCGCTCAAAATCTTCAATAAAACCTTCGTCTTTTAAAATTGTCGCAATCGCTATCGACATCTTTGTAACAGGAATTTGAACAATTTGATGCTTGACCATTGTTGCATTTCGAATTCGTGTTAACATATCTGCAATCGTATCAGTTACCACCATTTTCTCCTTCATTCATAGTTAATTTTTTATTCTTGTGACCAACGTTTGCGTTTTAAATGGCGTTTTCGATCCCAAACTTGGTTCACTTCTGAAAAAGATGAATATTTTTCATAATAGCCACAATCGTTTAATGGGAATCGTAAAAACTTAAATAAAATCATTCCATTTAAAATTCGATCAATTGCTTTGGATTGATATTTTGGAGATGATTGTTCTAACACAATCGTAATTGTAATCCCTTCTGTTTTATCGACATCATCATAATCCACTTCTGGGAAAATTAGTTGTTCTTTTAAACCAAATGTATAATTTCCAGCTTTATCAAAACTTCTTAGTGATAATCCACGGAAATCACGAATTTGTGCAAACGTAAAGAATAATAACTTTGTCAAAAAGGCATACATTTTTTCTCCACGTAAGGTTACACTTAAGCCTAATTCCATCTCTTCACGAATTTTAAATCCTGCAATGGCTTTTTTAGCTTTGGTAATTAAAGGTTTTTGCCCTGTAATCTTTTCAAATTCTTCAATATTTTTTTTCAAAATATTTGTATTTTGAGCCGCTAATCCTAATCCACGATTAATTTGAATTTTTTTTAATTTTGGAACTGTATGTGGATTTCTAAATCTTGAAGGTGTATTCTTAATTAAAAGTGGTTTAATTCCTTCTTCATATTCTTTTTTTATATTTCCCAATAAATTATGAATATCAGCAATTTCTTCCAATGAATGTTGATTTAGCATATGAATCTTTTAAATTTAATTTAATTTAACATTTGAATGATGAATCGGGGCTTCCATTTGTTTAATTTCACCGACTTCATTTACCGTATTTGGTTTAATATGTTTAAACTTAAAATTAACGCCTTGGACAATAATTTTTCCTGTTTTTTGATTAACTTTAAGAACTTCTCCAGTTTCATTCTTATAAAAGCCTGAAATAACGGTAACTTGGTCCCCTACTTTCACATGTATTTTTGGTTGTTTTGCCATTTTATAAAACCTCCGGTGCTAAGGATACAATTTTTGAGAAATTTTTGTCACGGATTTCACGTGCAACAGGACCGAAGACACGGGTACCGCGAGGATTATTATCAGCATTCACAACGACAGCAGCATTGTCGTCAAATCGAATATACATTCCATCTGGTCGACGAATCGTTTTTTTTGTTCTGACAATAATCGCTTTTACTACGTCTGAACGTTTCACTGGCATATTGGGAATGGCTTCTTTTACGACCGCAATAATCGTGTCACCAATGGTTGCGTATTTTTTGTTACCACCTAATACTCGAATACACATTACTTTTTTAGCACCGGTATTATCCGCTACTGTTAAAATTGTTTGAGGATAAATCATAAAATAATCTTTAACTTATTAACGATGATTTTGAAAGAATTTCAATTAACTTCCAACGTTTCTTTTTACTTAATGGACGACATTCTTGAACTAAAACTTGATCACCAATGTTACATTGTTCTTGCTCATCATGAGCTAAATATTTTTTAGTTTTTACTAAAGTTTTTGAATAAATTGGATGTGGGTATCGTTTTTCAATTTTGACAACAATCGTTTTTTGCATTTTGTTGCTAATAACAATACCAACTTGTTGCTTAACTGGCATTTAAAACTCCTTACATTGATAATTACAACTAGTTATTAATTTCTTCTTTTTCTTCTACGCTTTCTAAACGTGAAGTTAAAAGTGTTTTTAATTGTGCTAAGCGACGTTTCATAGATTTGATCTCATGAGATTTAAAATTTTGACGTGTAGCTTTTTTAAAACGTAAATTAAATAATTCATTTTCAGTTTCAATAATGGCTTCAGAAATCTCTGTATTTGAAAGTGAAATAATATCAGTAAATTGAGGTAGACTCATTGTTTATTTAATACTATCTTTATTAATAAATTTTGTTTTCAATGGTAATTTATACGCTGCTAAGCTTAATGCTGCTTTTGCAACTTCTTCTGGAACAGAGCTAATTTCAAAAATAATAGTCCCTGGTTTTACAACAGCGACCCAATAGTCAACTGCACCTTTACCTGATCCCATTCGAGATTCAGCTGCTCGCGCAGTCACGGTTTTATCAGGGAAAATTCGAATCCATAATTTTGCACCCCGTCTTGTATATCGTGTAATTGTTCGACGTGCTGCCTCAATTTGACGTGATGTGATCCAATTTGGTTCTAAGGCTTGTAAACCAAATTTTCCAAAGCAAATTTCATTGCCACGGGTTGCCTTTCCTCGCATACGTCCACGATGATATTTTCTATATTTTGTTCTTTTTGGACTTAACATAACAAACTTATTTGATAAAAATATAAATGGTTTTGAATGAATGGTTTTTTATTTTGATAAAATTTCACTTCGGAATACCCAAACTTTAATTCCTAATACTCCATAAATGGTATTCGCTTCCGTAGTGGCATAATCAATATCTGCTCGTAATGTTTGCAGTGGCACTCGACCTTCACGAATCCATTCACTTCGTGCTATTTCAGCTCCATTTAAACGACCAGAGACTTGAATTTTAATTCCATTCACATTTTGCTTTTGTGCTCTTTGCAATGCTTCACGAATGGCACGACGAAATGCAATTCGTTTTTCTAATTGTTCGGCAACTAAATCAGCTAAAAGATTTGCATCTAAATCAACTTTCTCCACTTCAAATACTTTAATGGTTACTTGACGATTTGATGGTAAAATTTTTTTTAGATTTGTTAATAAGGTTTCAAGTCCAGATCCTAATTCACCTACTAAGATTCCTGGTTTTCCAGTTTCAATAGTTAATTGAATTTGATCATTTAAACCATTGCGATAAATTTTTAGATTGGAAATATTATTAGCTTTTGAAATGCTTTTAATATATGTTCGAATTTTATCGTCTTCTTCTAATACATTTGCATACTGATTTAGATTTGCATACCACGTTGATTTGTGATCTTGAGTAATACCTAATCTAAATCCTAAAGGATGTGTCTTTTGACCCATATAATTAGTCCTTTTTCTTTAAAATTATAAATTAGTTCATTTCGGTCATAACAACTGTGATATGACAGGTAGGTTTTAAAATTTTATATGCTCGACCTTGAGCACGTGGTCGAATTCGTTTTAATTTTGGTCCTTCATCTGCAAAAATTTCGTCAATAACTAATTTTTTTTTATCTAATCCATAGTTATGCTTTGCATTTGCTGCTGCTGAATGAACGACTTGCCAAATTGGGCCACCGGCCTGATATGGTAAGAATTCTAAAATCATTAATGCTTCTTGATAGGAGCGACCTCGAATTTGATCAATTACTCGTCTTATTTTATGAGGAGACATTCGAATATATTTCGCTACTGCTTTGACTGATTGCGAATTTGTCATATGTAATTGGGTTTAATATAGATTCTTAAAGGAATAAAAAATAACCTCTTTGTAAAAAGGTTGAAAAACAGCTCACTTTACCATAAAGATTCTTGTTTTTTAACTGGAATTTTTGTTCGATATAAAAGTTTAATGGTTATATAATGAAAAGACTCAAAATTTGAAACATCAGTCGTTAAAAATTTATTTGTCTTTGAAACATCCTGAATATAAACTTCCTGAATCCAGATATCAAAAAAATTAATGGAAAGATTATTTTGCAATGAAAGAACAGGTGAGTATAAGAGTGCTAAAAGATTATCTCGTTCTCTTGGATTGGAGTTTAATAGATATAAAATATCATCAATTGCATAATATAAATATTTATTTTGAAAACTGTTTAATAAAAATTTTGCAACCGTTGATAATGACTTTTCATATTTTATCTGGAACGTTTTCGATGTAAGTTCACCTGGATTCGGATATAAGAAGGGTTTTCCTTCACTCCGGTTGGTTGACCGTCGTTTTTTTGTAATGGAAATATCCTCGTTACACTTACATCGGATTTCATATAAAATTCGATTCATTAGACTCTATTATTTAACGTTTTCCTTTTCGATCAGCTTTAATATGAGTTTTGAAATTTCTTGTGGAAACAAATTCACCTAGTTTATGGCCAACATATTGATCTGAAATAAAAACTGGAACATGTTGTTTACCATTGTACACTGCAATTGTAAACCCTACCATACTTGGTAAAATCGTAGATGATCGAGACCAAGTTTTAATAGTTGTATCTTTTTTACCTGCTTCCGTCATTTGATTAATTTTTTTTAAAAGATGGTAAGCGACAAACGGACTTTTTTTTAATGATCTGGTCATTGTAAAATATGTTTATTTATATATTAAATAATGAATTAAACACGACGACGAAGAATATAAGCATCACTTAATTTTTTTCGATTTCGTGTTTTTATACCTAAAGCTGGTTTACCCCATGGCGTTAAAGGACGAGTTCGACCAATCGGAGCACGACCTTCCCCACCACCATGTGGGTGATCACATGGATTCATAACTGAACCACGCACGGTTGGACGTTTTCCTAACCATCTTGTTCGACCAGCTTTTCCACTTTGAACTAAGAAAGCATCATTATGACTTACTTCTCCAATGGTTGCAAAACATTCTTTTCGAATTAAACGAATTTCTTTCGAAGGTAAGCGTAAAGTGATATAATCACCTTCTTTTGCTAAGATTTTTGCAGAGGTTCCAGCAGCTCGAACAAGTTGACCTCCTTTATTTGGAATTAATTCAATATTATGAATAGAAGTTCCTAAAGGAATATTAGTTAATGGTAAACTATTTCCAATCTTTAATGGAGCATCCAAACCCGATAAAATTTTATCTCCAACCTCTAAATTTTTACTGTGTAAAATATAGCGTTTTTCTCCATCGGTATAGTGAATTAGAGCAATTCTTGCATTTCGATTGGGATCATATTCAATAGCGGCAACCGTACCTTCAATTCCATATTTGTTACGTTTGAAATCAATGAGACGATAGCGTCTTTTATGTCCTCCTCCGCGATGACGAATTGTAATTACACCACGATTATTACGTCCTTTATTTCGATGATTTTTTTGAATTAAACTTTTTTCTGGTTTTGATTTTGTAATTTCACTAAAACTAGAAAGTGCTCGATTTCTTGTACCTGGTGTATATGATTTATAAAGACGAATACTCATAAACGTTAGTAGTTTTTAATTTATTAATTTTCAGTAAATAAGTTGATTACGTCACCTTCTTGTAAACTTACAATGGCTTTTTTATATTGTGGTTTCCACCCAATATATTTACCAACACGTTTTTTCTTACGTGGAAGACGACAAGTATTTACTTTTGTGACTTTTACATTGAATAAATATTCAATAGCTGCTTTAATTGTAAGTTTATCAGAATAACGATCCACAATAAAGCTATATTGATTGTTTTCTAAAAGTCTTGTAGCTTTATCTGTAATAATGGGATATTTGATAATTTGTGTGTTATAATCTGAAGAATTAATCACAATAAACCTCCTGGATAGTATTTAAGGCTAATGGGGTTACAAGAATTTGTTTTGCGTTTAACAAACTAAATGTATTTAACTGTGACGCTAAAATTAATTCGATACTTTTAATGTTGTTAGTTGCTAATTTTAAAGGTAATGTTTTTTCATTGACAACAACTAATACTGGTTGATCTAAATTTATAGAACAATCTTGACAAATTTTTAAAAAACTTTTTGTCTTTGAATCTGTGATAGCATTCTCTAAATTTTCAACCACTAAAATACTATTTTTTTTGTTGTAAAGTAAAGTTTGCAACGCTAATCGACGTTCTTTTTTATTTAATTTGATTGAAATCGTTTTTGGTTTGGGCCCAAAAATTACCCCACCCCCTTTCCATAAAGGTGACGTATTAGAACCTGCTCGGGCACGTCCAGTTCCTTTTTGACGCCATGGTTTTCGACCCCCACCTCGAACTTCACTTCGAGTTTTTGTCGATAGAGTTCCTTGACGTTGCGAATTATAATGTCTTAAAAGATCTTTATGTAACAAATAGTTTCCCGATTTTTCTAGAACATTTACTTTTAGTTCTTGACTTGAATCTAAGGGTTTTCCTGTTAGATCTACCGGAGTATATTTTATAAATTTTTGAACGGTCATACTTGATTTTTACGAATATTAAGGTTTGACTTTAATGTTTATGAATGAGAAGGAATAATCGTTAATAAATTTCCTGGTTTACCTGGAACGGAACCTTTAATAACTAAGATATTCTCTTCTAAATTTAATTGAACAACTTTAAGTTTTTTAACAGTTGTAATTTTATTTCCTAATTGACCTGCCATTTTTTTACCTGGTAATACACGACCTGGTGTCGTACCCATACCAATCGAACCAGGGGCACGATGATTCTTAGAACCATGTGTCATTGGACCTCGTGTAAAATTATGACGTTTTTGCAATCCAGCAAACCCTTTTCCAATTGTTTTTCCTTGAATATTTACGAATTGACCAGATGAAAATAGATCTAAAGTTAAACTTTGTCCTACTTCAAACTCATGATCACTATTCACTCGAAATTCTTTTAAATATTTTAAAGGTTGGATATTTGATTTTTGTAAATGGCCTAATTCGGGTTGAGTTAGCGATTTGTTTGAAACATTACTGTAACCCACTTGAATTGCATTATAGCCATCTTTTGCTTCTGTTTTTACTTGTGTGATAGTACATGGACCAACTTTTAAAATGGTAACGGGAATAATATTTCCGGTTTCATCAAAAATTTGGGTCATGCCAATTTTATTACCTAATAAACCAACACTCACGGTAATCCTCCAAATAATTTTTATTTTGAATTAACTTTACTTGTAATCTTCTGAAAATTAGAATCTGATAAACAAATTAAAATTTGTAAATCCTATTCGAAGTATAAATCATCTGTTTCCTTTTGTCTATACAAGACATTTTTAGTTTGTTATTTTATAAAAATTATTACGGATTTTAAAGTCCCTCAAGATTGAATGAAATATCTTATAATTAAAGTTAAAACTATACGAATAATATTACTAAAAAAAATATGGCAAAAGTTGTAGGAATTGATTTAGGTACGACAAATTCGGTTGTTGCCGCAATTGAAGGTGGACAACCTAGTGTAATTATAAATGCAGAAGGGTTAAGAACGACTCCATCTATTGTTGCATATACGAAGAAACAAGAGTTATTAGTGGGACAAATTGCAAAGCGTCAAGCTGTAATTAATCCCGAAAATACATTTTTTTCGGTGAAACGATTTATTGGATCAAAAGAAAGTGAAATCTCTGCTGAGGCAAAACAGTTACCATATAAAGTAACGAATGATGCGAATGATAATATTAAAATTAAATGTCCCGCATTAAATAAAGAATTTAGCCCAGAAGAAATCTCAGCTCAAGTTTTACGAAAACTAATTAGTGATGCAAAAACTTATTTAAGTCAAGAAGTTACTCAAGCTGTGATTACAGTTCCAGCTTATTTTAATGATTCTCAACGACAAGCAACCATGGATGCTGGTAAAATTGCTGGTGTTGAAGTTTTACGAATCATTAATGAACCAACTGCAGCCTCTTTAGCATATGGTCTAGATAAAAAACAAAATGAAACCATTCTTGTTTTTGATTTAGGTGGTGGGACTTTCGATGTTTCCATTTTAGAAGTTGGTGATGGAATCTTTGAAGTTTTAGCAACTGCTGGAGATACTAACTTAGGTGGTGATGACTTTGATAAAGTTTTAGTGACATGGTTAATGAATGACTTCAAAGAAAAAGAAGGAATTGATTTATCAAGTGATATTCAAGCTTTACAACGTTTAACGGAAGCTGCAGAAAAGGCAAAAATGGAATTATCAACAGTAGATAAAACCAATATTTCCTTACCATTTATTACAGCTGATGCAACCGGTCCAAAACATATTGATCAGGAATTAACACGAGAAACCTTTGAAAAATTATGTGAAAACTTAATTGCCCGTTGCCGTATTCCAGTAGAAAAAGCTTTAAGTGATGCTCGATTAGATAAATCGGATATTAATGAAGTTGTTCTAGTAGGTGGTTCTACACGAATTCCAGCGATTCAAGAACTAGTCGAATCATTAACTGGGAAAAAGCCGAACCAATCTGTAAATCCAGATGAAGTAGTGGCCATTGGTGCAGCAATTCAAGCGGGTATTTTAGCAGGTGAAATTAAAGATGTTTTATTATTAGATGTTACTCCATTATCATTAGGAGTAGAAACACTTGGTGGTGTTATGACAAAAATTATTGCTCGAAACACAACAATTCCAGTGAAAAAATCTGAGATGTTCTCAACAGCAGTCGATAATCAAACGAATGTTGAAATTCATATCCTACAAGGTGAACGTGAACTTGTTAATGGAAACAAAAGTTTAGGAAACTTCCGATTAGATGGAATTCCAGCAGCAAATCGTGGTGTACCTCAGATTGAAGTAACGTTTGATATTGATGTAGATGGTATTTTATCTGTTAAAGCAAAAGAAAAAGAAACCGGAGTAGAACAATCTGTAACTATCCAAGGTGCATCAACATTAAATGAGAATGAAGTTGAAAGTATGTTGGCAGATGCCGAAAAATATGCGGCTGCAGATAAAGAAAAACGTGAAACAATTGATATCAAAAACCAAGCGGAAACTTTATGTTTTGAAGCTGAAAAAGAATTATCTTTAGTTAAAGATACAATTAGTCCAGAAAAACAAGAAAATATTTCAAAATTAATTGAAACGATTCGACAAAATAGTCAAAACGATCAAATTGATAGTTTAAAATCAGCGCTGGAAGAATTAAAATTAGCTATGAAAGAAATGATTGATTCTAAAGTTAATTCAGATTCTAATTCTGACCCGATGTCAAATTTAAATGACTTATAATTTTTGATTTCATTTGACTTTTAATCAATATTAATATAGCTCTATATTAATATTGATTAAACTACTTCTTTTTAGCTACAACTCGAATTTTATTCAGGCTTTACTCCAATGAGTAGTTTTGAAAGTGACATAATGGGTATAACTCCTATAGATAATTCACAATTCGATAACCCATAAAAGGTTTATTATTATTTATTATTTAATATTAGAGGTTTAAGATGACTTACAATCAAAACCGACATATAGAATTATTGAAACGTTCACAAGATTTAAAGAAGCAAGGTAAATCATATTTACCACTCAACCAGCCGAACGGATCTTGATGGGGTAAAGGATTTGCTTGAAAAGCTTCTACACCAAATAACCAAGCATACCAGTTGATAAAAATAACAAACGCAATAACCGCAACTACATCAGTCAATCCAGCACCACCACGTAATCGTAAAACTGCTTCTTCCATTGTTATTGAACCACTATTAAGTTCGATAGCAAGATTATTGAATTCTTTAATTTGTTCATTCGTTAATCTAATTTTATCAATTTTTTCTTCAAGAATGTGAGCAATTTGAGGATAAGAATCTTTATTACTTAGAATTTTATCTTGCTCAATCGGTGATAACCTTTCCATAGCTGGTGGTAATGGTATCATTACTGTGTACACATATGGAGATAATGATAAATTACAAAAAAAAGAAACTAATCAATTAATTACAAAATCCGAAGTTGAATCTAAGTTAGATATTTTATTAGACGGCCAAACTAATAATTCGAAACAACTTAAAGCTATTCGAAATGATTTGCAGAAAGGGTTTATCGGATTAGCATTACGAAATGAAGAGCTTCTAAAGTCAAACGACCAACTGAAGCAACAATTAAATGGAGTTCTGAAGGAATTAAATCTAATCAAGGAAGAACGAAAAGAAAAAGCGGCTCGTAAAGAAGCACGGGCAAATCGAAAACGTCTCCCTAAACGTGATCCAATGACGGCTGAAATCTACAAAGAATTAATCAAAGAAGCTGAGGGACTAACTTATATTCATGTTCGTACCCGAATCGCTTTCTGTATTTTAGCTGTTACAGGTATACGCATCAATGAATTATTACCCTTAAAGGTTAATCAGTTAAAAACTCTCGTCGAAGAAAATTGGATTGCCATCGATCGATCGAAACGTGGGCCTAGCAATCACAAAGCCTTTTTAACCAAGGAAGGGAAGAAAATTATTCAAGACCGGAAGAAGGATTTTCAACTCATTTTTTTAATGAAAGAACCAAATGCTTATGTTTTTTCACCCGAAACTAACCATTTTAAAAAGCTGCGTCGCGAAGTAGTTACTACAGATGTCAATAAGGTCATGCACAAGGTTTCTAAAATACTACCGGGTCAGCCAAAGATTACTAGCCATAGCTTTCGCGTCGGCTATATTACGCAGTTATGGAAAGATTCTAAAGATATTGAGTTTGTGAAACAAACCATTGGTCATCAAAACTTAGATACTACTTCTGCCTACGTTAACAAATTATCTGATCAAGAAAGACGAGAGCGGATTTCTCAATTAGATCAAGCGTGCTCGGAAAATAATTTTAGTGACTAGCGTTAATTAGTAACTAAGAGAAGCAGTTATATCAATTATAACTCTATCATTTTGATTTTGCCAACGTTTACGTTCTGCACGTTGAAATAAGTATAATGAACCCAAAATTGTAAAACCAATTAGCCCCACACCAAGACACGTCCAACCAATTAATGCAGTAGTATTTACTTGAGTTGAAGCTGCTGCCACTGGAGCTAAATAAGTAGGTGCAACTGTTTTAATTTTTTGCGCAGATCCTTGTAGATAGCGACGAGCTGTATGCTCCTGGAACATGTTGTCAATAATCATTTTGCTGTTATAAGTAAATTGTGTTCGATACGGATGAATCTCCAAAACTGGAGTTTTTACTTAGTCAACAATGATTGCAAAATCTTTTAATGAAGATGAAGAAATTGATTTTGTTATATAACAACTTTCTCCTCCGCGAGTAAGTATTGCTCGCATATAGGCAATTTTTGATGCTACAGCACCCCCTACTGCTGCATTTGTTGCTGGGTCTGTTGTAACAGCTGATGCTCCAGAAGTGGATAAGAAAGCTGCTAGAGTAGCAATCCGGGCTCTTCGTTCAGCCGCCGTTTGGGCAGCTCTTATGAACTGGTAACTTGTACCAAGTCCAATAATTGGTTCAAATAAAACCTTTGGACCAATATCAGAAAAATTCACAGCTGCTGAAGCTACAACAATCGCTCCATATTGCGAACCAGTGTTAATACAAAATTGAATCAGACTAAAAGTATCGACGAGTCCTACTTGCCAAAATAAAAGCATTATTTTTAAAGAAGTTGGCATCTTACCTCCAAATTCTTTGGGTTAATGCACTTGCTAAACCATACACCAAACAAGTAACTATTACTTTTGCTAATTTTGTTTTAAACATAAAATTGTCCTTTTAAGTAAAAAATAACAAGATAATTTTACTGGAAACTTTATATTTTTGCAACATTTAATTTTATTATAAAAAATTTAATAATTTCTATTGCAATTCGAATTTATGTTACGTACAATGTTATTATAAATTAACTGAATTGTTTTTTCGTTGATTGGAAATAATAGATGAATAAGAACTTAAGAATTCTTTTATAAAAAATACTTTTTCGATATTTACAGAACTAAAAACTTGTATAAATTTAAATCGAACTTCTAATTGATCTTTTGTGAGTTTTGTTTGAAAAATATTAGGCAAGTAAAAAGGATAGTTGTGATAAAATAATTCTTCAACTAATCAAACTCTTCCTATCCAATATTTCAGTTTAGGAGATTTCTCCAATTTGACTTGAGGGATAGCTACTAGACGTTAAAAGTGAGTGTCATCAAATGAAGTTAGAAATACTCCAGTTTGGAGTTGCTGAAGAAACTTTTTTATTTTCTCCAATAATATTTATTTTAGAATCTATATCAATTATGTGAATGATCGCAAATCATTAGGTTATAAATGTTTGGTAGATACTCAATGTGGTAATCGGCTCGTGTTGATTACTGATTCCAGTGTTGTATTTGTTAAGAATGTTACTTTGAATGGAAAGCGTAAAATTTTTGTGATTATTGTAGGAATGATTATTATTTTTAGTGACGTAAAATCTGCTGATGCTATTGGTACGAGTCCTCCTCTTCAACCAAGGGTTGTTCGTATTATGTCAAATCAAAATACTAATAGATTAATTCAACCAAGTAAGGTGAAACTCGATTTGGAAATTAAACCAAAAATAATTATGCCAAGTTTGAGTAAAAATGTTAAAAACCCTGGAGAACTTTCTCTGCCTACATATATTTACCTGATGGACGATAAATTTTTACGTCGCCCAGAGATTAGCTCAATAATTCGAGAATTGAGAGGTGGGTCTTGGTCAATTGCTCTAATAGGAAATACGATTTTTGTAGCAGTTTTATATGGTATCTGGCTGTTAGCATCTGGATCTGAAGGTTTCGTGCAACAACCAAATCCAGGTTGGGGGTTAGGGAATAATTTTTATGAACCTCCAGGATTAGTTCGTCCTGCAGATTGTGAAACTCAACTTTATGCAGGATCTCCAAAGCAATCATTAAAAACTGAGGCCTCTCGAAATCAGCCAAATACAAAAGATCGATGGATTTTAGTAGAATCTCGTCCTGAACTAATAATGCGACGTGGTCAGGCACAATTTAAGACAAAAGATCACGGAGCGGGGTACTTCAACGGCAAGAACGGAAGAAAATATTGATAGGTTTATGGATGTTGTGGAAGAAATCATTGAAAATCCAAATAGTATTTGGTTTGAAGATGGAACCTATCAAGGTGGGACAAATCGGGAAGTTAAATCAATTAATATATATAATAAAGAAGAAAATCGAATTGCAATCTTCAAACGATCTACAGGTGAATTTATGACATTTTGTGAGCCTAATGATGACGAACGAGAGGATCTACTAGAAACAGGAAACTTTGGAGGTCAATTTGGATGGTTCAGCGGTCAAGCGAAAAATGTTCCTCCAAAGGATAAAGCAGAACAAAATGTTGCCGATGAAATTACGCCAATCGATAGCTTTGAGAGCCATGTGATGGGTATAACGCCTACTCCTGCGTATGAATTTTCAAGCGTAGACGAAGGACAAAATCCAGGATTTACTCCACTGAATAGTTTCGAGAGCGACGTTATCGGAATAACACCGTTAGATTCTTCATCATCGGACTATCAAATTTAATTAACCTCAAGAAATAATGTATGATCAATATTAATTATAATCTAAAACGCCATATTGAATTATTAAAACAGGAAAAAAAATTCTAAATGAAAAAAAATCTTTTTTGAAAGAAAATCCAAAAGAAGCTTTAGAATTAATTAAATACGGCGCGAAAGTTAGTCAACATATTGTGTGGGAAGATCGATTTGAAATTGCTTCAGTAATGGAAGACTTTTTGAGTAAAAAGATAAATGCGCATGAATTTCATGATAGTGTGTTTGGACTTCGTCGTAAGCATTCAGAGAAATGTAAAAGATTTCTATCAAAATTAGTTTCGGAACAAATAAAAGATTTTTGTCCGAACAAAAATGCACATAAATTAAAAGGATTTTTATCGGCCTTGTATTTTGAATGCGAGCATTTTGAAACGAATTTCGATGAAGCCGAATTATATACTTCTATTGAAAATGGATTTTTTAAATTTCAAATAATTTTGAATGAAGAGTGATAAATTATATTACTCTTCATTCAAAATTATTTTATTTTTATCTTAACTACTAAAACCCGCCCATTTTAAGTCCAGAGGTATATATAAAACTAGTTTATTTCCATTCCAGAGCTTTAAAAAACCCTCCATTCGATCGAGAAAATTTTTCAAAAATTAGACATCGTTTTTCCTTGTCCTTTTCGAAGTTGGTAGGAGCGAATTGATTTCCAGAAAAAGCAAGCGGAATTCTACAAATTCGAATAGCTCGTTTGTCAAATCTCCTTCGATTTGTGCCTCTATTTTTGTTTCTAATTCGATATCTATCTTTTTCTATATCTTCCATCTTGAAAGTCGCTGTCATAGAATCTAATTTTAACCAATATGAATCTTCGTTTGCCTCAATAAATTCTTGGATAGCAGCTTCTATGATCTGATTCATTAACTTCAATACAAGAATATTTGAATATTCGGCTGGTACAAAATCATGTTCAAGTTTTTCCATAAGAGTGGAAAAGGTTATAATGGGTTTGAAATTCTTAAAATTTATTAAAAATCTAGATTCTAAAACTGAGATATCGAATGAAGATGAAGAGTTTTGCAGAGTTAATCCTTCTCTTTCATCCCCAAGATGAATTGGAAAATTGGAAAAAGAAATTATCGATTCGTATGTTCGAGGTGAAAACTTTGGCATTGAACTATCTTCCCAGGAGGTCCCCCTCCAAGTATTGTCGTCGATTTATAACGTTTCACAACTGAGTTCGAGATGGATCAGTGTGGTTCCGCTAAGTACACTAAAAACACCAAAGCAAAAAGTTACTAGGAGTTTCTTCACTAGTAACTATAAAAATTCAAGTCCTCGGTCTGTTAGGACATCTCAGCTCATATATTACTACATTTATACTTGATGCCTATCAAACGGTTCGTCTTACCGTGACCTTACTCACTTACGTGATGAGAATACTTATCTTGAGGTGGGCTTCCCACTTAGATGCTTTCAGCGGTTATCCTCTCCATACATAGCTACCCAGCGTTTACCGTTGGCACGATAACTGGTACACCAGAGGTATGTCCTTCTCGGTCCTCTCGTACTAAAGAAGGCTCCTCTCAATATTCTAACGCCTACACCGGATATGGACCGAACTGTCTCACGACGTTCTGAACCCAGCTCGCGTACCGCTTTCATGGGCGAACAGCCCAACCCTTGGGACGTACTACCGCCCCAGGATGCGATGAGCCGACATCGAGGTGCCAAACCTCCCCGTCGATGTGAACTCTTGGGGGAGATCAGCCTGTTATCCCTAGAGTAACTTTTATCCGTTGAGTGACGGCCTTTCCACTCAGCACCGTCAGATCACTAAGACCGACTTTCGTCCCTGCTCGACTTGTAAGTCTCACAGTCAAGCTTCCTTATGCCTTTACACTCTAGATACGATTTCTACACGTTCAGAGGAAACCTTTGTACGCCTCCGTTACCATTTGGGAGGCGACCGCCCCAGTCAAACTGCCCGCCTGAAACTGTTCTTTGACCAGATTATGATACAAAGTTAGAAATCTAACATTACCAGAGTGGTATCTCACTGATGGCTCCTAAATTCCCGCAAGAATAAACTCAACGCCTCCCACCTATACTGCGCAAATAAAGTCCAATTTCAATTTCAAGTTACAGTAAAGCTTCATAGGGTCTTTCTGTCCAGGTGCAGGTAGTCCGCATCTTCACAGACAAGTCTATTTCACCGAGCCCCTCTCCGAGACAGTATCCAAATCATTACGCCTTTCGTGCGGGTCGGAACTTACCCGACAAGGAATTTCGCTACCTTAGGACCGTTATAGTTACGGCCGCCGTTCACCAGGGCTTCAGTTATCAGCTTCGCAAGTGCTAACCAACTTCTTTAACCTTCTGGCACTGGGCAGGCGTCAGCCCCCATACATCGTCTTACGACTTAGCGGAGACCTGTGTTTTTGGTAAACAGTTGCTTGGATCTTGTTATTGCAACCTTATAAATAAGGCACTCCTTCTCCCGAAGTTACGGAGTCATTTTGCCGAGTTCCTTAGAGAGAGTTATCTCGCGCCCCTTAGTATACTCTACCTACCCACCTGTGTCGGTTATGGTACAGGCATTATTTATTTTAATGACATTGCGAGCTTTTCTTGGAAGTCTGACATAGACTGCTTCAATGCCGTAGCATCTCGTATTCACGCCTTAGCTCAAGACGTTTTCTCCGTCTCTCAACACCTCGAACGCTTAAACCAGTAAAACCAATATCTGGCCAGCTTAGCCTTCTTCGTCCCTCGTTATCAATAAATAATGGTACGGGAATATTAACCCGTTGTCCATCGACTACGCTTTTCAGCCTCGCCTTAGGTCCTGACTTACCCTCCGCGGACGAGCCTTCCGGAGGAAACCTTGGGTTTTCGGGGTATAGGATTCTCACCTATATTTTCGTTACTCAAGCCGACATTCTCACTTCTGCTTCGTCCATATCCGCTTCCGCTAATACTTCAACCTACAACAGAACGCTCCCCTACCGATATATTTCAAATATATCGCACAGTTTCGGCAAATTACTTAGTCCCGTACATTTTCGGCGCAGGTTTACTCGATCAGTGAGCTATTACGCACTCTTTAAAGGATTGCTGCTTCTAAGCAAACCTCCTGATTGTTTCTGCACTCCCACCTCCTTTATCACTTAGTAATTATTTAGGGGCCTTAACTGGTGCTCTGGGCTGTTTCCCTCTTGACAATGGAGCTTATCCCCCACAGTCTCACTGATAAACTTTCCACTTAGTATTCTTAGTTTGCAACGATTTGGTACCGAATTACCAGCCCGCATACGTAACAGTGCTTTACCCCTAAGTTATAACATTTATCGCTGCGCCAAAACGCATTTCGGGGAGAACCAGCTAGCTCCGAATTCGATTGGCATTTCACCCCTAACCACAGTTCATCCGCTGATTTTTCAACATCAGTCGGTTCGGTCCTCCACTTAGTATTACCTAAGCTTCAACCTGACCATGGTTAGATCATCCGGGTTCGGGTCTATAACCAGTGACATATGCCCTATTCAGGCTCGCTTTCACTATGGCTTCAGCATTCTCTGCTTTAACCTGCCACTACTTATAAGTCGCCGGCTCATTCTTCAACAGGCACGCAGTCAGACGATTTAGTCGTCCTCCTACTGGTTGTAAGTTTATGGTTTCATGTTCTTTTCACTCCCCTCCCGGGGTTCTTTTCACCTTTCCCTCACGGTACTGTTTCACTATCGGTCATTCAGGAATATTTAGCCTTACGAGGTGGTCCTCGCAGATTCACACGGAATTTCACGTGCTCCATGCTACTTGGGATTCAATTTGATTATTTCAATTTTCGACTACGAGACTATCACTCTCTTTGGTTAAGGATTCCAACTTATTCGTCTAATTGTCCTAATCGATTCACAATTGTCCCACTACCCTTAGTAAAGAACTAAGTTTAGGCTTCTCCCGTTTCGCTCGCCGCTACTAAGGGAATCGTTTTTTACTTTCTTTTCCTCTAGGTACTAAGATGTTTCAGTTCCCTAGGTTCGCTCTTGCTTATCTATGAATTCAATAAGTAGTATAAAAAGTTTCCTCATTCGGAGACCTCCGGATCATAGCTTGTTTCCAACTCCCCGAAGCGTTTCGCCGGTAACCGCGTCCTTCATCGCTTCTGAATGCCAAGGTATCCCCCATAAACTCTTAATTCCTTGAATTTAAGACTTCTCCTTGAGTCTAAAAAAAATGAACTTATTTTTTTCATGTGGAGGTAAGCGGATTCGAACCGCTGACAACCGCCGTGCAAAGGCGGTGCTCTACCAACTGAGCTATACCCCCGTTGGGCCATTCTGGATTTGAACCAGAGACCTCACCCTTATCAGGGGTGCGCTCTAACCAACTGAGCTAATAGCCCTCTTTTATTTTATTATAATCATCAACCACAAATTTTTAAAATAATTTTTAAAAGGAGGTGATCCAACCGCACCTTCCAGTACGGTTACCTTGTTACGACTTCACCCCAGTCACTAATTCTACCTTAGGCATCCTCCTCCAAAAAGGTTAGAGTGACGACTTCGGGCATAACCAGCTTCCATGGTGTGACGGGCGGTGTGTACAAGGCCCGGGAACGAATTCACCGCTGTATAGCTGACCAGCGATTACTAGCGATTCCAACTTCATGCAGGCGAGTTGCAGCCTACAATCCGAACTTAGAGTGAGTTTATAGATTAGCTTGTCTTCGCAGAGTTGCATCTCATTGTCTCACCCATTGTAGCACGTGTGTAGCCCAGGGTGTAAGGGGCATGCTGACTTGACGTCATCCCCGCCTTCCTCCGGTTTATAACCGGCAGTCTTTCTAGAGTTCCATAAAGGCAACTAAAAATGAGGGTTGCGCTCGTTGCGGGACTTAACCCAACATCTCACGACACGAGCTGACGACAGCCATGCACCACCTGTGTATACGTTCCAAACGGCACTTTCTTCTTTCAAAGAAATTCGTATCATGTCAAACCCTGGTAAGGTTCTTCGCGTTGCATCGAATTAAACCACATGCTCCACCGCTTGTGCGGGCCCCCGTCAATTCCTTTGAGTTTCACTCTTGCGAGCATACTTCCCAGGCGGGATACTTAACGCGTTAGCTTTAATACTGCACAGGTCGATCTGTTCAACATCTAGTATCCATTGTTTACGGCTAGGACTACTGGGGTATCTAATCCCATTTGCTACCCTAGCTTTCGTCTCTGAGTGTCAGTAATAGCCCAGTAAAGTGCCTTCGCCATCGGTGTTCTTTCCAATCTCTACGCATTTCACCGCTCCACTGGAAATTCCCTTTACCCCTACTATACTCTAGTCTAATAGTTTCGACTGCGATTTTGAAGTTGAGCTTCAAGATTTAACAGTTGACTTACTAAACCACCTACAGACGCTTTACGCCCAGTGATTCCGGATAACACTTGCATCCTCCGTCTTACCGCGGCTGCTGGCACGGAGTTAGCCGATGCTTATTCTTCAGGTACACGTCATTTTGTTCCTCCCTGAAAAAAGAGGTTTACAACCCATAGGCCGTCATCCCTCACGCGAGATTGCTCCGTCAGGCTTGCGCCCATTGCGGAAAATTCCCCACTGCTGCCTCCCGTAGGAGTCTGGACCGTGTCTCAGTTCCAGTGTGTCTGATCATCCTCTCAAACCAGATACTGATCGTCGCCTTGGTAGGCCATTACCCCACCAACAAGCTAATCAGCCGCAAGCTTCTCTCTAGGCGGAAAACTCCATTTCACTCGAAAGCATATGGGGTATTAGCAACCGTTTCCAGTTATTATCCCCCTCCTAAAGGCAAATTCTTACGTGTTACTCACCCGTCCGCCACTTGAATTAAAAATTCTCGTACGACTTGCATGTGTAAGGCATCTCGCCAGCGTTCATCCTGAGCCAGGATCAAACTCTCATAAAATGTCCATAAATTTATTTTGTTTAACTTTTTGAAAAGTCTATCTTGTAAAGTTAACTATAATATTACTTGGGAATCGAAACCCTAAAAAATTTCTTTTCATTGAATAATTAAAACTTTAAGATTTTAATTTAACTTATTGAATAAAGCTAAGATCCAAAGATTAAGGGAACTGAAAAATTCTTTTTAGTCTGAAGGAAAGAAGCCATTAATTTGCGATTTTCTTGGATTTGATATAGTTTTTTATTACTACTAAGATTCTCAATTCTTTGACATTTCCCCGTTTTGTAATTCCTATGGTTTGAAACTGGAAAGAAGTTTTCTTCTCAGAGTTAGAGAGAGTTCAGTTTTTTGAAGTTGACTTAGAATCATCAAACAGCAGAAGGATCTGAAAAAATAGAAAAAACAAAAATTGGTCCGAAAGTGGGAAACGAAGATTCGGGCTGAGTCTGAGAAAAGCTTTTTTGAAAAAGAATTGCAGAAGAGATTGATTCCAAGAAGGAGGACGTTCGAAGGAAATAAAATTCTTAAATGATACTAATAATAAAAAATTAACTAAAAGATACAAAAAAATTTTTGAAGAAGGGATCTATTTCAAAATTCCTAATCTGATCTTTTTCAAGACAACTGTTGTTAATTCCTACATTTCAGTTAATGTAAGAATTAACAAACTTCAGAACTCTTTCAGCTTTCAGAAATCTCAATTTGTGAAGTCTAGCTTAATCAGATGTATAGTAAAATGGAGCTACTGGAACGTAAAGTTTATATTACAATAAAGACTAAAACTTCATATTATGAACTATATTATTATATAATAGATATTATGAGATAATATATAATATAGGATTTCTTAAGAAATAAGAAATATATTCAAAATTATATTTTATCGTTCTTAAATAACATAATATTAGGAGTTAAAATGGATCGAAACGAACTCATTGGAACAGCTCTCGGGAAGACACTGGGTTACGCCTTACAAGGTTGGGGTTTTGCAGTAGTTGCTGAAGCAACTGATATTAAAAGCGTTGTTTTATTGAGAACGGGTTTCAAATATGGTATTAAATGTCTCAGATACACGTCTAAGAATTACATTCGAATAGATTTTACAAGTGAAACAATCTTCTCGGATGCTATTGATGCAAGTTTTTTTGCAGATTAATTTAGTTACTTTATTATCCACTAGTCATGGGAGTTGCTTTCATAAAACAGATAAAAGAAATTTCTATTTTTGCTTGTCGTGCCTTTGCTTCAACATTTTATCACTATATTGACGCGAAGTGTGAGAACGTAGATTCTGATATGTCAGACTCTGATCCACCACATTTTTATGACGATATAATTGATGAGGATGCGTTTCTTGATGAGTGTAACATTATACCAGAAGTCGAAGAGATGGTTGACAATACCTGGGAAATGTGCACTCCACTTGAAGAAATTTATGGTACGGACACCACACAGATCATTAAGTCCACACTCCAGAACGCAAAAGAGCAAACTGAATGTATTGGCCTTAAACTTTTTGGCGGGCTAACACCTGGTGAAGACCGGAATCTAATTGCAATGTGCATAGAGGTAAGTTATTGGGGCTGTTGTGAAACGATTAAAAAAGTGTCTGCAATTATAGCTGAGGCAACAGCTAATTTAATCGCCTAATCTCTCAAAACTATTTAGAGAAATGAAATTCAAATCTCGAAATAGTTTTTAACATTATATAGTTAAATTACTGAATTTAAACAAAAATGACCTAAATCGTAAAAGTTGATTTTGATCAACGTCCCAAGTTTGTGCATATGGGATAATGTCAGGATCTTTATATTTGTCCAAAAAGTTGACCTGTTTGGCTCTTGGCTTTTCCGATTTTGAGATTGGCTGGAAAGCATTCACTTTTGGATCGTCTTTAAGCTCCAAAGTTAAGGAATCCGTAAAAATTACGTTTTCCATTGGAAAAAGATCTGCTAAAGTGATTACCTCACTCTTTTCTAAGATTAATGGCGAATCTTCACGAGGTTCAAGATGCAATTGACACTTGCGATTAAAAACCTGTTGATAGGACAAAGCACAGTGATCAATTGGAGACGGTTCTTTGATCAATACTGTTGAATTATTGATCACAATCACGTCTTTCTCATATGATTTTCTTGGGAGAAGACGCTGACTACTAATTGGAGTTGGAGTTCCGGTTAGTTCTATAGGAAAAACTTCTTCAAGACCAGATGCCAGCAATACTAATTTCCCTAATATAGACAGAGAAACTGGCGATTCTTGAATTTTCTGGAACCACTTATTTTTCCGAATGACGCCCAATAACTTATTGATCCAATCATTTACAAATCCAGCTTTATCTAATAGGCCTAATTGGCGGACAAGAAAAAGCTTATTCTTATTAATCTTCAAAATTTGACAGAGGGCATCTTTAGTGATGTAAACACTGCTATTCGTACTCAACTTATCCAAATACAATAAATGAATTAATGGAATAATTGATTCATCATTAATGTAAATCAGACTTGGTAAGACCTTACAACGGGCGATTAAGTAGTCCAATAGAGTTTGAGCTTGATTTGGCCTAATTTTAATAACATTTTTATTTTTGGTTGCTAGTTTGTTATCTTGTCCTCCACGAATCCAGAGACCATTAGTCGACGTTGGTAAAAGGGCAAGATTTACCAAGTGAAGCTTAGTTAACCTGGACTCGTTGACTTTTTTATTAGCTTCTTTTTTATTTGAGTTGAAATAACGGCGAACCCCCCCAAACAATAGCTAATTCAAGTAAAATAACTATTGCAAAAGTCACTTAATAGTCATTAATAATAAAAAGTCTGTGTTTATATTTTAGAAGAAACATAACAATTTTAATAATTTTATAATAGATATTATCTAATAAATTGAGTAAAAAGCAAAAACTTTATAAAAGATAAATCAGGATATTAGGATTTTATGAATTGGGAAAAGGTCGAGTTGCGATCTTTTTTGAGTTTATATAAAACCAGGTAGGAAAAAGATTCAATTCGAGATTGAAGTAAAGAAGGATGAAGTTAAAAAATTTTAACACGATTTTTTCACAGGTCAATTTGAGAGATTTGAAGAACTTCTAACTGAGCATTTCTAAGGAAAAAGTATGTTTTATTTTTTTGTAAAATTATTTTTAATGGTCAAAAGAATAGATCTAAAGAATTATAATTCTGTTGACAGTTAAATCTTTTTTCTATAGACTAGCTATGTTATATAATTAAGTTTCATATGCTAGGTTACCCCTATACATATAATGATTATTTGTCAGAAGAAGATGCAATGCAAAGACGAGTTGATCTCTTTGATAAAATTATGGATAAAGGTTTAGTATTAGTTGCTGCTTGGTCATTAATACCAACTACTGTATTCGCAGCTGATTTACCTGCAAATTCAAATTTTGCTGGGGCTCCTCAAGATAGCCCCGCCCCTAGTCCTGCCCCTTTAGTTTTTGCTCCAATTGCTGGGGCTTGCAAGTGCACTTCACCGAAAGTTAAAACTGCAATATTGTTGGTCGGAGTTTCGGCTATTTGCTATTCTGCACTTTGTTCAAACGATAGACCGTTAATAATTGCATGCAGTTCTATCGCGACTTACGTAGCAACAAATTTACGTAAATAACTTTTAACTAAGATTAAATCAATTTAACGTTTAGATTTAAATTCATTAAAAATTTAAACGTTAAAATATAATCTTTTGTACTTTGATCAAAATTAAGACTATTTCTTTTTTATACCTATTGTTTAGTTTAGAAATAGAATTGTTGAAAAATATTTCAAACTGGTCGTTGTGGTCAGTATCCTATCTTTCTCAAAAATAAGAAAAATCGAAGGGACTTAGACTTAAATTAGAGAATTGAAAACTATTCCAATCAAATTTTTGTTGTTGAATAAGTTTGTGTTTCTAAAGTCAATATATTTTAATATTAAAATACAAAATAGTAAATAGGACGCAACTTTATTCTATTCAGATATTTTAAAATGAATTTCAATTAAATTTTAGTGTTATAATTTTGACAAATATTGAAGCTAAATAGAAGTTGCGTTTCATAAATTAAGAAAAGTTTTGAATTAATTTTAAAAATTGATAAATACTTAGCTGATTTAAAGAATAGATTGGGATTTGCTTTTGTTGAGCTAATTGTTTTAATTTTAAATTATGTTTTAAATGTTTTTTTAAACCAATGATTAAACTTGCTTTTTTAATATCATTTGTTAAAATAAATCGAATATTAACTTTTTTCATTGCTTCTTTAATAAAATTATGAGAAAGGGAATAAGGATAAATAATTAAAACTTTTGCGGTAACATGCAAGCGTTCTTGAATTTTTGACTTGTTAATATCCGACCATAATGGTTCCAAAGAGGATAAACGTTTGACAGAAGGTCGTAAACTATTTCGAGAAGAAATTATATAAGCATCTGTTGTTTGGTATTTGATTGCCACTTTTTCTGGAAGGGAAATCTGTCGTAGCTGTTCGGTTTCATAAAGATTTCGAAGTAATAAATCAATTGAAGAACTAACATTTTCATGAATAATCCACGATTTTAATGCATTAATTTCAATAACATGTTCAAAGGTTGGGTACGATTTTCGTTCTAAAATACTTTTTTGAGTTCCACGTCGTTTTGCTTCTTCATCACTCAAAGTAACATATTGAATTCCTCCAATTAATTCTGCTAAAGACGGGTTTTTAACTAAATTTTCCAGGCAGTTCCCATGTGTTGTTCCAATTAGTTTGACACCTTTTTCCGCGATTGTTCGTGCTGCTAACACTTCTAAATCTGTTCCAATTTCATCAATAATAATTACCTGTGGCATATGATTTTCAACAGCTTCAATCATAACTTGATGTTGAAATTCTGTTTTTGAAACTTGCATTCGTCTTGCACGACCAATTCCAAAATGTGGAATATCACTATCACCAGCGATCTCATTAGATGTATCAATAATGATTACTCTTTGTTCCATTTCATCTGATAAGACACGAGCAATTTCACGAATAATAGTTGTTTTGCCGACCCCAGGTCTACCAAGGATTAGTATTGATTTTTCAGATTCCAATAAATCTCTAATTACAGAAACTGTTCCGAAAATTGCACGGCCAATACGACAAGTTAAGCCATTAATCAAAAATTGTCGATTGCGAATACAGCTAATTCGATGTAATGTTCTTTCAATACCTGCACGATTCTCATTACTAAATTTACTGATACGCTGGGTCATATAGTCTAAATCTTGCCATGAAATAATCTTTTGCGATAAGTATTCAGGACCGTACGTAAATCGAGCTTCTGGACGTCGACCAAGATCTAAAACGATTTCAATTAATTCATTCTGATAACCATGTTGATGAAGATAGTCTTGAATAAAGGACGGTAAGTTTTCAATTAATTTTTCTAAATCATTATTAGTGTTCATAGTGTTTCAAGAAAATACAAATTGTTAATTTAATTGACAATTAAGAATTAATTCTCAATTAAATTAAACTTTAAAATTAGTTTGTCATTTGGATTAATGATTTAAAGGTTGAACTATCTAAAATAGCAATTTGTGATAACATTTTACGATTTAAATCAATATTTGACTTTTTAAACTTATTGATTAACTGACTGTATGAAATGCCATTTAATCGAGAAGTCGCATTAATTCGACTAATCCAAATTCGTCTAAAAATTCTTTTCTTTTGTTTCCGACCAATATATGAATAGCGTAAAGCTTTCATTACCTGTTGATTGGCAACTCGAAATAATACAGAGTGTGCACCTCGATAGCCACTCGCTAGTGACAACACTTTCTTACGACGTTTTCGTGCAACATTTCCACGTTTAACTCTAACCATTTTTATTTATTTTGATTTGTAATTAATAAGGCAACATTAATTTAATTGCCGCTGTATCACTAGGTTTGACACAAAGAACCTGTGATAATTTTCGTTTTTGTTTATTTGATTTTTTCATTAATAAATGACCTTTAAAAGCATGACGACGAAGAAAGTTTCCATTTCCAGTCACTTTATATCGTTTTGCCGCAGCTTTTCGCGTTTTTAATTTTGGCATAAATGTTTTGATGTAGTTTTATTTCTATTAAAATTTTACCTTCTGATTTATTGTTCCTTTTTGAATCTCGTTGATAAAATTCTGGACTTTGTCGCTAAAAATAAGTTATTATTCTTATAATAGTGAATTGGTTCTTTCTTGTCAATTTAAATTTCTTGTTCAAATTATTTCTTCCAATCTATTTGATCGTAAAAATCTAAGCCTGAAAGGATCCGCCATGGAAACACAAAGCGTGTTAGAAGACTGGAATCAAGAGACTTTTAATAAGATAGGTGATCAAAGTGATCTACCTGTTTTTGTATAAATAATTCTAAATAAATCTTAACAATTCGAGAATACAAATGGGATTAGTTCTTTCAATTATAAGTAAAGGAGTTTATAAAATGTCAAAAAACTTTATCCAATGCTTTATATATGGTACACTAACTTTTTTGAAGTTGATTTAACAGCAAGTGATTTTGATAGATGCAAATTTTAAGAGAACAAGATTTTTAAAAAGTAATGTGGAGCTTATGAGACTAGTTGTGGACCTCACAGTTTGGAAGTCAACAGAATAGATTAAACTTGAAGTTCTTTTTCGTTTTGACAAATTGTTTGTCACTGACAACTTTAATCAATAAATTTAATTAAAATTCTAAACTCAAAGAATATATTTATTTTTAACTTTTCGAATTAATAAAAGAATATTTTAAATATCCTTAGACAAATTCACTTCTACCTTTCAGGTTAAACTCGTTGTATTTAAAACTTATTAACCATTAGAATATCAAAGGGAAAGTATTGAAGTATTAAAAAAAATAAGTCTAAAATAGGAAGGGGAAATTAAATTCTATCTAGTTCATGTGTTACAAAGAAGAAAATGAATGAATTACAATAAATTAAGTTTCCTCTTGTAAAATTTATAAAACTTGGGTATAATGGATATAGAAAGTTAATTCTTTGTTACTTTTATATTCGGGATATAGCTCAGCTTGGTAGAGCACCTGCTTTGGGAGCAGGGGGTCGTAGGTTCAAATCCTACTATCCCGATTTGTCTTTTATAAAGTTTCTACTTTTTACCAACTTTTATCGATTAATCAAGTTAAATATAAAACATCAAAACATGGACCCGATCATGGATTACCTAAAAACAGTAATGAGAAAACACTGAAAACTGACGCGAATATTATAGCTTTGCATAATTCTCTACTCGATATGCCGAATAGCCAAGATATTGTCTGGTAGAGTGATGGCCAATATAAAGGAGGAACACAAAGTGAGTATGAGTGTGTAAATTTATTTGATCCGGATACAAACCTTATTGCTGTTTATCAAAAACAACCAGATGGAAGTAATTTATTTTTAACTACCTGTAGTTTGAATGAAAAATGATAAAATTTATCATTCTTCATTTAAAGCTTTGCGAAAGTGTAAAAAAGCCGTTTTGCATAGCATTGGAGAATTGATCATTTTCGTAATCCTCCATAAAATCGTCACAGTAACAAAATAGAAAGTCTAAAAAACCATTAAACTTTTTTGATCTTGGCTCTGGTTGAAAATCTTTCACTTCTCCTGCAGTTAATTGGACTAGAAATTGATCACATTCAATCATTAAATTACGGCGGAGTCCAAAAACTCGACCACAAAATTCCTCACCATCGATTTTTTTTAGTGACAAAGTTTTGCATTAATTCGTCAACTTCATAAAGGTGTTGCCAAAAAATCTTTTCTTCTACAGCTACGCCATAACCACACAGTTCCAAAGACTCTTCTGGACTTTCCCTATAAAAGGATTTGTCTTGATTTTTTAAAATCTTCGGAAAGTTTTAATAACTGTATATGTCTTTGGTAATTGTAAGTCATTTTAAATTTTAATTATTAAAATTATTAATTTGTGAATCATCTATAGGTGTAATAGCCATAATATCATTCTCAAAACTGTTTATTGGAGTGATGCCTTTTGGAGGTAAATGGTTTAAGAATATTTGGATTTAATTTATAGATATAGATATTAGATGATAATTCAAACAATAATATATTAGAGTTAAAAAAGCAAGATAATAAAAATTTACAAGGTTATTAATTGTTTCCTTTTGATAACGGTATACGATAACCGCTTTAACTTTTTTTTCAAACATCATTTTGGAATAAATTTACTTGAAGAAATTCATTCCAAAATGATGTTTGAAAAAAGAATAGAACTATTTGCTTATTTTCCTGATTCAACTTCAACTAATTCATCTAACGCAAAATTATTAGTATTTGTCCCACTATAATTTACGTTTTCAAAACGAACTACGACTGGGTAACGAATCCCACTTTGATCGACTGTTGCCACAGTCCCTGTTTGATTAAACCAATATGATTCTTTTCTAAGGATTCGAACCGTTGCCCCTCTATCTACCATAAGATTTTCAATTAAAATATATAAGTATAACTATTACTTGATAATTGTAATCAAAAAGTGAGGTTTTTAACAATAAAATTTTAAACTCTGTTGGATTCAAAAATAAGAATATGTTATTATATTATCAAGAATAAATTTATATAAAATACAGATTATAATAACTATGGATCGTAATACAATCAAAAAAATCCTGATTGGATTAGTAATTTCTGCCTTTATCTTTATTGGTATTCGCATGTCAAATGTAACAAATATTTTAGATAATTCAAATTCAAATCGATCAACTCCAGAGATGAATGCTAATTCTAGTAGTTCACGAATGACATATGGTCGATTCTTAGAATATTTAGAATTAGGCTGGATTAAACAAGTTGACTTATATGACAATAGTCGAAATGCTATGGTCTTAGCTTCAAGTCCAGAATTAGGTAATCGCCCACAGTCTATCCGTGTGGAAATTCCAGTGGGAGCATCACAATTGATTCAAAAATTAAAAGAATATAACATTGACTTTGATGCGCATCCAATGCCACGAAAAAGTCTTTTTGTAACGATTGCAAGTAATTTAATTTTACCATTAGTTTTTATTGGTGGTTTAATTTTCTTTTTCCAAAACTCAGAAAACTTTTCACAAAATTCAGGCTCATCACCTATGAGTTTAGGAAAATCACCTGCGCGCTTTGATCAACGCCCAGATACAGGAATTTCATTTGATGATATAGCGGGAATTGATGAAGCAAAAGCGGAATTTGAAGAAATTGTTTCTTTTTTAAAAGAACCTGAACGTTATACATTAGTTGGTGCTAAAATTCCAAAAGGTGTTCTTTTAGTAGGCCCTCCAGGAACCGGAAAAACATTATTAGCAAAAGCTATTGCCAATGAAGCAAGTGTTCCATTCTACAGTGTAGCAGGTTCTGAATTCGTTGAAATGTTCATTGGTATTGGTGCTGCTCGAATTCGTGATTTATTCAAAAAAGCATCAGAAAATACACCATGTATTGTTTTTATTGATGAAATTGATGCTGTTGGTCGTGAACGTGGAGCTGGTATTGGTGGTGGAAACGATGAACGTGAACAAACTTTAAACCAACTTTTAACAGAAATGGATGGTTTTAAAGAGAATAAAGGAGTCATTGTAGTAGGTGCTACAAACCGAGTAGATATCTTAGATGCTGCTTTATTACGTCCAGGGCGTTTTGATCGACAAATTACTGTAGGTTTACCTGATCGATTAGGTCGATTAGGAATTTTAAAAGTTCATGCTCGTAATAAACCTTTAAGTCAAGATGTTTCATTAGTTCAGTTAGCAAATCGAACGCCAGGATTCTCAGGTGCGGATCTTGCAAACTTACTAAATGAAGCTGCAATTTTAGCAACTCGTTACAAGAAAACAACGATTAGTAAAAATGAAGTCAATGAAGCTGCAGATCGAATTATTGGTGGAATTGCGGGTGCGGCTATGGAAGATACTAAAAATAAAAAATTAATTGCTTATCATGAAGTGGGTCATGCCATTGTTGGATCATTATTAGAAAATCATGATGAAGTAGAAAAAGTAACCTTAATTCCTCGAGGTGGAGCAAAAGGGTTAACTTGGTTTGCACCGGAAGAAGATCAAATGTTAGTTTCACGTTCTGAATTATTAGCTCGTATTATTACCACATTAGGTGGACGCGTTGCGGAAAAAGTTGTTTTTGGTGATCCGGAAATTACAACAGGAGCAAGTAATGACTTACAACAAGTAACAAATATTGCTCGTCAAATGGTCACACGATATGGAATGTCAAGTATTGGTCCAATTGCTTTAGAAGATAATAATAATGAACAAATCTTCATGGGTGGAAACGAAGATGCTATCAGTGATCGAATTGATACTGAAGTATGTAAAATTGTAAAACATTGTGAACAAGTTGCAACTAAAATTGTTTTAGACAATCGAGTAATTATTGATTTAATTGTCGAAAAATTATTAGATGCTGAAACACTTACAGGTGATGAGTTTAGAGATTTAGTAAAACAATATACTGTTTTACCCGTTAAACGTTAAAATAAAATAATTCGTTATAATTTATTCTTATTACTAAATTTAGTAATAAGAATAAATGAACTGATATTTGTTCTTTTTATTTCATAAATAAATCTTTTGATTCAGCAATTGCTTCTTTTAATAAAGCTTCTGCTTCATCTGTAAATTGATTTGTTGAAGAAATAATTTCAGTGTATTGTTTTTTAGATGATTCAATATATGAAATTAAACTTGCACAGTATTTTTTCACGTTTGCAACTGGTAAATCATCTAAGAAACCGTTAATTCCTGTGTAAATTAACGCAACTTGTTGAGCAACAGATAATGGAGCACTTTGTGGTTGTTTTAAAACTTCACGTAAACGTGTTCCACGTGCTAATTGTTTTTGTGTTGCTTCATCTAAATCAGATGCGAATTGAGAGAATGCTTCTAATTCATCGAATTGCGCTAATTCTAATTTTAATTTACCTGCAACTTTTTTCATTGCTTTTGTTTGAGCAGCAGAACCTACTCGTGATACTGAGATACCAACATTAATTGCTGGACGAATACCTGAGTTAAATAAATCATTCGATAAGAAGATTTGTCCATCGGTAATCGAAATTACATTTGTTGGGATATATGCTGAAACATCACTTGCTTGTGTCTCAATGATTGGAAGTGCAGTCATGCTACCACCACCTAATGCATCACTTAATTTTGCAGCACGTTCTAATAAACGTGAGTGTAAGTAGAATACATCACCTGGGTATGCTTCACGTCCTGGTGGACGACGTAATAATAATGACATTTGACGATATGCCATTGCTTGTTTCGTTAAATCATCATAGATAACTAATGTTGCTTTTCCTTTGTACATGAAGTATTCAGCAAAAGCTGCACCCGCATATGGTGCAATATATTGTAAAGTAGCAGGATCATTTGCACTAGCAGATACAACAATTGTATATGCCATTGCATTATTTTCTTCTAATACATTTACAACTTGAGCAACTGTTGATGCTTTTTGACCAACACCTACATAAACACAAATAACATTTTCTGTTTTTTGGTTAATAATAGTATCGATAGCAATAGCTGTTTTACCTGTTTGACGATCGCCAATGATTAATTCTCGTTGACCTCGACCAATTGGAATCATGGCATCAATTGATGTAATACCTGTTTGTAATGGTTCACACACTGATTTACGACTGATAATACCAGGTGCCATTGCTTCAAGTAATTGCGTTTCACTACTTGCAATTTCACCTTTTCCATCAATTGGCGCACCTAAAGCACTTACAACACGACCTAAGAATGCTTCACCTACAGGAACTTGAGCAATACGACCTGTTGCTTTTACAGTACTACCTTCTAAAATTTGACGGCCAGTACCCATTAATACAACACCAACATTATCATTCTCTAAATTTAGAGCAATACCAATTGTTTTGTCTTCAAATTCTAGAAGCTCACCACTCATTACTTGGTCAAGACCATAAACTCGAGCAATACCATCACCAACTTGTAAAACAGTACCAATATTATCTACTTTAACATCTTGATCATATTGTTCAATTTGTTCACGGATAATACTACTAATTTCGTCTGGACGAATGTTTATCATTGTATTATTTTTTTGAGATATAAAAAGTTAATAAAGTTTTTTATCGTTAAATTTCTAAAACAGTATCCAAATGTTTGGCTAATTGTTGTAATTGATTTTTTACTGTAAAATCAGCAATTTTTGATTCTGTTTTAATTAAAAATCCACCAATCAAACTTGGATCTTCATTAATAACTAAACGAATTTCACGTGCATTTGTTAATTCTTTTAGTTTTTCAATTAACGAATTTTTTTGTGCATTTGTAAAACTAGATGCTGTTGAAACTTCAATCATTTTAATTGAAGCAGTTTGATAAACTAATTCTAAATAGTTATTAATGACAGCACGTAATAAGTTAATGCGATCACGTTCCACAAGAACCATTAAAAATTTAAATGTTTCTGTATTAATTTGTGATTTTACTGTTTTTTCTAAAATTTCGCGTTTTGCTGATGCTTTCACAACAGGATTGTTTAGATAGTCTGTTAATTCTGATGCTTCATCAAGAAAAACATCTAAATTTTGAAAATCTGCTGTAATTTGATGCATAATATTCTTCTCAACAGAGAAGTCAAATAACGCACGTGCATAAGGACCTGCAGCTTTTGCTGTTAATGGATTACTCATAATAAATCTCCTTCTAACTTATTAATAGTTTCATTAATTAGAGCAGTTGCACGTTCTTGTGATTTAAATGTTTCTTGAGCACGACTAACTGTTCGTTGTAATACAAGAGACATAATTTGTTGTTTAATTTCAACAAAAATTTGACGTTCTTTTGATCTAAAGGTTGCTAATGCACGTTCGAAACGAATCGTTAGATCTTTTTTTGCCTGAAAAGCATCTGATTCAAGTAAAGTTTTCTTAGTTGCGATTGTTTCATTTCTGATTTCACTAATCACTAAGTTTGCCTGATTTAATTGCTTTTGTGCTTCGTCTAAACGTTTTTGCGCTTCATTTAAACGATCTTCGGCATCTTGAACACCTTTTACAATTGTTGTTTTTCGCTCTTCTAGTAATGATCCTAAAAAGTCTCGACCTGTATAAACTAAAATTGCTACTAATGCAATAATATTTAATAGGCCTGTTTCTAAGATATCTGTATTTAAGCTAATACCTTCGTGTTCGGCAAGTAATGTAAAAATTTGATCAAAATTTTCCATATTTTCTAGTTTTTATTTAAACTGTTCACTTATAAAAAGGAAAATTACGTCTGACAAAAAATTTAAATTGCTAATTTAGTTTCAATAGTAGAACATAATGATTGAACAATCTCATCTAAACTATTGAGAGCAATGTCTTTTTTAGCAAGAAGATCTTTTGTAATAGTATCTAATAAATTATCAATATATTTTTGAGAAATATTTAATTCAACTTCTAAGATTTCTTTATGAATTTTTTGTGAGTTTGTAATTTCTAATTGGGCTTCTTTACGTACGTTATCTAATTCTTGTTCATATTGCGTAGTTACCTGATTGGCTTCAGCTAATAATTCTGACGCTTTACTAAGATTTGTTAGAATGTATTCTTTACGCTCTTCAATAATTGTTAATAAAGGGTTATATAAAATAATATTTAAAATAACCATTAATAATAAAAATTGAATTGCTACTAACGGTAAAGTTGCGTCAAGATCAAATAATCCACCAGGGCCACTAACGTCTGAACTTGAAATTAATATTGAAAAATTAATCATATAAAATCTATATGTTCGACTATAGAGTTAAAAATTTTAGTAAAGGCTCTTCCAGGAACCTTTACCAATAAAATGTTTTCACTTCAGAATTTGAAGTTAAACGTGTTTGATTAGTTGTTGAATGGGTTAGCAAATAATAATGCTAAAGCTACAACAAGACCATAAATTGTTAACGCTTCCATGAACGCTAATGATAATAATAATGTACCACGAATTTTGTTTTCAACTTCTGGTTGACGTGCAATACCTTCAACAGCTTGACCTGCAGCAGTACCTTGACCAATACCAGGGCCGATAGCAGCTAAACCAATTGCTAAACCAGCAGCAATAACAGAAGCAGCAGAAATAATAGAATCCATAATAAATTTTCAGTTGTAAATATGTATATAATTTTTAAAAAATCTAATTGAGATTAGCAAAAAAAGTTATTCAAGAGCTTCTGCAATATATGCAGCCGCTAATGTTGAGAAGATTAACGCTTGTACGGAACCAGCAAAAATTCCTAATAACATAATTGGTAATGGAATTACCAATGGAACTAATGAAGTTAATACCGTAATTGTTAATTCATCTGCTAAAACATTTCCAAATAATCGGAAACTTAATGATAATGGTTTTGTAAAATCTTCTAGAATATTAATCGGTAGAAGAAGTGGAATAGGTTGAACATAACGTTTGAAATATCCAAATCCTTTTTTACTTAAACCTGCATAGAAGTAGGCAAATGATGTTAATAATGCTAATGCAACAGTTGTATTAATATCATTTGTTGGAGCAGCAAATTCACCCTCTGGTAATTCGATTAATTTCCAAGGAATGATGGCACCGGCCCAATTACAGCCAAATACAAAGAAAAATAATGTCCCAACAAATGGGATCCATTCTTTGTAGAAACTTTCACCTAACTGATCTTTAGCAATGTCTGTGACAAAATCTACAGCTACTTCCATAAAATTTTGGAAACCGTGTGGAATTCGTTCTGCGTTTGATGTTGCTAAAACAGATAGTAATACTAAAACTGCAATTACAAACCAAAGAACAACAAGAACTTGACCATGTACTAAAAAACCTGCAAGATCCCAGTAAAAATGTTTTCCAACTCCTGCATCCGCTAAAAGTGTAAACGTATTTGAATAAAAAATTTCTGGGTACATAAAATCTAACTAATTTAGTAAATTACCCAATATTAAAAAATATACAGGAACATATTCTATTATAAACAATTTCAAATACTTTTAGGGAGATTTTTATAAAAACGCTTTGGTTTTATTTTAACCATTCATAACCTTTATTTTCTAATTCTTTCGCTAAATCTGCGGATCCTGTTTTTATAATTTTCCCATCTTGAAAGACATGAACAAAATCAGGTTTAATATAATCGAGTAAACGTTGATAATGCGTAATCAAAAGAATTGATTTTGAAGAATCCATAAACGTATTAATTCCACTAGAAATTGTTTTTAAAGCATCAATATCTAAACCGGAATCCGTTTCGTCTAAAATGGCTAGTTCCGAATCTAAGAGAATCATTTGAAGAATTTCATTACGTTTTTTCTCTCCCCCTGAAAAACCTTCATTCACATTTCGACTTAGAAAAGTAGGAGACATATTCACTAACGTTAATTTTTCATTAATAATTCCTAAAAATTGAATCGGATCAATTTCTGGTTTATTATAAAATTTTTGTTTTGAATTATAGGCTAAACGTAAAAAATCTTCATTACTTACGCCAGGAATTTCAATAGGATATTGAAATGCTAAGAAAATCCCCAAATGTGCTCTTTCTTCCGGTTCAAGGTCCAAAATACTGGATCCTTTAAATAAGATATCACCATTTAATACTGAATAAGCTGGATGACCTGCTAAAACTTTAGAAAAGGTACTTTTTCCAGATCCATTCGGACCCATAATGGCATGAATTTCACCTTTCTGAATTGTTAAGTTTAAATTTTTCAAAATTTCATTATCATCAATTGAAACACGTAAGTCGTTTACTTCTAAAAGAGGAGAATTTAAAGTCATTATCCAACACTTCCTTCTAATTTTAACGTTAATAGTTTATCCGCTTCGGCCGCAAATTCCAAAGGTAATTTTGTAAAAATTTCTTGACAAAATCCACTAATCATTAATTCCACAGCTTTTTCTAATTCAATTCCTCGTTGTAAAAAGTAAAAAATCTGTTCTTCACCAATTTTTGAAGTTGACGCTTCATGTTCAATTTTAGTTGTTGAATTTTGAACTGAAATATATGGAAAAGTATTAGCATTTGAGGAATTTCCAATTAATAACGAATCACATTGTGAGTAATTTCTTGCTCCGATAGCTTTATTCGTTACATTGACAAATCCTCTGTAACTATTTTTAGATTTTCCTGCTGAAATACCTTTTGAAATAATTCGACTTCGAGAATTTTGTCCAATATGAATCATTTTTGTTCCCGTATCTGCTTGTTGATAGTTATTTGTTAAAGCAACAGAATAAAATTCTCCTTGAGAATTATCTCCCATTAAGATACAACTTGGATATTTCCAAGTAATTGAGGATCCTGTTTCGACTTGTGTCCATGAAATAGTCGAATTTATCCCTGCACAAAGACCTCGTTTTGTGACAAAATTATAAATACCTCCGCTTCCAAATTCGTCTCCAGCATACCAATTTTGAACTGTTGAATATTTTATCGTTGCATTTTCAAATGCAATTAATTCAACAATCGCTGCATGTAATTGATTTGTATCATATTGTGGTGCTGTACACCCTTCCAAATAGTTGACATAACTATTTTTTTCAGCAATAATTAAAGTTCGTTCAAATTGACCAGCATTTTGATCATTAATACGAAAATAAGTTGAAAGATCTAAAGGACATTTAGTGTCTTGAGGAATATAACAAAAAGATCCATCCGTAAAAACAGCTGAATTTAATGCCGAAAAATAATTGTCCCCAATTGGAACAACGGAACCTAGGTATTTTTCTATTAATTGTGAATAATCATGAATTGCTTCTGAAATAGAAGCAAAGATAACCCCATGCTTACTTAATTCTTCTTGAAAGGTCGTTCCAATTGAAACACTATCAAACACGGCATCAACAGCAACATTCGCTAAACGTTTTTGTTCTGTTAAGGAAATACCTAGTTTTTCAAACGTTTCTAATAATTCTGGATCGACTTCGTCTAAATTTTTAAGTTTCTTTTGAGACTTAGGAGCCGAATAATATGTTACATCTTGATAATTAATTTGTGGAAATTTTAAGTAAGGCCATTCGGGTTCACTCATTTGTTGCCATTTCTTATAAGCTTTTAAGCGAAAATTTAGTAAAAAAGCTGGTTCTTGCTTTTTTTCAGAAATTAAACGAACAACAGCTTCATTTAATCCTTTTTCAATAATATCTTTTTCAATGTTTGTTGAAAACCCATATTGATAAGTTTTATTTACTAATTTTGTTATATTTGTATTCAAAACTTTATTTGATTGATTAATCATAATGATTTTAAAAAATAAATTTATTTTTCAGTTAATTAAAGTTACAAGAAAATTAAAATTCTAAAATGATTTTTATTTTCTTTTTATATTTAGGAAACATTTCTAAATATCATTTCTATTTCTTACTTCTATATTATAAAAAAATTTTTTAAAAGATCTAGCATTATTAGAATAATTTTTATAAAAGTTATTCTAATAAGTTATAAATAAATAAAATTAAATAAATATATATCAAAGAATAAAAACAGATTATAATTAACAATAAGGTTGTTAATTAATTTTACTAAAATTCAACCGACAGAACTAATTTTAGATGAAAATTAGTTAAATATCTATTATATATTGCCTTTTTATTCTAAGGAGAAATCAATGTCTCAATCTGTATCAGAACGGACTCGAATTAAAAGTGACCGTTACGAATCTGGTGTAATCCCTTACGCTAAAATGGGTTACTGGGATGCTTCATACGCAGTAAAAACTACTGATGTTCTTGCTTTATTCCGTATTACACCTCAACCAGGTGTAGATCCAGTAGAAGCAGCAGCAGCAGTAGCTGGTGAATCTTCTACAGCAACTTGGACAGTTGTATGGACTGATTTATTAACAGCTTGTGACCGTTACCGTGCAAAAGCTTACCGTGTAGATCCAGTTCCAAGTACACCTGACCAATACTTCGCATTTATCGCATACGAATGTGATTTATTCGAAGAAGGTTCATTAGCTAACTTAACAGCGTCTATCATTGGTAACGTATTCGGTTTCAAAGCTATCTCTGCGTTACGTTTAGAAGATATGCGTATTCCTCACTCATACTTAAAAACATTCCAAGGTCCTGCAACAGGTATCATTGTAGAACGTGAACGTTTAAACAAATACGGTATTCCTTTATTAGGTGCGACAGTAAAACCAAAATTAGGTTTATCAGGTAAAAACTACGGTCGTGTAGTATACGAAGGTTTAAAAGGTGGTTTAGACTTCTTAAAAGATGATGAGAACATTAACTCACAACCATTCATGCGTTGGAGAGAACGTTTCTTAAACTGTATGGAAGGTATTAACCGTGCTGCAGCTGCAACAGGTGAAGTTAAAGGTTCTTACTTAAACATTACAGGTGCTACAATGGAAGACGTTTACGAACGTGCTGAGTACGCTAAAGAAGTAGGTTCTGTAATTGTTATGATCGATTTAGTTATGGGTTACACAGCAATCCAAAGTATTGCTTACTGGGCTCGTAACAACGATATGTTATTACACTTACACCGTGCAGGTAACTCAACTTACGCTCGTCAAAAAAACCACGGTATTAACTTCCGTGTAATCTGTAAATGGATGCGTATGTCTGGTGTAGATCATATCCACGCTGGTACAGTTGTAGGTAAATTAGAAGGTGATCCTTTAATGATTAAAGGTTTCTACGATATTTTACGTTTAACATCATTAGATGTTAACTTACCTTACGGTATTTTCTTCGAAATGCCATGGGCTAGTTTACGTCGTTGTATGCCAGTTGCTTCAGGTGGTATCCACTGTGGTCAAATGCACCAATTAGTACACTACTTAGGTGATGACGTAGTATTACAATTCGGTGGTGGTACAATTGGTCACCCGGATGGTATTCAAGCAGGTGCGACAGCTAACCGTGTTGCTTTAGAAGCAATGGTTTTAGCTCGTAACGAAGGTGCAGACTACTTCAACCAAGAAGTTGGTCCACAAATTTTACGTAATGCTGCTAAAACATGTGGTCCATTACAAACAGCTTTAGATTTATGGAAAGATATTAGTTTCAACTACACTTCTACAGATACAGCTGATTTCGCTGAAACACCAACAGCAAACGTATAATAAGTTACTTTTAAAAAATTAAAGGAGTATTTGAATAGTGAGACTTACACAAGGTTGTTTCTCGTTCTTACCAGATTTAACTGATCAACAAATTGAAAAACAAATCACGTACGCAATCAACAAAGGTTGGGCGATGAACGTTGAATGGACAGATGATCCACACCCACGTAACAACTACTGGGAATTATGGGGTTTACCTTTATTCGATATTAAAGATCCAGCATCTGTAATGTTCGAATTACGTGAAGCTCGTAAATCATGTGCAGCTGGCTACATCCGTTTAAATGCATTTGATGCAAGTTACGGTACAGAAAGTTGTGTTATGTCATTTATCGTTAACCGTCCTACTAGTGAACCTGGTTTCTACTTAGAGCGTAGTGAAGCTCAAGGCCGTATGATTCGTTACACTATTAAATCTTACAGTGTACAAGCTAATCCAGAAGGTGGTCGTTACTAATTTTAATTTTTTAGATTAAAATTATATGAGCATGTAAAAAGTATAGATATTAAAATTAATATCTATACTTTTTACAATTTTTTTACAACTATTTTTTATCTTTTTTTACATTATAAAAACAACAATCTTTTAAATTTGGGATTCCAAGAAAGACTATTCGGATTGAAATTGTATCTGTTGTTAATCTAATTCGATAACGACCTATCTTTCAAAAATTAATTTAGGAAAAGTTATAAGAGAACGATTTACTTGTTGTTTTTAAAATTGATTGTTGTAGCCTAAATATTATTTACAAGGTTTTGAAAGAGGAATTAAACTACGTTCCATACAATTTTTAAGCTAGGATTTAATTCTTTTGACATATATATTAAAGGTGAACTACCAGATAAAGCTGAACGTCCTAAATTTAATTTACCCATTTGAATAGCGACCGTATTTGGACTTAAAATAAAAAACAGTTAATTGATTCAGTTTCTAGATTGAAAGATTTTGGATTAATCGAAAATGAATTTAGCTTAACCTTTAAAAATGTTTCATTGAACGAAACTAAAAAGATAGAAGATTTGTCTCCAGAATTGCTTTCCAAGAGTGAATCTCTTTCCTTTTGGGAAAAGATGTAGTTAAAAACTATCCGTTTTTGGGAAAATTAAATAGTTTTTAACTATTTAATTTTTATTGAAATGTGTCTTCATTTCGAATAGTTTTTAGCCTTTATTATCAGGGGTTTGGTTTGATTTTTGAGTGAAATTTGAAAAAATAGGAATTTTCATCCTCTCTCGTAGCGGTTTTTATAAATTTAAAAGTTACTATTGTTTTTTTTACTAAATGGAGTAAAACTTAAATTTATTAAAAAAGATCAGTAATATAAAAAATAATTAATCCGAGCTTAATCATTAAAATAATCTTTGCTAATAACTGATTCTGTTTTCGGATTTAAATAAATTAATATTTTTAAAATAAAAAGTTGCTTAAATAAATAATTAATAATAATAATATTGATTAATATTATTATTAATTATTGAAAAAGTTTATTATGATATCTCTAGTAAGTATTGCAATTGGGGTTGGTTTAAATTATCTTCCTATCTCTAAAAGTCGTTTGATATTTATAATTAGTGAATTTCTGACTGGAGGTGTTATTTAATGGTAAATCCACTTATAAAACAAATTCCGGTAGTGGGTTAAGCTTACGGTTTTACAAAAACTGCTATGAAACTTTATAACTCAACATCGCCAGTCGAAGCAGTTAAAGTAGCAGCTGTATCAATCATAGACGATTGCGCGCCACCACAAATAAAATATCCCGTTAAATGTAGTATATTTATTGCTCAAGTTGGACTGGCTGTTTCAAGCGGTGGTAATCCTTGGGCCGTTGTGATGGCAATTGGTTCGGCTCGTCAAATTATTGATTAATACTAAAAACAAATGAAAGACTTATAAAAAACAAAGTCTTTCATTAATCTAAATTTTTTATCTTTTATTTTATTATTTTATCTTATTTTCGATTGAATTTTAGCCCAGTATATAAGCTTAATTTATTTTCATTCTAGGCGATGTTAGAGCCATCTCAGACGAGATTTAAATCTCATATCCCTTACTAATTCATTCTACCTATCGACCTCTAAAAATAGAGTATAATTTATTTATAAAATGAAAAGTTATAGAAAATATTCTATGAAAATAAAAAATAAGTATTGTTACGTTCGTGTCAGCTCTAAGACTCAAGAGTCAAATTTTTCGATTGAATCTCAAAAGCAACAATTGATTCAAAATGGAATTGAAGAAGAAAATATTTTTGTCGAAGTTGGATCAGGTGCTAATGAAATTAAAAACCGATCTGTTTTTCAAAAATTAATCAATCAAAAATTAAAAGAGAATGATCTTTTAATGGTTACTAAAATTGATAGATGTAGTCGAAATACTCTTCAGTTTTTAAAGTTACAAGATATTCTTTAAAAAAAAAATATTACCTTTGTTACATTAGATTTACCAACTTGAGTAGATTTAGCTACTAATAAGCTTATGGCTACAATTTTATCAGCTAGGGTGGAATTTGAAAATAATCGACGAAAAGAGCGTCAAAAACAAGGAATCTGGGCTGCTACAAAAAAAGGAAAGTATCAGGGACGAAAAACAGTTATTAATAAGGCTTTGATTCAAAAAGTGAAACATTTGAAAGAAACTAAAAACTTATCTGTTGTCGATATTAGTAAGTTAACAGGAGTAAGTTCTCCTACCATTTACAAAGTCCTAAAAGAGCATTTAGGTTACGTATCAAATCGATTAGTTAAACTGGAGTAAACAAACAAACCAAAATAAATTAAGTAAATAAAATATAAGGATAGACTATCAAATTGTATTAAACTAGACGAGACAGATTTCGATATAAGGAGATTCACCGTAACAAACATAAGTGTAAGATATTTTTAAAAATACCTTACACTCATATTCAATGAATTATTTAACTTGGGATTGGCCTCTTAAAATGCTATCTGTTAAAGAATTTAAAATTAGTTTAATCGATCGTACTGCATCATCATTTCCAGGAATTGGAATATCAACTAATTCTGGATCACAATTTGTATCTAAGATTGAAATAATTGGAATTCCAAGTTTTCGACATTCTAAAACGGCTGTCATTTCTCGTTTTTGATCAATAATAATAGCTACATCTGGAATATCTTTTAAACTTTTAATTCCATCTAAATGTTTCCGTAATTTTGATAGTTCTTTTCGACGAATTGCAACTTCTTTTTTTGTTAACAATTCAAATGTTCCATCGGCTTCTTGTTTTTCTAAATCTTTTAAACGTTTAATCCGATCTTTGATCGTTGACCAATTGGTTAACATTCCTCCTAACCAGCGATGATTGACATAATAAGAATTACAACGTTTTGCTTCTTGGGCAATTAACGTAGTTGCTTGGCGTTTTGTACCAATAAATAAAAATGTTTTTTCTTCACTTGCTGCTGATTCAAGATAGTTATTCGCAGCTTTTAATAGGGTAGCAGTTTGAATTAAATCTAAAATGTGAATATTATTCACTTCACTGTAAATGTAAGGGAACATTTTTGGGTTCCAGCGATATGCTTTATGACCAAAATGAACACCTGCTTCTAATAATTGTGATAAACTAATATCAGACATAAAAATTTAAGGTACTTAATGAAATAGATATATAAATATATTGTTAAATATATCAGATTTTAGTTAACTTGTCTAGATCTTCGTGAGAGATTCTCAAAACTTTCAGAGGTGTCAGCGGTCAAATGATTTTTACTTTTGTGAAAGGATTTTTGAAATGAATTACGGTAATTTTGCGTCCCAGTTCCAGATGGAATTAAATGCCCAATAATAATATTTTCTTTTAGACCACGTAACCAATCAATTCGCCCTTCAATAGCAGCTTTTGTTAAAACTCGAGTTGTTTCTTGGAAACTCGCTGCTGAGATGAAACTAGGATTATTTAAAGCAGCTTTGGTAATTCCCAATAATAATGGAATATAACAAGCAGTTTGTTTCAACTCTAGTTGAATAATTTTATTTATATATTCAATATGATATAAGTCAATGACTTCTCGTCTTAATAAAGGAGTTTCACCCTCATAGGTAATTAATACTTTAGTTGTCATTTGTTTAATAATGACTTCTAAATGTTTATCATTAATCGTTACACCTTGCGATTGATAAACAGATTGAACCGCATTTAAAATAAACAATTGAACTTTTTTAAAACTTTTGTAACTTCCTTCATAATTATTAAGAAGACGAGTATATTTGAATTTTTTGGTTTGATCACATAAAAAATATTTCATAGAACCATAATAATTAAAATAAACTTTGAGTAGTTTATGCGGATTAATCTTATCATTTTCTTGAATGGTAGTTCCTAATTTTTTAAATTCAAAATTAGTATCTAAACTTGTTTTTTGAATTAGTAGACCTTTTTTTTGGCTAGTTGGAACTCGTTTCATGACAATATTTTTTTTCCGAGCTTCTAAAATTTCTTCAATTCTTGGTAAACCTTGAACAATATCTCCAGTAATTTCTTTTTCGAGATTTAATAAGCCAATTGTTTTACCCGCCTCAATAAATTCGGTATTTTTACAAAAGACACTATTTACATCTTGTTCAAAATAATCTTCGGTAATAGAGTATAAACCAATTGCTTTCGTCGATTTTGTAAATGGTTGTTCCACAAACTTAACTAAAGTTAATTCTGAATTCCAAGAATTTGTTCCTTGATCTTTATTTGAATTTTCTAAAAGATCTGAACTTTGCATTAATAATGTTTTTCCAACCTTTTTTGAAGCAAATTTATTAGAAGAATTTGATCGAAGTAGTTGATTTATTTTAGAATTAGAATTTTTTTCTTGAATTCTAAATTTTTTAAAAAATTGTGGAACTAAGCAACTATACAATTTTCCAGTATTTTTAATAAATAATTTTGAAAACTCAGATTTAATGCTATAATTTTGAACTGACACTAAATTTGTTTTTAACGATCGTTGAACAGATAATTTCACAATATTGTGATATTTTAATGAAATATCACGATGGGTTTGAAAACTAGAAGAAATACGTGAAGATGGAATTAATTTGTATTGAATGTTCGTTGTCAAACTTAAATTTTCATTTTTACAATTTGGGAAAAAATACGGTCGACCTTTTTGAATTGTGATAAAATCTTTGTTTTCAATAATAATTTTACCAATTTGTGCCAAGTTATCTTTGGACACAATAAAGTCATTTAATTTCTTGTTGACTGCTTCTGATTTTCTAATCGTTAAACAATCGTCATTCGAAATTAAGAAAATTTGTTTTGTTTTTTGTTTTTTTATTTTGACTTTGACGATTTCTAACGAATTAGGAATTACTGCTTCTAAGTATCCTAAAGTTGTATAATTACTTAAAAATTGTTTTTCTTGAATTAAAAAACAAGATTGAATATTTTGGTAACGTAAACTTGGCGGAATATAATTGGTTAGACGAAGTTTTTCAATAAGGTTAAATCTCACATATTTAAATCTTTGATTCGTTAATAATTGAAGAGTAATATTTTTCGAAAAAGATTGATTGGTTTTAAAATGTAAAAGATTAGAAACTAATCGTAAATCTTGAGTTCCTTTGATAATTTGATTTGGCTTGTAAGAATAAACTGATTTTGAAGTTAAATCAAACATGGATGTTTTATCTGCTTTTAAAACAGTGGGACCAAAATTTAAATTAGAATAACCAAATTCATAAATTTCAATTGGGCGAAGTAATAATTGATCATTCGTTTTTCCAGTAATAGATTCACAAAACGATAATGTTTTAATAGGAATATTGAAAAAAAGCGTTTCTCCAGGATAATAGAGTTTTTTAACAGTTTTTTTGAATTTCTTTCCTTCATATACTAATCCAGATTTAATCAAAATAGTCTTAACGACATTATTTTTTTGAATGATATTGACTAGTCCAGAAGTTTTGGAAAACAAACCTGGAATTAACTCGAAGCCTTTCGAAATAAAATCGCCATGTTCCACTAGAAGAATATTTGGTTCACAGTTTACTTCATGAAATTCTTCACCTAACCAAATTAAAGTTCGGGGCGCAGCAATCGGAAGATAGGATTCATTTCGATTTGAACGATTATAATAGCGAAGCGTTTGATTGAACCGCCGTTGTGTAACTAAGTTTTTAAAATTATAATAAACGGTTCCACCGGTTAGAGTTTGAAATGTATTTGATACCAGTGTTCCAAGAGTTTCATTTCGAGTTAAGTGTAAGTAATTTGCATTATTTTTTTGACGAATATTGATTAAATATTGAAAGTTTTCGATTTGTAATAAAGCATTATTAGAAGTCTGTTTTGTTTTAAGCTCTGTAAGAGTCGTATTTTTTAAAAAGTATTTATGATTATTAATTTTCACAACACATTTTGGTAAATGAACTTTATGATTCATAAAATTCACACTTCCATTATAGTGATTAATTAATTTTGTTCGAAAAATATAACTATATTTATTTAGTTTATAATCCGGATAAAAATTTAAAAAAGAGTGAAGTGGACTATTATAGAATTGTCCTGATAAAATCCAAATTAGTTTATTGTTATTTAAAACATTGAGATTTTGTTTTAGTTTAGGAATAAAAATTTCACCACAAGTATCACTTAAAATAGGTTTAATTTCAACTTTTGTTTGTTTATTTGCATTAATTAATTCTCCAATAACCGTATCCTTTAAAATATATTGATTGTTTTTTGGAAATAAAATTGTATTTCGTAAGACTTCAATTTCAACAATATTTTCTTTGATATTATCGGGAATTAAAACTAGGGAGCCTGAATTTTTGGTGACTAAAACATCTTCACCTCGATTCGTTCGTAAAACTACTGTTTTTAATGTTTTATAGTATTGAATAATACCATTAAGTGGGCTAATAATTTGTTGTCGCGCTTCGGAAGTAAAAATTCCCCCAGTATGAAACGTTCGCATTGTTAATTGAGTTCCAGGTTCTCCAATGGATTGGCCCGCTAAGATTCCAATAGCTTCACCAATATCTACTAAATTTTCATTTGCTAAATCCCAACCATAACATTTTTGACAAATGGCACGATACAAATTACAGGTTAATGGAGAACGAATATATAATTTTTTAATCTGATGGTCTTTAAATTGCTTTAAAAGATTGGGAGTTATTTGTGTATTCTTTTGAGCTAAAAGCTGATTTTTGTTTAGATCAATGACCGACTTGCTTAAAATTCGTCCCACTACCTTTTCTTCAATTTCATCATAGTTAGAATCAGAAACTGAAAATAAAAAAGAATGATTCGTTAAACAATCTTTTTCACGAATTAAAATATCTTGTGCAACATCAATTAATCTACGTGTTAAATACCCAGAATTCGCAGTTTTTAAAGCTGTGTCAACAATCCCTTTTCGGGCTCCATATCCAGACATTAAATAATCAGTAATGGTTAATCCTTCCCGAAAATTTTTTTTAATTGGTAAATTCATAATTTGACCACTAGGATCCGACATTAAGCCTCTCATTCCAACTAATTGGCGAACTTGAGATAAATTTCCCCGCGCGCCAGAAAAGGCCATAATATAGACAGAGTTTAAAGGATCATAATTTTTAAAAAAATAGATAATTTGATCTTTTAATGACTCACTAGTTAAACTCCAAGTATCAATAATTTTTTGAAATCGTTCAACATCTGTAATTTTTCCTTTTAAATATATTTTTTCGGCATTTCGAATTTCCTGATTTGCTTTTTCAAGCATGACATTTTTGACAAAGGGAATTTTTAAATCTTCAATACTAATTGAAATCCCTGCTTGACTTGCATATTGAAAGCCTAAATATTTTAGTTCATCAGCTAATGCACAAGCTTGCATTGAATCATAATTTGTAAAACTCCATGCTAATAATTGACGAAGTTGTTTTTTTCCAATTAAACTATTTTGATAAGTATAATTTTTCATAAAATCTTTTTAAAGCATTGTATTGTTAATTTATAAAAAATTTAATGTTTTTTGAATGGTATAATTTAAAATAACTCGTCCAGTAGTTGTTTTTAAATATTGAACAAGAATTTCACCTTCTTGGTTTCGTCGTATTTGCCAATCGTTATAATATTCAATGGTAGTTTTATCTTCTAATTGAATAGTTTTTTGAGGATTTGAAAATTTTATCGTTGTATCAGAATAACGAACCCAAATGGAACTATGAATTTCAAGTTTATTTTGACTGTAGGCTAAAATTACATCCTCTAAACTTGAAAAATAATGATTGGCCCCTTGTAATTGGTTAATATTGTTCACTGTTAAATAATAACACCCTAATACCATATCTTGACTCGGCATAATAATCGGTTCTCCGTTAGCCGGTGATAAAAAATTGTATGGTGCTAACATTAACATATAACATTCTGCTTGCGCTTCTAAAGATAGAGGGACATGAACTGCCATTTGATCCCCATCAAAATCCGCATTAAATGCAGAACAGACTAACGGATGTAATTTAATTGCGCGTCCTTGCACTAAAATTGGCTCAAAGGCTTGAATTCCTAACCTATGTAAAGTTGGTGCTCGATTTAAAAAAATAGGATGATTGGATAAAATCTTCTCTAAAACTGGTTCAATGATTAGCTCATTTTGTTGAATCAGATTTTTTGCAATCTTCATATTATTAGCTAAGCCTTGATTAATAAGTTCTCGAATTACAAACGGTTGAAATAATTCAATAGCCATTTCATATGGAAGACCACATTGATTTAGTTTTAAACTTGGACCAACAACAATTACAGAACGTCCGGAATAGTCAACTCGTTTTCCAAGTAAGTTTTGTCGAAATCGACCATGTTTCCCTTTAATAATATCGGATAACGATTTTAAGGGTCGATTATTGGCACTTAAAGCAATTTTTCCTCGTTTTCCATTGTCAATCAATGTATCGACTGCCTCTTGTAATAAACGTTTTTCATTTCGAATAATGAGTTGTGGTGCATCAATTTCTAAGAGACGTAATAAACGATTATTCCTTGTAATAATTCGACGATATAATTCATTTAAATCAGAGGTTGCAAATCTACCGCCTTCGAGCTGAATCATAGGCCGTAGGGCTGGAGGAATCACCGGTAAAATGGATAAGATCATCCATGACGGTCGTGATCCAGTTCCAATTAAATTTTCTAAAATTCGAATTCGTTTAATCGCCTGCTCACGAATTTTATAAATCCGCTGTTGTTCCCACTTTCTAAACCATTGGGATTCATTGTAAAGTGGTTTTTCTTTATTTAAGACTTTTGTACAAACTAAAACAAAACATCGTGTTCGAAAAATTTCAGATTGTAAATTTAGTTTTTCTAACTCGCGTTTAATTAAAGGAGCACCAATTAAAAAATTAGGAGTTGTTCGTAACAAATATTTGGGAGTATTGTATCTTCGGTTTTGAGGCTTCGGATAAGGTTTTAATGGGTAGCCACTATATCCAAGTTCACGACTTCGACGATATTGTTGTAAATCCCAATGCAAACCATAAAATGAAATTTCGTCTTCTGCAATGAAATAAGCCAATGAAGCTAATTTAATTCGTTTGATACGTTCATCCCACAAATCTACAACTGTAGAAGTTGTTAACTTTAATCCATTACATTTTCGACATTTTTCAGAATGTAAATTATAAGTTGTGTTTAATTGTTTTTCAGATTCTTCAATTTCTAACAATAAAGCCATAAAGTTTGGTCGACTATTAATGTACCAAACATGAGTAACTGGATAAATTAAATTAATATAACCCATTCGATGACGTCTTACCTTGGATTCTGTTAATTCAACACCACATCTTTCACAAATTAATCCTTCATATCGAACACGTTTATATTTCCCACAAGCACACTCTAGACTTTTACTGGGACCAAAAATTCGTTCACAGAATAATCCGTCCATTTCAGGTTTAAATGTTCGATAATTAATTGTTTCTGATTTTTGAACTTCTCCAACAAATTGTCCATTTGGTAATTTTCGATTAGCCCACTGTAGAATGCGAAACGGTGACGCTAATTTTATTTTGATATAACTAAATTCTTTGGTTGATTGTATCATAATTATTAAAATGAAATATCATTTATACTTGAAGTTGGTGAGAATGTTTTTGAAAAAGCCTTATATTTTTCAATTAAATTAATTTCTACTTCGTATCGTTTTGAAGAGCTAAAATTTTCAATCTTATATGTACTCATATCTAAACCAATTGACCGTAGTTCTTGTAATAAAACTTTAAAGGACTCTGGAATTCCAAACTGTGGAATTTTTTGACCTTTTACAATGGCATTAAGTGTCTCATTTCGTCCTTGCATATCATCTGATTTAATGGTTAATAATTCTTTTAATGTAAATGCTGCGCCAAAGCCTTCTAGGGCCCATACTTCCATTTCTCCAAATCGTTGACCACCATGTTGGGCTTTTCCACGTAATGGTTGTTGAGTAATTAAGGAATAAGGTCCAGTAGCTCGAGCGTGAATTTTATCATCCACTAAATGAATTAATTTTAACATATAAGCATTTCCAACGGTAATTGGATTTTCAAATTCTTTTCCTGTTCGACCATCTATTAATACCATTTTTCCAGGTGCATAAGGATTAAATAACCAACCTTCATTTCGTTTGATAGATGCTTGACGTAATTTTTTGTTAATCAAAATTCGTGACATCTCTAATCCATACATTTCATCAAATGGTAATATTTTAAATCGTGAATTTAATTTATCCCCGGCTAGTCCTAATAAACATTCATATAATTGTCCAACATTCATCCGTGAGGGAACTCCTAATGGATTTAAAATAACATCAATTGGTGTTCCATCGGGTAAAAATGGCATATCTTGTCTTGCTAAAATTCGCGAAATAATTCCTTTGTTTCCATGTCGCCCTGCAATTTTATCTCCCACTTGAATCTTGCGTATCTGAGCAATAAACACATAAATTTTTTCAAATTTATAAGTTAATTTTGTACGGCGATTAAAAGTCACTGTTTCAATGACACGTCCATATTCCCCATCTGGCATTCGATACGAATTATCTTTTACTCCTTTGGCTTTTGCGCCAAAAATTGCCCTTAACAATTTTGATTCTGGTAATTGTTCTGCAGTATTATTTGAAATGACTTTTCCAACTAGAATATCACCAGGTTTTACAAATGTACCAACAGTCACAATTCCATCATTGTTTAAATGTTTAACTTCTGATAAACTTAAGTTTGGAATCATTTTCATTGTTTGTTCTGAAGTTTCAGAATTTCGATCGATATCAATTTTATAACGCTCAATATGAATTGATGTAAAAATATCATCATAGACAAGCCGTTCACTGATTAGAATAGCGTCTTCAAAATTATATCCTTGCCATGGCATATAAGCGACTAAAACATTTTGTCCAAGAGCTAATTCACTCGTTGTTATAGCTGGACCATCTGTTAAAATTTGACCTGATTTAATTTTTTCCCCTTTCCAAACAATAGGACGGTGATTAATACAAGTTTGTTGATTAGATCGTAAATATTTTTGAAGTTTATAAATTATTTTTTTACCAACTTTATTTTGAATAACAATTTTATTTGCCGTCACAGAACTTACAATTCCAGAAACTTGGGCATTTAACGTCATTCCTGAATCAATTGCAATTTGATTTTCCAACCCAGTTCCAACAATCGGTTTTTGAGGAAAAATTAAAGGAACTGATTGCCGTTGCATATTCGAACCCATTAGCGCACGATTGGCATCATCATGTTCAAAAAATGGAATCAAGGAAGCAGCAACAGATACTACTTGAACAGTTGAAATAGCAATAAAATCGACTTCCGAAGGTGAAACATTGACAAAATCTTGTTTATAACGAATTGGAATACTATTTTTAACTAAATAATTCTCATGATTCGTCGCAATATCGGCAGGAGCAATTTTATATAAATCTTCAATATCTGCGGTCAAATAAATTGGATTTCCTGTTTTAATTACCTTTCCATTTATTACTCGCCAAAAAGGTGTTTCTAAAAATCCTAGTTTATTGACTCGTGCACAAGTTGTTAACGAAGCAATTAATCCAACGTTTTGACCTTCAGGTGTTTCAATAGGACAAATTCGTCCATAATGACTAGGATGAATATCACGAACTGCAAAACTAATTCGATCACGGTCGAATCCTCCTGGTCCAAGTCCACTAATTCGTCGACGGTGAGTTAAAGATGATAATGGATTTGTTTGATCTAAGTATTGCGATAATTGACTAGATCCAAAAAATTCACGAATGGTGGCATTGACGATATTAAAACTTAACAAATATCCAGAATCAACTTTATTCGTTTGATTCCGAAGTTTTCGGACTAACCTTTGAAAACCAATTCGAAATAAATTTTGTAATAATTCCCCAACAGATCGAACTCGTCGATTTTTTAAATGATCAATGTCATCTGGTACAGCTTTTGAAATTGTTAAATTAATTAATTTATCAGTAATTGCAAAAATATCTTCATAAGTAATAATCTGAAGTCGCTCACTTAGTTGTAAATTTAAATGATGATTCATTTTCACTCGACCAACTCTACCTAATCGATAATAATTTGGATCAAAAATTCTTGAAAATTCAGAGATATTTTTAAAATACTCTAAATCAAAATCAAATCGTGCAAGTGGTTGATGGAATTGTTTTGAATTAATTAATGAGGGTTGAGTAAAATAGAAGAAATCGGAAAAGTGCAAATTTTGATAAATTTCTAAATCCGTTAAACCCATTTCTTTTAGTAATGATAAAATCGGTTTTTGATTAATTTTATCAAGTTGAATCACAATTTCTTCTTCTTGGTTTTTAATTGGATATTTATATGGATTAATTTTCATATTTTTTTGAAAACCAAAACGAATCCAGGAACCATATTCGGGAATTAAAGTGGCACTATATAAATCTTTTTCTTCATATTTCTTATGATAATTTGTTTTAATTTCATGATCTTTTTGGTACAAAAGAAATTGAGTTTTGGTTTTTAAATATTTATGGCGCTCTGGTTTATAGGTAAATTTCTCTTTTCCAAAAACATATTTAAATTGCTCTTTTAAACTGTTTGAAAAATAAATAGTTGGCCGTAAGGTTGAACTTTCAATTAAGTGAAGAATTTGATTCGCTTTTGTAAGTGTTTTTTGTGAATAAGTTCGTAAGAACTGAAAATTTTCTAAATCATAAAGCCATTGATTCGTAGTTTTCGCATTTAAGATAAGATTCGAGTTTACTCTCAATTGTGTTGCTGTTTGTGATTCAAAAAGAATTTGACTATACGTTTGTAATAGTTTATCGAGCTGAGTTGGTGAGAAACTCGACCTCACTTGGTTTGATAAAAACGAACGATTAGAACTCAAGTTTGAGAGCATTTCTGGATTTTGATGACAAACTTGATACTTCATTAGAATACTCATCATTAATTGAAAATATTGTAAGATAACAGTCAAATTATTCTCATCAATATTAACTTTAAAACTCTGAATTTCGTTTTTTAATCGTAACCATTTAAAAAAAAGTTGAATCAATTTTTCTTTTGAATTTGATTCTAAATGTTTTGAAAGCAGTTGATAAAATTTAAAGCATTCTAAAAGATAAAATGTAGAGTTTGAATGACAGTTTTTTAAATATTCAATGGAATAGTAATAGATTGTATTTGTATTCCAATTGGGAACTACTTTTTTTCTCTTTTTCACCTTATCATAAGTAACAGTTGGAATGGCAAAAAATAGATCAGATTCCGAAATAAAAGCTTCACCAGAAGGTAAAAAAGAACGTAATTTATGAATATCTGTAGATAGTTTTCGTTTGAATTGCTTTTGGGTTTTTTGATTTTTTGGCTTTTCAAAATAAATTCCTGGACTTCGAATAATTTGACTAACAATCACTCTTTCACAACCATTAATAATAAAAGTTGCATAAGTTGTCATTAAAGGCAAAGTAATAATTGGAAATTGGTTATGGTAACGAATACTATTAATGGTTTTATTTCGAACTTCAATTGGAATGACTAATTGGGCCCTATAATTTCCACTATATTTTCGGGCAATCAGTAAACTATATGGTGGTTTAATTAAATTGTATTCTTCTCCAAACATAACATATTCAGTATTTTGACTGAAATCATGAATTTTAGAGAATAACGCTAATTCTTCATTTAAACCTTGTGTAATAAACCAACAAAAACTTACCCGCTGCATTGCCAGAAAATCTGGAAGCGCATTAATGTAATTCATTTTTTGGGGCATAATATTAAGAATGATCTAAATAGTTGAATAAATGGTATCCTTATCTTCCGTTTTCGACGGCTTACAAAATGAAAAATTTAGTTAAGAAATAAAAATGTTTCCTAACTAAATAATCAATTTAAGTCTTTGGGTAATATTAGAAATTAACTAGCTTTTAAATAAGCAGCTAATTTTGCCTTTTTTCTTGCTGCCATATTCTTATGAAAAACATTTTTTTTAGTTCCTTTATCGATAAGACTATATACAGAACTCAAGATTTCGTGAGCTTTTTTTTTATCTGCTGCGTTTTGAGATAGTTTATAACTTTCTAAATTTGTGAAGAAAAGTTTAATCAATGTTCGTACAGAAGTCTTATAATATTTATTTCGTAAACGATTTCGTTTATTAATTTCGATACGTTTTTTTGCTGATTTACTATTAGCCATATTGTTAATTTTTATAAATGAATGTTTCCTTTAATATAATATATTTCCTGAAAAATTAAAAGTTTTTCAGAAAAAATTTTTTCTAAGACGATTAAACCTTGATAAGATATCAAATTTTAGGCAATATATATAATAAAATTATTAAGTTCAAATTTATATGGCAAAAAATAAAGGTACTAGAATTTTAATTACATTAGAATGTACGGAATGTCGTTCCAACCCTACAAAACGTTCTGCTGGTGTCTCACGATATTCGACACAAAAAAATCGTCGTAATAACCCAGAACGGTTAGAATTAAAAAAATATTGTTCTCATTGTAATAAACCTACGGTACATAAAGAAATCAAATAATTAAATAAAGTATGGCATTAAAAAAACGTAAAGTATCACCGATTAGTTTAAATCAAAAGATTGATTACAAAGATATTGATTTATTAAGCTTATTTGTCACAGAACAAGGTAAAATCCTTCCACGTCGAGCAACCGGAGTCACGATTCAACAACAACGAAAATTATCGAAAGCCATTAAACGAGCACGAGTTTTATCATTGTTTCCGTTTGTGGCATCAAATTCTGTTTAAAAACTTTAGAGTTATTATGTTTTAATATATAATAACTCTAATTCTTTTATATTTCATTGAAAAGGAGAAGTTTATGGGAAATTTTATTGATAAAACATTTACCGTTATTGCGGATATTCTATTAAAGGTTTTACCAGCAAGTAAAGAAGAAAAACAAGCATTTTCATATTATCGTGCTGGCATGTCTGCACAAGGGAAAGGGCGTTATGCGGAAGCCTTACAAAATTATTATGAAGCTCTACAAGTAGAAGAAGATCCTTATGATCGGAGTTATACGCTTTATAACATTGGATTGATTTATGGAAATACAGGAAAATATACGCAAGCCTTAGAATTTTATCATCAAGCATTAGCGTTAAATTCTAACTTACCTCAAGCTTTAAATAATATTGCGGTTATCTATCATTCACAAGCCTTACGGGCCCAAACTTTAGAAGAAGATGAATATACAGAGCTTTCCAAAGAATTATTTGATAAAGCTGGAGAATACTGGATTCAAGCTTTAAAATTAGCGCCAGACAATTATCCTGGGGCACGAAATTGGTTAAAAGTCACAGGAAGATTACGAGAAACAAACTAAACTTAAAACTCGTTGAAAAATCAAAGATAAATATTAATTATGTTCAATAATTAAAAGTATCTTGTTGTACAATAGTAAATAACAATTTAATTTGTGAGTCTTTGTAATTGGCAGGGAAGACTTTGAAAGTATATTTATTCCAAAGTATTTTAATATGTTAAATCAAAATGGTAAAAACTAATTTAAATAAAGGTTTCGTTACTCAAATTATTGGTCCTGTATTAGATATTGAATTTTCAGATGGAAATTTACCACCTATTTACAGTGCTATTAAAATTGAATTAGAAGATGGCACTTCGACAATTGTTGAAGTACAACAATTATTAGGAGACAATCAAGTACGTGCCGTATCAATGCGTTCAACTGATGGTTTAAAACGTGGAGCTGAAGCGGTTGATTTAGGTGCTCCAATTAGTGTTCCTGTAGGTACTCCTACTTTAGGTCGTATCTTTAACGTAATTGGTGAACCTGTTGATGAGCAAGGTGACGTATCATATGATGAAACTTTACCAATTCACCGTGATGCACCAGCATTTACTGAATTAGAAACTAAACCATCAATTTTTGAAACTGGTATTAAAGTTGTAGATTTATTAGCTCCATATCGTCGTGGAGGTAAAATTGGTTTATTCGGTGGTGCCGGAGTAGGTAAAACTGTTTTAATCATGGAATTAATCAACAATATTGCCAAAGCACATGGTGGTGTATCAGTATTTGGTGGTGTAGGTGAACGTACACGTGAAGGAAATGACTTATACGAAGAAATGAAAGAGTCTGGTGTAATTAATGAAAATAATTTCTCAGAATCTAAAGTAGCCTTAGTATATGGTCAAATGAATGAACCTCCAGGAGCACGTATGCGTGTAGGTTTAACAGCTTTAACAATGGCTGAATATTTCCGTGATGTGAACAAACAAGACGTATTATTATTCATTGATAATATTTTCCGTTTCACTCAAGCAGGTTCAGAAGTATCAGCATTATTAGGTCGTATGCCATCAGCTGTAGGTTACCAACCAACATTAGCTACTGAAATGGGTGCATTACAAGAACGTATTACCTCAACAACACAAGGTTCAATTACTTCTATTCAAGCCGTTTATGTACCTGCCGATGATTTAACAGATCCAGCTCCAGCAACTACTTTTGCTCACTTAGATGCAACAACAGTATTAGCACGTGGTTTAGCTGCTAAAGGTATTTACCCTGCCGTAGATCCATTAGATTCAACATCAACAATGTTACAACCTGGTATCGTTAGTGAAACACACTACGAAGTTGCAGAGTCTGTAAAAGAAACATTACAACGTTACAAAGAATTACAAGACATTATCGCAATTTTAGGTATTGATGAGTTATCAGAAGAAGATCGACTAACAGTTGCACGTGCACGTAAAGTAGAACGATTCTTATCACAACCATTCTTCGTAGCAGAAATCTTTACAGGATCACCTGGTAAATACGTAAGCTTAGAAGAAACAATTAAAGGTTTCACAATGGTATTAAGTGGTGAATTAGATGATTTACCAGAACAAGCATTCTACCTTGTTGGTAATATTGATGAAGCAATTGCAAAAGCAGAAACTCTTAAATAAGGATTAATATATATGGTTATGAACATTCGCGTTCTTACCCCAGACAGAGTTATTTGCTCAACAACAGCAAACGAAGTTGTTTTACCAGGTTTAACTGGTCAAATTGGGGTCTTAGACGGTCATGCAGCCTTAATTACAGCCTTAGATACTGGCTTATTAAGAATCAAGTTAAATGAAAAATGGACACCCATTATTTTATCAGGTGGATTAGCTGAGATTGATCGCAATCGAGTAACAGTTTTAGTAAATGATGTAGAAGAACTTACTGGTGTTGAGTTAAGTGAAGCTACAAAAGAATTAGAAAAAGCAACTTTAGCAGTAGAACAAGCCGAAACTAGTAAAGCGCGTTTAGATGCTTCTGTTGAATTAAAGAAAGCAATTGCTCGTTTAGAAGCAATTAACTATTTATCATAAAAGTAAATAGTTAAATCATTGTTCGCAAAGAATTGCTTATTCTTTGATTTATTCTAAAGATCCTCATTTTTAGGGTCTTTAGAATAAACTCACAAACTCAATTTGTAGAATCGTACAAATAACTTTTTTTATATGGTAACAAATTCTAATTTTAATTTTACAAACAATTCGATTATAACATTAGAATTACCTTTTTCCGAACATATTGAAGAACTGCGTCAACGCATTTTCTTAGTCTTTGGAATAATTTTATTGTTAACTTGTTTCGCGTTTATTGAAGTTAAAAGTTTAGTTAAAATCCTTGAACTTCCAATTAGTAATGTGAAATTTTTTCAAATTTCTCCTGGGGAATATTTTATTTCAACTATCAAAATTTCTTTTTATACTGGCTTATTATTTTCAAGTCCATTTATCATTGGTCAATTAATTTTATTTTTATTACCAGGATTAACAAAAAAAGAAACAAAGATTATTTTACCCCTTTTACTAAGTTCATTAATTTTATTTGGATTAGGATTAGCTTTTTCTTACTATACTTTAGTACCTGCTGCTTTAAATTTTTTCTTAAATTACAGTGAAGAAGTACTAGAACCTTTCTGGTCTTTTGATCAATATTTTGAGTTTATTCTTGTATTATTTTATAGTACTGGACTAGCTTTTCAAATTCCCATTCTTCAAATTTTAATAGGGCTCTTAAATATCGTATCACCGACTCAAATGTTAAGTGCGTGGCGATATGTAATATTGGTTTCCACTATTCTTGGAGCCATTTTAACACCCTCCACTGACCCTTTAACACAATTATTGCTCTCAATCGCAATTCTGTTATTATATTTTTCAGGGTTAGGTATCTTGTTTTTACTAAAAAATTAATTTTTATAATAGAATAATTATACTTACAAAGTATTTAAACTATGGCAACTAACAAGTTTTTCAAAAGTCTTTTCTTTGCTTTGACGATTGCTATAAATGTTTTTGGTTTTTCGGCTCAAGAATCATCAGCCTATCCCGTTTTTGCACAACAAAACTATTCAAATCCACGTGCAGCAAATGGTAAATTAGCTTGTGCAAATTGTCATTTAAATCAAAAAGCAATTGAAATTGAAGCTCCACAAGCCGTTCTACCAAATTCAGTATTTGAAGTAGAAATCAAAGTTCCTTACGATACAAGTAAGCAACAAATTGGTGCGAATGGAAAGAAAGCGGATTTAAATGTTGGTGGAATCTTAATCTTACCAAAAGGATTTAAATTAGCAGCAAAAAGTCAAATTTCGGACGAAGTAAAAGCTAAAAATAAAGGTGTTTTTATTTCACCATATAGTACTGAATTTGATAACATTTTTGTAGTAGGTCCAATTGCAGGAAAAACACATCAAGAATTATTATTCCCAGTAGTCGCTCCTGATCCTGAGAAAAATTCAGATATTAAATATTTAACATATCCATTCTATGCAGGTGGAAACCGTGGTCGTGGACAAGTTTATCCAACCGGTGAAAAAAGTAATGTAAATGTTTTTGGAGCAACACAAGCAGGTCAAATTACCGAAATTACAACATCAGAAAAAGGTGAATCAAATGTTGTAATTGTAAGTTCAAGCGGTGCAAAAACATCACAAATTGTTCCAGCAGGATTAGAATTAATTGTGAAAGCTGGTGATGTTGTTCAAACAGAACAAGCCTTAAATTTAGATCCAAATGTTGGTGGATTTGGGCAAGAAGAATCAGAGATTGTATTACAAGATCCTGCACGTATTGTAGGTTATTTAGCTTTCTGTTTCTGTGTTTTATTAACACAAATTTTCTTAGTTTTAAAGAAAAAACAATTCGAGAAAGTTCAAGCTGCCGAATTAAATTTCTAAAACTTCAATTAAAATTTTTGGAAAATAGAATTTACTCTATTTTCCAAAAATTGCAACCCTAAATTGACCTTATTTTGTAATTTTTTTGTTTATTTTTAATAATTATAATTCTAATTGATAATCTTTCAAAAACAAATAACGAAATATTATTGGTTTTTCCTTTTCAGAATTAAAATGTTTCTGAAAAGGAAAAAGAATGGGTGTTAAAAGTTAGAACGAAAATGAATTAGTATAATTCATCTTCTTGGTGTACTAAAATTGTACAATCTGATTTTGGATATGCAATACATGTTAAAACAAAACCAGCTTCTACTTGATCATCATCTAAGAATGTTTGTTCTGACTGATCAATTTCACCAGCAGTTACTTTACCAGCACAAGTTGAACAAGCACCAGCACGACAAGAATATGGTAATTCAATACCTTGTTCTTCAGCTGCATCTAAAACAAATACGTCATCATTACAATCAATTGTTGAATCAATATCATGTTCTTCGCTTAATAATGTCACTTTGTAAGTAACCATATAACTCCTTATTGTAAATTAAATATAAAGTAAACCTTCAGAATTTATTCTTATTTTTACTTTCCTATCTTATATTATACTACGTAAATTTAATACAAATAAAATTTTTTTAATAAAAATTAAAAACTAGTAATTTAATTGAATGTTTGTTTTAAACGACTTGCTTTTCCTCTTAAATTTCGTAAATAATATAATTTTGAGCGACGCACTTTTGAAGAGCGTAAAACTGTAATCGAATCAATCTTTGGAGAATGAATTAAAAAAATCCTTTCAATACCAATTCCTTGAAAGGTTTTCCGCACAGTGATAGTAGTATTAATGGAACTATTTTTTTTTGCAATAATTGTCCCTTCATAAAATTGAACTCGCTCTTTGTTTCCTTCAATAATTTTAACACCAACTTTCACATTATCACCAATCCGTAAAGTTGGAAGATTATTTTTTAAGAAATTTTTTTCAACAGTATTCAATGTTTGTTGAATATTTAATTTTGCCATACCTTCAAGTAATTAAATGTAATTATTTATTATTTTTAATCTTACAATTAGATTGTAAAAAAAACAATATAAAAATGTAGTAAATGCATTCGACTGGGTTCGAACCAGTGACGTTCCAGAGGAAAACGGATTATGAGTCCGGTGCCTTCAACCACTCGGCCACGAATGCAAAGAATTTGGAGCTGATGGGAATTGAACCCACGTCCATTTAAAAATCTTTAATGTACTCGTTCACAGGCATAGTTTCAATGAACAGAATTGTTAATATAAATTATTCTAAACTAGATTAGAGTAAAACGTCTAGTCTTAGTGAAAAATTGTTTGATTTAGAACATTTAAATAGCAAATTGAAGCTGATTTTTGTTTGTTTTAAATCCGAAAAGACTAACCAATGATAAAATTAAATTTTTAGCAGTTATTTTGAAATGTTGTATTTTAGTACGAAGATTACAAACTTCGACCTGCATCATACATTAATAAGTTTTAAATGTCGAAACCAAAACAGCCCCAAAAATTCTGAAAGGTAAAAAATACTAAGCATGAAGGGAATCGAACCCTTGACTTTCAGAATCGGAATCTGATGCTCTATCCACTGAGCTACATGCTTTTAGTGTAAAGTTTATTTCTTAGTTTGTAAACTAGTTTTAAGAAAAGCTTGTTTCAAAAAGTAATCTTTCGAAAACTTTTTGAAACAAATAAAAAAAGCGTAGAAGTTAATCTTAGTAATAAATTTTACCACCACCCCATTTTTCTGTTACAATTTTTGGTTGTAATAAAATATGACCAGCCATTGCATATAAATCATCATCTGTTACTGAACGCATACGTGGGTAAAGATCCGCACTCTTAATACTTGGGTGAACTTCAGCAATAGAATCTAATCCATCATATGATGTTGGATTTTTTAAGTAATCAATTAAAGCATCAATATTATCACGACGTGGAGTTGCTAAACTTAATGCTTCTGGATCTAATCCAACGTTTGGATTTGTTTTTGTAATACCACCAACGTGACATGCACCACATGTTGCATTAAATAATCGTTTACCACGTTTTACTTGTTCAGGTGTTAAAACAACTGTTTTACCTGAAGCATCTTTCACAACTGTTCGTGTTGCTTCATCTAAATCAATAGCTGAAGCTGTTGTTACAAAGATACTAAAAAGACCAATTAATACGACAGAAACAATTTGCGAATATTTTTTAAACATAATTTCAAAAAATTATTTACAAACTTGAAACCAAGAATTTGGAATTAAATAAGTTACTTATTTTCCTTATTTTTTCCTTTTGCCATGTTAGCAATTAAACCACGTAATCGAATGTTTTCCCATCCGGCTACTAAAACAGTTATAATAATCAGTACTTGGCTAAATAAAAGAATTGGATCTAATCGCCATCCATGAACCATTAAAATACAACTATATAGAAATCCTATTGTTGCAAAAAAAATATCTTCATCTCTGGCTACTTCTGGTTTAACGTTTCGAAGAAAATATAATATTAATACACCAATACTTACAATTATCCCTAAAAAGATATTGGGACCAAAACTAACATTTATCATAACATATTTATTCTAAATTACTATATTCTAAGCTAGGCTTAACTAAAAACAGTATAAATGAATATTTAAATATTGACTATAATTTTATGCACGTGTCACTCGATCACTTTTACTAATAATAACTAAAGCGATACCAATAGCAAGTACAACAATTGCACCTGCAACTAAACTAGAGATAAAATTGGCTAATGAAGGTGTCATTTGATAGAGTTCCTTTTTATTTTAATAATAATAAAGTTAAAAATAGTAAGATTGACTACATTAACTATTGTATCAATTTTTACAAAAAAATATAATAAATATTCTCTATTTGATTTCAAAATTAAAACTTTGAATCAAATGGTTCAAAAGATATAGGTCTAATACTAATTTCGAAGTTTTATTGTATGCTGCTATCTTACGATTCTGACATGGTCAATAAATTTGAAAATTATATTAAATCCTATATCCTAAACTTACTATACTACAATTTTATAAAAGAATCAATGTTTAATTTTTAATAGTATTGTCATTTGATCAAACTTATGATACAATTTAAGTTAGAAGCCCGGATAGCTCAGTTGGTAGAGCAGTGGATTGAAGATCCTCGTGTCACCAGTTCGAATCTGGTTCTGGGCATTTATTGACCATCGTTTGTTTTTAATTCTAAAAATTGAATTCGATCCTCATTAAGGTTTAATTTAATAGTTCCAATTGGTCCATTTCGTTGTTTTGCAATAATCAATTCAGTCACTGAATTTACTGTACTTGTAGAAATTGGCAATGAATTTGGTGATGGCATTCCTTTAGACCCTGACAACATTAAAATAAGATCAGCATCTTGTTCGATAGATCCACTTTCACGTAAATCGGATAAAATTGGTCTTTGATTAATACGGTTATCCACATTGCGACTCAATTGTGATAAAGCAATAATAGGAACATTAAATTCTCTTGCTAAACTTTTTAATTCTCTAGTAATTTGTGATAATTCTTGAACCCGATTCATTTGTTTACTAGTTGGAGGTTGGAGTAACTGAATATAATCAATGACAATTAATCCAATTTGACTTTGTTCTAATAAAATTGTTTTAATTCGCGAGCGAATATTTTGTGTTGATAAATTTGATGTGTCATCAATAAAAAAAGGAAGTTTCGAGATGATTCGAATGACTTTATTTAATTTGACCCAATCATTTTGTGTTAACTTCCCACTTCTTAATTTCATTTGATTAATTCCAGTTTCACTGGATAATAAACGATAAAGAATTTGCTCTTTTGACATCTCCAAACTACAAAATAAAATCGGTAAATAAGAAAGTTTAATACAATTAAGAGCAATATTTAAGCTTAATGCAGTTTTTCCCATGGAAGGTCTACCAGCAATAATAATAAGATCCGACTTTTGAAATCCTTGTGTTAACTCATCTAGTTGCGAAAATCCAGAAGATAATCCAGGTAACTTTGGATTTAAAATTTTTTCTTTTAGTTCTGCAAATAAGTCATTTAAAACTTGAGCTGTATTAGCCGTTGGAACGGTACGAATTTCATTTGTTAATTGAAACAATTCTCGTTCCATTTTTGTTAAATTAGTTTCTAACGAACCACTGGTAATATAACCTGAATGAATCACTTTATAACCAAACTTAATTAAACATCGTTTTAAAAATTTTTCTTTGACAATTTGAATATACTCAGTTAAATACGAAAAGGTAATTGATTGATTGACAAGATCTAATAATACTTTTATTCCACCAATTTTAGATATTATTCCTCTATTTTGCAAAAATCCTGCCACTGTCAGAATATCAATTGGAAAATTATTTTCTTCCATATCCAGAAGACTTTGATAAAGTTTTTGATGATTTTTAAAATAAAAGGCTTCTACTATTAAATTTTGTTTTACCAATTCAAGTGTCTCCCCATTTCGAATAAGACAACTTAGAATCTGTTTTTCAGCCAAGAAATTATGGGGTAAAGAATTTTGAATCAAAGTTTTTGAACTAGTTTTGTGGAAAGAGGTCATATTGAATTTTTATATGCTTGTCATTTTCGTTCTTTTGATTTATAATTAAGTCAACGCGTCCTTAGTTCAGTTGGTAGAACGCTAGTCTCCAAAATTAGATGTCGAGGGTTCAAGTCCTTCAGGGCGCGCTTCTCTTTTGAAGAGGTTTCATTTATTAATAGAATTCCCAGTCTTGAAAGATTTTATAAAATAATTTTTTCTCATTAAGGAAAAACTAATAAAGTTCTTCCAAATTAAAATTTAAAAAATCTTTTTACAAACTACATTATAAAATTCTTATGGCTAAAAAAATTACGGCATTAATTAAGTTAGCTTTACCTGCTGGAAAAGCAACGCCAGCACCTCCTGTGGGACCTGCCTTAGGACAACATGGTGTAAACATTGCGGCATTCTGTAAAGAATATAATGCAAAAACAAATGACAAAGCAGGACTTGTAATTCCTGTTGAAATATCTGTGTATGAAGATAGAAGTTACACATTTATTCTTAAAACACCACCAGCATCCGTTTTATTGGTGAATGCTGCAAAAATTAAGAAAGGTTCTTCAACCCCAAATCGTGTAAGTGTTGGTTCCATTACAAAAGCTCAATTAGAAGAAATTGCGAATATAAAATTACCAGATTTAAATACTACTAAACTTAGTAGTGCCATGAAAATTGTTGAAGGAACTGCCCGCAATATGGGTATCTCCATTGTAGATTAAATTAAAATTAAATAAGTTTTTAGTGGAGAAATTTATGCGAAAATTCTCGCGACGTCATAAAGGAAATATTGAAAAAACTAAAAATAAAATTTGTTTAAGCTTAGACGAAGCTATTGATATTTTACAAGAAACATCAACTGCTAAGTTCGTAGAAAGTGTGGAATTACATGCCAATTTAAATATTGATCCAAAATATGCAGATCAACAATTACGGACAACAGTTACTTTACCTCATGGAGTAGGAAAAGAATTAAGTATTGCCGTTTTAACAAATGATGAAAATTTTGCTGAAGCACAAAATGCCGGCGCAGATATTGTTGGGAATGATGATCTAATTGAAGAAATTACAAAAGGGAATATTCAGTTTGATTTATTGATTGCCACTCCTAACATGATGCCAAAATTAGCAAAATTAGGTCGTGTTTTAGGTCCTAAAGGTTTAATGCCTTCACCAAAATCAGGCACTGTAAGTACTACACTCGAAGCAACCTTAACCGAATTTAAAAAGGGAAAATTTGAATACAAAGCAGATAAAACAGGTGTTGTTCATGTTAGCTTTGGAAAATCAGATTTTGCAAAAAATCAATTAGTTGATAATTTACAAGCTTTATATAATTCCATTGAGAAAAATCGCCCTTCTGGTGTCAAAGGTAAATACTTTAAAAGTTTATTTATTTGTAGTAGTATGGGTCCATCAATTAAACTAGATTTAGGAGCTTTTGCCTAAATACAGTTTAACCTCAAAACGTAACGTTATTTATATATATATTAATTAAGTATTATTATGTCAGAAAAAATTAATCAAATCGTTGAAGAATTAAAAACATTAACATTATTAGAAGCATCAGAATTAGTAAGTGCGATTGAAGAAACATTTGGAGTAGATGCTTCTGCAGCGGCTGGGGGTCCTGTCATGATGGCTGCTGCTGCAGGTCCAGCAGAAGAAGTTGAAGAAAAAACAGAATTTGATTTAAGTCTTGATGAAGTACCTGCAGATAAGAAAATTGCAGTCTTAAAAGTTGTTCGTGGTATTACAGGTCTTGGCTTAAAAGAGGCAAAAGAATTAGTTGAATCAGCACCAAAAGTTATTCAAGAAGGTGTTGCCAAAGATGCTGGTGAAGATGCGAAAAAACAAATTGAAGAAGCAGGTGGTAAAGCATCGTTAAAATAATTAAAAATAAATTAACTTCAATGATAATAGAGTTGACTTTTTAAGTTAATTGTATTATCATTGAAGTAAGTATTAATCGTTAGTTTAAAAAAAATACTTTATGATCGAATATTCCTCGCGGAGTAGAGCAGCCTGGTAGCTCGTTGGGCTCATAACCCGAAGGTCAATGGTTCAAATCCATTCTCCGCTAGAATTGAAATAGTTTTACGAAAAAACTCTTTTTTAACTATAATTATATAGTGAACATTAAGTATTTATAAAATTTTAGAAATGACATTAAATTTACAAACGCCTTTCCCTACTTTTGGGGGAAGTACTGGTGGATGGTTACGAGCTGCGGAAGTAGAAGAAAAATATGCAATCACTTGGACAAGTTCAAAAGAACAAATTTTTGAAATGCCTACAGGTGGTGCTGCGATTATGCGCAACGGTGAGAATTTATTATATTTAGCTCGTAAAGAACAGTGTTTAGCTTTAGGTACTCAATTACGAACTTTTAAAATTAATAATTATAAAATTTACCGTATCTTCCCTAGTGGAGAAGTTCAATATTTACATCCAAAAGATGGTGTATTCCCTGAAAAAGTGAATCCAGGTCGTGTTGCTGCTAATAGTCGAGATTTTTCTATTGGTAAAAACCCAAATCCAGCTTCAATTAAATTTAGCGGAAAGACAACTTATGACAGTTAAATCTATTTAATAATAAATAATAATATCTAATTCAAAGATTAGTTCAAAAACTAATCTTTTTGGCGAGATGGCAGAGTTGGTCGATTGCGTCTGATTTGAAATCAGATGAATCTTTACGGGTTCCGTGGGTTCGAATCCCACTCTCGCCTTTTTCTATTTTTATAGTTTGCTTAACCGTGTGAAATACTGTAAAAATTGTTTTATGAGTAAAATTTATGACTGGTTTGAAGAACGATTAGAAGTTCAAGCCATTGCAGATGATATCTCGAGTAAATATGTACCACCACATGTGAATATTTTCTATTGTTTTGGAGGTCTTGTTTTTACTTGTTTCTTAATTCAGGTTGCTACTGGATTTGCAATGACTTTCTACTACCGACCTAGTGTAGTTGATGCATTTGCTTCAGTGGAATATATTATGACAAGTGTAAACTTCGGTTGGTTAATTCGTTCGGTACACCGATGGTCAGCAAGTATGATGGTAATGATGTTAGTTTTACATGTATTCCGAGTATATTTAACAGGTGGCTTTAAAAAACCACGTGAATTAACTTGGGTAACTGGTGTTATTTTATCAGTAGTTACTGTTTCATTTGGTGTAACAGGATATTCATTACCATGGGATCAAGTTGGATTTTGGGCATGTAAAATTGTAACAGGGGTACCCGCTGCTGTTCCTGTTGTTGGCCCGCCATTAGTATTAATTTTACGAGGTGGTGAAAGTGTTGGTCAAGCTACATTAACACGATTCTATAGTGCTCATACATTTGTTTTACCGTTAGCGGCAGCTGTTTTAATGTTAACGCACTTCTTAATGATCCGTAAACAAGGTATTTCAGGACCTTTATAATTTAAAAACAAAATAATATAAACCTCAATAAATTTTATTATGTCAGTCATTAAAAAACCAGATTTAACTGATCCAAAATTAAGAGCTAAATTAGCAAAAGGAATGGGTCATAACTATTATGGAGAGCCAGCATGGCCAAATGATCTTCTATATATTTTCCCTTTAACAATGTTAGGGACATTAGCGTGTTGTGTAGGTTTAGCGACTTTAGCACCAACACAAATGGGTGAACCTGCAGATCCATTTAATACACCGTTAGAAATTTTACCAGAATGGTACTTCTTCCCAACATTTAATTTATTACGTGTTTTACCTAATAAATTATTAGGAGTGTTAGCAATGGCTGCAGTTCCTGCAGGCTTAATTACTGTTCCATTCATTGAAAATGTAAATAAATTCCAAAATCCATTCCGTCGTCCAATTGCTAGTTTAACGTTCATTCTTGGATTCTTTACAGCAGTATGGCTTGGAATTGGTGCATGTTTACCAATTGACAAAGCTGTTTCATTAGGATTTTGGTAAAAAAAATTATTATTAGTTAACTTTAAAGTTAACTAATAATAATTTTTTTAACGATTTGTTAGATTTAATTGAATAGCAACTCCTAGATAAACAACAATTCCCACTCCTGTTAAAATATTTAAAAAACGTTGAGCTGATTGTGGTGATCCAAGTAAATTACTTTTCGTTGTAAAACTTGCAAGTCCCACATTTTCTTGAGGAATTCGCAAGAAGATAATAACAAGTAAGAAAAGACTGGTAAAAACTCCGATGAATTTTAACATATGATAATGATGTGAATAAGAAGACAATTTAAACTATAGCAGTTTTTATTCTTCAATTTCAAATACTTCCTTGAAAATTTTACTTACTTTATTACCAGAGTCAATTGATTCTAATGGATCTTTTCTTAATCGATGACGTAAACATAAAGTAATAATTTGTTGAATATCTTTCACTGTTACTTTATCACGACCTTCATATGCGGCATGAGCTTTTGCTGCTCGATTCGTTACAATATCTCCACGTAATCCGTCTACATCTAATTGACTACAAACTTCCGAAATTTTAACTCGTAAATCATAGTCAATTTCAACCGTTGGTAAAAGTTTTTGTGCAGCAACAATTCGATCACGAAGTTCTTGTTGTTGAGATTCATAGTTCTCTAACCATACTTGTGGAGTTTGATCAAAAGATGTTCGTTCTTCAACAACTTTTACACGTAAACTAGGATCTTTTACTGTACGAATTTCGGCATGCATTCCGAAACGATCTAATAATTGTGGACGTAATTCTCCTTCTTCTGGGTTACCTGAACCTACTAATACAAATCGAGCTGGGTGACGAATTGAAATTCCTTCTCGTTCTACAGTATTCCATCCAGATGCTGCAGAATCTAATAAGATATCAACTAAATGATCATCTAATAAATTTACTTCATCTACGTATAGAATACCACGATTTGCTTTTGCTAATAAACCAGGTTCAAAAGCCTTAATCCCTTCTGTTAAAGCTTTTTCAATATCAATAGTTCCACAAACCCGATCTTCTGTCGCACCTAAAGGTAAATCAACCATTGGAATTTTGATTAATTCCGTTTCTAAAGTTTCGTTGTTTTGAACAGCAAGTTTTACTTCATTACCCATTAATTCTAAATCTGATTTATGTGAATTAAATGGATCATCTTTTACCACTTCAATTTCTGGAAGTAAATCTGCAATTGCACGAATTGTTGTTGATTTTCCAGTTCCTCGATCTCCCATAATCATAACCCCACCAATTTTTGGGTCAATAACATTTAATTGTAAGGCAAGTTTCATTTCTTCTTGACCAACAATTGCTGTAAAAGGGAAAACTGGAGTATTAAACTTTTTTAAATTTTCTGTTACCATAATTTTTTAACGTATTTTTAAATATTAAAGATAAGCGTTCTATGCTTAGAACTAGTATTCGTTTCCTACTTTATTCGTAAAGGGTTGTACCTAATTGAATAGCTAATACAGCGGCTAATAAAGCAATACATAATGCTGTGTAAACTTGTGAATCGTAAATCATATGTTAACTCCTGAATTTTGAGATTAAACTGTTTGAAATCTAAAAAAGAGAATATGTTAAGTTATAACAAAAATAATAATTTAAAGTAAATTAAATTGATCAATATATAATTGTAAATTAAATTCAAAAAAAGCATTAAATTTAATTTACAAAAAGTTTTTATTACCAACTTGATTTTGTAACTCCTGGTAATAAACATTGATGAGCCATTTCACGGAATACATGACGTGAGATTCCAAAATCGCGAAAAACTCCGCGAGGTCGACCAGTTTTCCAACAACGATTTCGAATTCGTGTTTTGGCACTATTTCGTGGAAGTTTTTGAATTTTTGAATGAATTTCCATTTTACTTGTAAAATTATTAGCAGCTTGATATTCTGTTAATAAATTTTTTCGTTTCAATGAATATTTTTTTTCTAAACGAATGCGCTTTTTTTCGCGCTCAATCATACTTTTTTTAGCCATAAATCAATAAAAAGAATTTATAAAAGACAATGAATAAACATAATTATTTATTCAGTCTTATTTTACTCTACTTTTCAAATTTAAACAAGTCATCAACTTTGAAACAATAAATTAATTAATTTTTTCAATATTTGCTTATAATAATATAGTAGCTAATCTTTATCTAGTTTAGTTGTAAGAAAGTCAAAAACCATTATTTATATTGAGGAATGTATTACTATGGCATTACCATGGTATCGTGTTCATACTGTTGTTTTAAATGACCCTGGAAGATTAATTGCAGTACATTTAATGCATACAGCGTTAGTTGCAGGTTGGGCTGGGTCAATGGCTTTATATGAATTAGCTGTATTTGATCCATCAGATCCTGTTTTAAATCCGATGTGGCGTCAAGGTATGTTTGTTATGCCGTTCATGACACGTTTAGGAATTACAGATTCTTGGGGTGGTTGGAGCATTACTGGTGAGAGTGTTTCAAATCCAGGTATTTGGAGTTTTGAAGGTGTTGCTTTATCACATATTATTTTATCGGGTATGTGTTTCTTAGCTGCTATTTGGCACTGGGTTTATTGGGATTTAGAATTATTCCGTGACCCACGAACAGGTGAACCTGCTTTAGATTTACCAAAAATCTTTGGTATTCACTTATTCTTATCAGGTTTAGCATGTTTTGGTTTTGGAGCATTCCACGTAACAGGATTATTTGGTCCTGGGATTTGGGTTTCAGATGCATATGGTATTACTGGAAAAGTTCAACCAGTTGCTCCAGCATGGGGTGCTGATGGATTTAACCCATTTAATCCAGGTGGTATTGCTGCTCATCATATTGCAGCTGGTATCTTCGGTATTTTTGCAGGTATTTTCCATTTAACAGTACGTCCTCCACAACGTTTATACCGTGCATTACGAATGGGTAATATTGAAACAGTATTATCAAGTAGTATTGCAGCAGTTTTCTTTGCTGCCTTTGTAACATCAGGTACAATGTGGTATGGTGCCGCTGCTACTCCTATTGAGTTATTTGGTCCAACTCGTTACCAATGGGATAGTGGTTACTTCCAACAAGAAATTGAACGTCAAGTAGAAGCATCTGTAAGTGAAGGTTTATCTGAAAGTCAAGCATGGTCAAGAATTCCAGATAAATTAGCATTCTATGACTACATTGGTAATAACCCAGCAAAAGGTGGTTTATTCCGTGCAGGTCCGATGGATAAAGGAGATGGTATTGCAGAAGCGTGGTTAGGTCACCCTATTTTCCGTGATAAAGAAGGTCGTGAGTTAACAGTACGTCGAATGCCAGCATTCTTCGAAACTTTCCCAGTTATCTTAGTTGATAAAGATGGTATTATTCGTGCAGATATCCCATTCCGTCGAGCTGAATCAAAATACAGTATTGAACAAGTTGGTGTAAGTGTTGATTTCTATGGTGGTAAATTAAATGGTCAAACATTTAAAGATGCACCTACAGTTAAGAAATTTGCTCGTAAAGCACAATTAGGAGAAGTTTTTGAATTTGATAGAACAAGTTTAGAATCAGACGGTGTATTCAGAAGTAGCCCACGTGGTTGGTATACATTTGGTCACGCAAACTTTGCTTTATTATTCTTCTTAGGTCATTTATGGCATGGTGGTCGAACAATTTTCCGTGATGTATTCACTGGTATTGGTGCTGAAGTTACAGAACAAGTAGAGTTCGGTGCATTCCAAAAATTAGGTGATAAATCAACGAAAAAACAAGGGGCTGTATAAAGCATACTCGCGTTTTTAAATTTCTTTATATTTAAATAGGATCAAATAATGGAAGCTTTAGTTTATACATTTTTACTTATTGGTACTTTAATGGTAATTTTCTTTGCTGTATTCTTCCGAGAAACACCAAGAATTATTAGAAAATAAAACCATATTAATGGTTTATTTTCTAATCTTCATGTTCTTCAAATGGATCACGTAAATTCTTTGACGTTGGTCCAAATGCTGTGTAAATAGAATATGTAGTAATTCCTAGAAGTAAACTTGATACAAAAATTACAATAATAGTTGCTGTTTCCATGTTATCTGATATTATAAATTAACTTTATAATATTATATAACATATACAAAAAAATTAATTTATTAAAAATATAAAATATTTTTATGGCATTACGAACAAGATTAGGTGAAATTTTACGCCCATTAAATGCTGAATATGGTAAAGTTGCACCAGGTTGGGGAACAACTCCAATTATGGGTGTAGTAATGGTTGCGTTTTTAGTATTTTTATTAATTATTTTACAAATTTATAATTCATCGTTAATTATTGAAAATGTTGACGTAGATTGGGCAAACGGTATTGTATAATACTATATAAAATAATTTAAAAGGTTTTTTACCTTTTAAATTATAAAAATCAAATACATTATATATATATATGGATATCATCAGTCTAGGTTGGGCCGGGTTAATGACAATGTTTACGTTTTCATTAGCATTAACTGTTTGGGCTCGAAATGGTTTCTAATTATTTAACTTTTTATAATCTCTAAAACGCACAATATTATGGAATTAATCCGATCAATTTTTCCGTATGCAAGTCCAGAAATTGTAACTACAGCAGTAGTTTGCTTTTCAATGACCTTATTTGGTTTATCCTTAGGATTTGCGTTATTAAAAGTTCAAGGTGAATAATAAACAATTTAATAATAATATTTTTTATATTATTATTAAATTGTTTTCAAAAACGGGACCGACGAGACTCGAACTCGCAACTTCCGCCGTGACAGGGCGGTGCTCTAACCAATTGAACTACGATCCCTTGATCGTTTTACTATATATAGTAATGAAAATTTTTTATATGTCAATTTGAATTTTTTTCACGTTAAAAAGTAATTTAACGAAGGAGAAACAGGGATTCGAACCCTGGGTACAAATAATTGTACGCTAGATTAGCAATCTAGTGCTTTCGACCACTCAGCCATTTCTCCTAACTTTTAAATTTACCATATTTTGTTGCAGATGGCTCTGGTGGGATTTGAACCTACGACCTTGGGCTTATGAGTCCCCTGCTCTAACCACTGAGCTACAGAGCCTTATACTGCGTTGTTACTATTAATTTTAACATACTTTATTGGAAATGAAATATTAATTTCTGAAAAAGTTAAAATCTTGATAATTTGATTTTCATTCACATTTTGACCATTCGATGTATAATGATAATTAAAGAATTCTTACCTAGAAATTTATGAGTGATTTTTGGAATAATTTGTCTCGTTATCCTCGGTTTTTTATTAGTAGTATGGTTGGATTAATTCTGGTGATTTTAGCTCCTTTAAAAAATTTATTAAAGGTTCCTAAATTACGAATTATTTTGATTATATCTATATTACTTTTGTTTAGTCTTCTATATTTTGTAATTAAAAATATGGCTGCTCTTTAAGATTGTTCACCTAGTTAATTTTTAATTAGGTAATGATCTTTCATTTTTAACCTTTTACACTATTATAAACAGATTTTGTTCATTTCTAGAACTATTTAGGCCCAGTAGGAATCGAACCTACATTGGAAACTTAGAAGGTTTCTGTCCTAATCCGTTAGACGATAGGCCCTTAATCTAATCTGGGTGATACAGGATTTGAACCTGTGACCTTCTGCTTGTAAGGCAGACACTCTACCGCTGAGTTAATCACCCCTAATATCTTTCTTAATATAATAATAGTCAAAAGAACGTAAAACGTCAATATCAATTTTTTGAATTGTTTAAATATGTTTTCAAACTTGTTTTTTTTTGTTAAACGTGATATAGTTATGGTAATAGGGGTCGGTGTCCGAGTGGTTAAAGGAGGCGGATTGTAAATCCGTTGCGTTATGCTACGTTGGTTCGAATCCAACCCGGCCCATTTTGAACCTAACCATTATAAATTAAAAACAATAAAGTTCCATTGAATGAGTTAGAGTTTTAGAAAATTTGAATTTAAATTTTAATTCCTTCAATGTATATGTGTTTTAAAGTTTACAAGAATTTTGAAATCTCTACAATTCTTCTTCGGTGAGAATTTGGAGTTGGTTAACTTTTAAGCCTAATAATTAATTAATCTCTATTATTATAACGACTATAATACAAACATCTATTTGTGTGTAGGCAAGTATGTAAATTGGTCATTGGTCCTTTAGCAGTTTTGATTAATTGCTTATACATATCATCTGTCATCAGTTTACGCTGAATGACCCGTTTTAGGTTCGCATGAATTTGCTTTTTTTGCTATTTTATTTCTTAAATTGATTGGATATTTTCACAAAAAGACTGTATTTCGAAAATATTAAATCTTTAATTTCAATAGAATTTTTCTCAATAGTTTGTTGATTCTATTCAAGACGAGAGAACTTTATAGAGTAAAGACAGTTTATAATGTTGTCGCTATAGAGAAAGGAACTTATATATGTATTTTTGTGAACCCACCCGTAGAAATGCTTAATGGAACAGCTGGATCCACATTCTTTAAAGCTAAATTTATAACCAGTCGAGTATATATCACTTGAATTTTTTTTACGAAATTTAAAATTACTTAATTCGAATATGAAAATTATGATAATTTATCATAAATTTAACTTTATATTAAAGCTGGTGAAGGGATTTGAACCCCCAACCTACGGATTACAAATCCGTTGCTCTACCGTTGAGCTACACCAGCCATAGATTCGATTCACTAAGTATCTGAATCTCTAATTACAATATTAACAAAGTCTTTCTAAATAGTCAATAGATCTTTCTAAAATTTACTACTGATATTAAATATTTTTCATTGAAATTTTTTTATAACGAATATAAATCTTAGCAATTTATATTTCGTTATAAAGAAAGTTTAAACTTCAAACTGATTACCACGACGGTATTGTAAAAAAGCTGCAACGAAAAGACCTAATGCAGATACAGTAATCATTCCTAAAACGATTCCAGATAATAAAGGTTCTACCATGTATGTATATTTTTCTTAAATTTAAATTATAAACACAAATATTGTTTATGTAGTACTATTATACACAGATTCGATTGAATTATAAATCGTAAATTATCTAAATCCAATAGCAGCTTGCCATACAAATGCTAGTAATAAGAAGAAAACAGGAATAACTGGTAAAACGTCTACAATTGGACTAAAAACAACATATGCTTCTGGTAAACGAGATAATAATAAAGTTTCCATAACTAATAATATATTCTAAAGTTTTTAAAAAGTAATTATATTAAATTTAATAATATTAATTTTACTATAAAATAGTGTAAATTTTTGACTTATATTAATCTTAAATTATAACCGATTTTCATATATAATATTATAGTATCAGTTTGTAACTAAAAATTTTTATAAATTAAAATATGACAGCTGCATTTTTACCTGCAATTTTAGTTCCTCTTGTTGGATTAGTTTTTCCAGCAATTAGTATGGCATTATTCTTCATTTACACTCAAGTAGATGATATTAGTTAATGTATTTATTTCGTATAATATTTTGAAAGAAATATTATACGAAACTTCTTTTTTCTTGTTTCTATGGCAAAATTTTAAATTTTTTTATTCCTATCAAGAAATTTTTGAAATTTAATGTATAATAATTCTTTAGACTGATAAGACTAGAGTAAAAACTTTAAAAGTAGGTTTACTCTTTCAATAATTAAATTAAAGGATTATTAAAATATGACCATTGCTATTGGGCAAAACCAAGAACGTGGCTTATTTGATCTAATTGACGATTGGTTAAAGAAAGATCGATTTGTTTTCGTTGGTTGGTCAGGTTTATTATTATTCCCAACTGCTTACTTAGCTGCAGGTGGTTGGATGACAGGTACTACTTTTGTAACATCATGGTATACTCACGGTTTAGCAAGTTCATACTTAGAAGGTTGTAACTTCTTAACTGCTGCTGTTTCAACTCCAGCAAACAGTATGGGTCACTCATTATTACTTTTATGGGGTCCAGAAGCACAAGGTGATTTTACACGTTGGTGTCAAATTGGTGGACTTTGGACATTTATCGCTTTACACGGTGCATTTGGTTTAATTGGCTTCTGTTTACGTCAATTCGAAATTGCTCGTTTAGTAGGTATCCGTCCTTACAATGCTATTGCATTCTCAGGTCCAATTGCTGTATTCGTTTCAGTATTCTTATTATACCCATTAGGTCAAGCAAGCTGGTTCTTTGCTCCTAGTTTCGGTGTAGCAGCAATTTTCCGTTTCTTATTATTCTTACAAGGTTTCCATAACTGGACATTAAACCCATTCCACATGATGGGTGTTGCAGGTATTTTAGGTGGTGCATTACTTTGTGCAATCCACGGTGCAACTGTAGAGAATACATTATTTGAAGATGGTGATGCAGCGAACACATTCCGTGCATTCACACCAACTCAATCAGAAGAAACATATTCAATGGTTACAGCAAACCGTTTCTGGTCACAAATTTTCGGTGTAGCATTCTCAAACAAACGTTGGTTACACTTCTTTATGTTATTCGTACCAGTAACAGGTTTATGGACAAGTGCTATTGGTATCGTTGGTTTAGCTTTAAACTTACGTGCATATGATTTCGTATCACAAGAATTACGTGCTGCGGAAGATCCAGAATTTGAAACGTTCTATACAAAAAATATTTTATTAAACGAAGGTATCCGTGCTTGGATGGCTGCACAAGACCAACCGCATGAAAACTTCGTATTCCCTGAGGAGGTATTACCACGTGGAAACGCCCTTTAATAGTAGTATCGCGGGTCGTGACATTGAGTCTACAGGATTCGCTTGGTGGAGTGGAAACGCTCGTTTAATTAATGTTTCAGGTAAATTATTAGGTGCTCACGTAGCACACGCTGGTTTAATGGTATTTTGGGCCGGTGCAATGATTTTATTTGAAGTATCACATTTCGTACCAGAAAAACCTTTATATGAACAAGGTTTTATCTGTATGCAACATTTAGCAACATTAGGTTACGGTATTGGTCCTGGTGGTGAAATCACAACAACAGTACCATACTTTGCAGTAGGTGTAATTCACTTAATTTCATCAGCTGTATTAGGATTTGGTGGTATTTACCACTCATTATTAGGTCCAGATACATTAGAAGAATCATTCCCATTCTTTGGTTATGATTGGCGTGATAAAAATAAGATGACAACAATCTTAGGTATTCACTTATGTCTTTTAGGTTGTGGTGCTTTCTTATTAGTTATCAAAGCAATGTATTTAGGTGGTGTATATGATACATGGGCACCTGGTGGTGGTGATGTTCGTTTTATTACAACACCAACATTAAACCCAATTGTAATTTTTGGTTACGTATTCCGTTCTCCATTTGGTGGTGACGGATGGGTTGTATCTGTTAACAACATGGAAGATGTTATTGGTGGTCACATCTGGGTTGGTATTTTATGTATCACAGGTGGTATTTGGCACATCTTCACAAAACCATTTGCTTGGGCACGTCGTGCTTTCGTTTGGTCAGGTGAAGCATACCTTTCATACAGTTTAGCAGCAATTGCATTAATGGGTTGGACTGCTTCATTATACTCTTGGTATAATAATACAGCATACCCTAGTGAATTATATGGTCCAACAGGTCCAGAAGCATCTCAATCTCAAGCATTTACATTCTTAGTACGTGACCAACGTTTAGGTGCTAACGTTTCATCTGCACAAGGTCCAACAGGTTTAGGTAAATACTTAATGCGTTCACCAAGTGGGGAAATTATCTTCGGTGGTGAAACAATGCGTTTCTGGGATTTACGTGCACCATGGGTAGAACCTTTACGTGGACCAAACGGTTTAGATATCAACAAAATTAAAAATGATATTCAACCTTGGCAAGAACGTCGTGCAGCTGAGTATATGACTCATGCTCCATTAGGTTCATTAAACTCTGTAGGTGGTGTAGCAACAGAAATTAACTCTGTAAACTATGTATCACCACGTTCATGGTTATGTTGTTCACACTTCTTCTTAGCATTCTTCTTCTTAATTGGTCACTGGTGGCACTCTGGTCGTGCTCGTGCTGCTGCAGCTGGTTTCGAAAAAGGTATTAACCGTGCTAATGAACCTGTATTATCAATGCGTCCTATTGATTAATTATTATTATTATTTTTACTTAACTTCTTTAAGTTAAGTAAAAATAATTAAAAGATGTTTTCCTTTGCAATTCATTTCATAAATTTTTTCTTATTTCATTTAACCTTATTAAAATTCTAATAATTATTGGGCTGCCTGGGACTCGAACCCAGAACTAATCGGTTAAAAGCCGAGTACTCTACCATTGAGTTAGCAACCCTTACTAAAGATAATAACATAAATTATAGAAAATATTAAAGAGTTTATCTTTCAACGAATAGTAAATTCAAAATATTATAATAATAAAAAATAATATTTTTACTTTGTAGATTTTAAAGTAAAATTATAATTAATATTATTGGTTATTTTATTACTTAAAATTTCATTAAAAATTGATAAATAAGGATTTTCAAAATGATTAATTGGCAAATTATAGGACAATTATTAGCAACAGGTACTATTATGTTAGCAGGACCAGCGGTAATTGTTTTATTAGCTTTAAAAAAAGGTAATCTTTAATCTCGCATACATTTAATTAGATCATCAATATAAAAATTTTTCACAAATATTTATGATAACTGCTTTAACTGCTTTATTAGTTTTAATTTCATTAGGTTTAGTTGTAACAGTTCCAGTAGCATTAGCGACTCCTGGCGAATGGGAAGCATCAAAAGGTAACTTTAACCGAGTTTTCCAAGCATGGGTAAGCCTTGTTATTGTAATTGCTGCGGCAGATGGTATTGCCTCTGCAATCTAAATAATTAGAAATTATAGTTTAAACTATAATTTCTAATTATTTTAACAATTTTTAACTATTGACAAATCAACGTTATTTGATTATCATTATAAGTATCAAACATATTTATAGTATGTAATCAGAAAGTGTACTCGCGGGCATAGCTCAGTGGTAGAGCGCAACCTTGCCAAGGTTGATGTCGCGCGTTCGAATCGCGTTGCCCGCTTAACATCTAAGTACGCTCTTTTAAATGCCCCCATCGTCTAGAGGCCTAGGACAGCTCCCTTTCACGGAGCAGACAGGGATTCGAATTCCCTTGGGGGTATACTCTTTCACATTTTTTGTTTTGATCTTAAATCTAATAGTTATTAGGCGTTCAAACATTGATATTTTCTTTCTTACCTTTATTCAACCAAAGAATGATTTCAGTAAAATTTTAGAAAAACTTTATTCATTTTCAATTTAACTTTTTTTGAGTTAACCTCTCAATTTGAACTTTATCAAAGAGTTTTTGTTAATTAGATGCAAATCGGAGCTTTAGAATTTTAAGGACAATGAACCTAATTGAATCAAAGTTGATTAAAAAAACATTTAAGAAAATCCTTTAAAAATAATTTCAAATGAAATTATCTTTAAAGAAAATTATTAAAAACCATGGAATGAAAAAGTTGAATGTAATGAAGAGAAGAGTTCTTGAAAAGATAAATCATGAACAGATAATGATTGACTAAAATCATTAAGTTGACTCATCATTTGACTTTTTTGATGTAATTCTTGCAAAATAATATTTGGTAAAAGTTGAATATCTAAATCTTTATAAGCTGTTTGCATATATTCAAGAATCTCTGGTCGTTGATAATACCAAAATTCCCGAATATCATTTGGAATTGGATGTCGATACCAGAGAATTGGTAAATAATGAAAAACTAAAACATCTTTCATTTCGTCATTAATTAAAAGTTGTGTCTCTTCTGCTTCACTTGGTAAAAATGGCATAGTAAAGACTAAATGATTTAAACTATCTGCAATAACGCCAAGAACGCCCAGGAAAACACTTCCCGTAATATTCACACCTAAAATTGCAGGAACAATCCCTTGTAAGACATCTTCAGTCCAATCAACCGCTGCTGCTAAATAGCACCATGGAAATGTGTATGGATTAATATAAATTAACCATGAAATAGCAATACGAAGAACTACCATTTGAGAATAAATCATTAATCCAATAAATAAAACTTCCCGAATTGTTTCTAATAAACTAATATCTAAACAAATATTTAAACGAACTTGAATAAATTCTGAGACCCAATCTGGTAGAAAATAAATATTTTTATAATTTTCAATATAAAAATTATAAAATCCTTCCTCTTTATTTTCATAAATATAACGAGGAACGGCATCAACTTTTGGGGCAGGCCCAAAGATCATTTCAAACCAATTTTCTGGCCGTTGAATTGGAGGCCAATAAGTCTGATGTTTAGGTAAGCTGTCGAAAAATTGTGATCGAGCATACATTTCATTTGGCATGTCATAAATTGTTGGCATACCTGGATTGTTGGGATATCCAAAGAAACCCGCAATTTTTTCAAATAAGTTTCCAACGAAATCATAAATAGCTGTTCGAATTGGAATAAATTTTTGGTCTAAACTCATTAGAAAATTTGAATTAGAATTAAGTTAATACTATTAGCTTACTATAATAATAGAAAATAAAGAAAGTTCTATCAATAGTTTTTAAATTTTTTTTCTTTAAAATTTATTCTTGTATTATAACAAGAAAAAAAATATGAAAATCGGGATAGTAGGATTTGAACCTACGACCCCCTGCTCCCAAAGCAGGTGCTCTACCAAGCTGAGCTATATCCCGAATGAATTTTTTATTTTATTATGAATCATAAGTCAACTATATCATCTCAAATATAGGTTAACAGATTTTGATAAATTGTGCAAGTGATAGATCAAAGAAAATTCATATACTTTTGGATGAAATAAATTTTAGAGTACAATATTTTCTTTTTAGCAGATAATCAGATAGTTTACGCTTCGATCTGTTTTTAAGTTTCTGTCTAGATTTTTTTGTAAAAGAGCGAAATAATCCAAAATTTGAATTTTTTCCCAGCTTGCTTGCTAAGTTTGATTTTACTTTAAAATATAAGAGTTATAAATTTTAAAACGATTAAATAATTAAATCTATCACTCGTAAACTAAGTTGTCCGTTTGGATACGTCAGGTCACCTAATGTCTATAATTAAAGCTTCATTTCTTTTTTAATTGAATTTTCAATCAAAAAAGAAATGAATCTTTCCAATAAATTTATTTAACTCTACGTTTTGAAAAATTATGCAAATTTACCAGAAGTTGATGCAATTACAAATGACGCATAAGTTAAAATGTAACCTACTGAGAAGTGTACTAAACCAACTAAACGCGCTTGTACAATTGATAATGCTACTGGTTTATCACGCCAGCGAATTAAGTTTGCTAATGGTGTACGTTCATGTGCCCAAACTAATGTTTCAATTAATTCTTGCCAGTAACCACGCCATGAGATTAAGAACATGAATCCTGTTGCCCAAATTAAATGTGCAAATAAGAATGTCCATGCCCAAACAGATAAATTGTTCATACCGAATGGGTTATAACCATTAATTAATGGTGATGAGTTTAACCATAAGTAATCTCGTAACCAACCCATAATGTAGTTTGATGATTCATTGAATTGACCTGGGTTACCACCCCAAATTGTCATATGTTTCCAGTGCCAGTAGAATGTTACCCAACCAATTGTGTTTAACATCCAGAACATAGCTAAATAGAATGCATCCCAAGCTGAGATATCACATGTACCACCACGACCTGGACCATCACAAGGGAAACTGTAACCAAAGTCTTTTTTATCTGGCATTAATTTTGATCCACGTGCATCTAATGCACCTTTAACTAAAATTAATGCTGTTACGTGTAAACCTAAAGCAATCGCGTGGTGTACTAAGAAATCACCAGGACCAATTGTTAAGAATAAATCATTTTTATCATTATTAATAGCTTCTAACCAACCTGGTAACCAAACTTGATTACCTGCTACTGTTGCTGGACTAGTTGACGATGATAATAAAACATTAAATTGATAAACAGCTTTACCCGATGCAGCTTGAATATATTCAGCAAATACTGGTTCAAATAAAATTTGTTTTTCTGGTTGACCAAAGGCAACAACAGTATCATTATGAATATATAAACCTAATGTATGGAAGCCTAAGAATAAAGATGCCCAACTTAAATGTGAAATGATTGCTTCTTTATGCTCTAACATTCGTGCTAAAACATTGTTTTTGTTTAATTCTGGATCGTAATCACGGACGAAGAAGATTGCCCCATGTGCAAATGCACCAACCATTAAGAAACCAGCAATATATTGGTGATGTGTATATAATGCTGCTTCAGTTGTGAAATCTTTTGATAAAAATGCATATGGTGTTAATGCATAAATATGTTGAGCTGTTAACGATGTCGCAACTCCTAAACATGCTAATGCTAAACCTAATTGCATATGTAGTGAGTTTGTAATCGTTTCAAATAAGCCAACGTGACCTGCACCTAATCGACCTCCTGGAGGACGGTGAGCATCTAAAATTTCTTTCATGTTATGGCCAATACCAAAGTTTGTTCGATACATATGACCTGCAACAATGAATACAACTGCAATTGCTAATTGATGGTGTGCAATATCACTTAACCATAAAGATTGTGTTTGAGGATGGAATCCACCTAAGAAAGTTAAAATTGCTGTTCCCGCACCTTCACTTGTTCCGTAAACATGACTAGCACTATCTGGATTTTCAGCGTATACTGTCCAATTACCTGTAAAGAATGGTGTTAAACCTGCTGGATGTGGTGGAGTTGTTAAGAAGTTATCCCAACCAACATGAACCCCACGTGATGCAGGAATTGCTACGTGAACTAAATGACCTGTCCAGGCTAATGAACTAACCCCTAATAAACCAGATAAGTGATGGTTTAAACGTGATTCATTATTTTTAAACCAAGATAAACTTGGACGGAATTTTGGTTGTAAGTGTAACCAACCAGCGAATAATAAAACACATGATAATAATAATAAACCAATCGAACCTGCGTATAATTCTTGATTAGTTCGGAATCCAATTGTATACCACCAGTGGTAGACACCTGAATATGCGATATTAACAGGGTATGTGTTACCTTTACTAAAGGCTTTTAATGCTGAATCACCAAAGTGTGGATCCCAAATGGAATGCGCAATTGGTTTTACTTTTAATGGATTGCCTACCCATTTTTCAAAGTTTCCTTGCCAAGCAACGTGGAAAAGATTACCAGAAGTCCATAGGAAAATAACTGCTAAATGACCAAAGTGTGACGCGAAGATTTTTTGATATAAATTTTCTTCAGTCATCCCGTCATGTGCTTCTAAATCATGAGCAGTTGCGATACCATACCAGATTCTTCTAGTTGCTGGATCTTGTGCTAGGGCTTGGCTAAATTTTGGGAATTTAGTTGCCATAATTATTAAATACCTTATTTATATAAATTTTAGTTATGAATAAAAATAGTAATTATTTTTAAGATGAGCTAATGTAGTTTGACTCGAATGTTTAACTGATTGATATTGCACGTGCTAGGAAGAATGACCAAGTTGTTCCAATACCACCAAGTAAATAGTGAGCTAAACCAACAGCACGACCTTGAGTAATACTTAATGCACGTGGTTGAATTGCTGGAGCAAAGTTTAATTTGTTATGCGCCCAAACGATTGACTCAATTAATTCTTGCCAGTAACCGCGACCACTGAATAAGAACATTAAGCTAAATGCCCAAATAAAGTGCGCTCCTAAGAAGATTAAACCATATGCTGATGAAGCTGATCCATATGATTGAATTACTTGTGAAGCTTGTGACCATAAGAAGTCACGTAACCATCCATTAATTGTAATAGCACTTTTTGCAAAGTTACCACCTGTAATATGTGAAATACTACCATCTGGTGCTACAGTTCCCCAGACATCTGATTGCATTTTCCAACTGAAGTGGAAAATAACGACAGAAAGTGAATTGTACATCCAGAATAAACCTAAGAATACATGGTCCCAACTAGAACTTTGACATGTACCCCCACGACCTGGACCATCACATGGGAAACGGAAACCTAAATTTGCTTTATCTGGAATTAATTTTGAACTACGTGCATATAATACACCTTTTAATAAAATTAAAACCGTTACATGGATTGTAAATGCATGAATATGATGCACCATAAAATCAGCGGTTCCTAACTTAATTGGCATCATTGCAATTTTACCACCTACTTCTACAACTTCACCACCAAAAGCATAACTTGTTGTTGCTAAAGCATTTGGAGCTGTTGTACCAGGTGCTAATAAATGAATATTTTGAATCCATTGAGCAAAAATTGGTTGTAATTGAATTGCTTTATCCGAGAACATATCTTGTGGACGGCCTAAAGCACGCATTGTATCGTTATGAATGTAGAATCCAAACGCATGACAACCTAAGAAGATACAAACCCAATTTAAATGTGAAATAATCGCATCACGATGACGTAAAACACGATCTAATAAATTGTTATAGTTATTTGCTGGTGTGTAATCACGAACCATGAAAATTGCACCATGTGCTGCACCACCAACTACACAGAAACCACCAATCCACATATGGTGTGTAAATAATGAAAGTTGTGTAGCATAGTCAGTCGCAATATATGGATATGGTGGCATTGCATACATATGATGCGCCACAATAATACTTAAAGACCCCATCATAGCTAAGTTAATTGCTAATTGAGCATGCCATGATGTTGTTAAAATTTCGTATAATCCTTTGTGACCTTCCCCAGTAAATGGACCTTTGTGTGCTTCTAAAATTTCTTTCATGCTATGGCCAATACCCCAATTTGTACGGTACATATGACCAGCAATGATGAATAAGACAGCTAACGCTAAATGATGATGAGCAATATCACTTAACCATAAACCACCTGTAACAGGATTTAAACCACCTTTAAATGTTAAGAAATCAGAGTATTCACCCCATTGTCCACCAAAGAATGGTGCTAAACCTTTTGAGAAACTTGGGTATAATTGACTCATTAACTCACGGTTAATTAAAAATTCGTGAGGTAATGGAATCTCTTGTGGTGCTACCCCAGCATCTAATAATTTATTAATTGGTAATGCAATATGAATTTGGTGACCTGACCATGATAAACAACCTAAACCTAATAAACCAGCTAAATGATGGTTCATCATTGATTCCGCATTTTGGAACCATTCTAATTTAGGTGCTGCTTTATGGTAGTGGAACCAACCAGCAAATAACATAATTGCTGACATTGCTAAACCACCAATTGCAATCCAATATAATTCAACCTCACTTGTAATTCCCTCTGCACGCCACATTTGGAACCAACCTGAAGTTGTTTGAACACCTTGGAAGTTACCACCAACATCACCATTTAAAATTTCTTGACCAACGATTGGCCAAACAACTTGTGAACTTTGTTTAATGTTAACTGGATCATTTAACCAAGCAGAATAATTAGAAAAATATGCTCCATGGAAGTGCATTCCACTAATCCATAAGAAAATAATTGCTAATTGTCCAAAGTGTGCACTGAAAATTTTACGTGAAACTTCTTCTAAAGAACTAGTTTGACTATCAAAATCATGAGCATCTGCATGTAAGTTCCAAATCCAAGTTGTTGTTTTTGGACCTTTTGCTAATGTTCTAGAAAAATGACCGGGTTGTGCCCATTTTGCAAAACTAGTTTCGACTGCGTCTTTTTCAACAAAAACTTGAACATTTTTTGCACGACGGTCAGTTGAGCTTATTGCCATTAATATTTCTCCTTGTTGGGAGATAAATCTATGAAACCCTCATAAACAAATAAAAAACAAACCATTAGTAATGGTATCAGTTAATTATGAGTTTTCAAGTTATAATTATACATTTTTTTTTATAAATTTTATAAAAAATTTCCAACTATTGTCCTTAATCATTTTTAGAAGCAGGAATATTACTGTAATAATAAAATAAGTTGTAAGTTTTAAACAGTTATTTTAATAAATAACTGTTTAAAAGTATAATCCTAGCATATCTGGGAAAAAGCGGTTTATTTCAATAATAAAACCAGCTGTAAATGTCATCCAAATTGTTAAAAGAACAGGGGCTGTTGATAAATATTTTTGTAAATCTTCCATAATAAAATTAAGTAAAATTGAAATATATGAATTCTTAAGAGATAATTAAAGATCTTTTAGCGTGGCGATACTGTGATTTCATCTTTTGCTGCTACAAGATCACCGCTAATTAATTCTTGCCAAGCTGAAATTGGCCAAATATATCCAGTAGTCATAATTTTTAATGCTAAAGGAACATTAATGATAATTTCACTTTCTGCTGGATTTTTAGTTGTACTAACTGCACGTAAATATTTACGACCAACCCAACCGATCCATCCCGAAATGTAGATAAAACCAAATCCTGGAAGAATAAATTCTGCTGCATGACTCCAACGGCCATCTGCAATTAAATGTGGTAAACCATCAGCTCCACATAATAATTCAGAACGACTATATTTATCAAAACGACTTTGTGTTCTATCAATTTGTTGTTGTAAAGCTAATGCTGGAGGTGAATCAGCTTCATATTGCGCCATTCTTAATTCTAATTTTTTAACACTTGTTTTTAATCGTTTCGCAAATGCTGGTGATTCACTACATTTTGTTAAACCACCCACTTCTGCGAATGCTTGATCTGGAGTAAAAATTAATAAGAATGCAAAAAATAAAGCTATTAAATTAAAACGTTTCATCATTATATTAAATTTTTAAATGAATTATTTGGTAAAAAATTTTTAAAAACTAAAATTACTACTATATATAGTAGTCTAGTTTCCAAAAAAAAAAAATTAAATTCTGAAAAAAGAATCAAAAAAATAGGAAAGGTCATTTAAAACTCTTTAAATAATAAAATTAAATAAAGAGTTTTAAGAGTTGAAAGATTATTCAAAATCTTTACGGTTTGGATTTCGTGATGGATCTCCAGAAAGAAGTCCGAAAATAAATAGGGAAACAAAAAAGATAACTGTTGTGTAAACCAAAATTTTTAAAGTTAGCATTTACTTTTTCTTAAAAATTATTTTTAATACTATTAATTATACTAAAATAAAATGATTCTGAACTATTTAATTAAATAAAAATTTGCTCAGATTTCCTTTTTTAGATCTTTGCCGATAATCGGTTGGAATTTAAAACCATAGGGTAAACTTTTGAAACCGTAATAAAGACCTGTTTCAAATTATTTGGAGGAAAGGAAAGAAGAGATTTTGAACGAATTGACGTATATCCTTCAATTAAAATATAATCGTTGGCATTATAAAATTTTTTGACCTCTTGTCCTAAATTTCCCCAAATTAATAAAATCACCAAACAACTTTTTCGCTTTTGGGGAAGTTCAACACGTACCCAAGTGACTTGACTCCGTGGATTGATTTGATACTCTTTCGGAGTTTCCAAAATTTTAACTATACCCGAAAAATAATTTGTATTGACCATAAGTTTTTAAAATTAAATTATTAAATTTTTTTGTTTTTGAACATCTTCAAAATTAATATCTCGTAAACGTTTTAATAAACGAATAAAATATTCTAAAAAGTAATCATCGAGTTGAATGATTTCTTCTGAATCGATTTTAAATAATTTATACAAATCAAATGTCGATTTGGAGAAATTATTTTCTGTGTTTAAAATTTCAACAAAAGCTAATCGATCACTAATATTTTGACCCCATTCAAAAAATCCAAATAGATTACTAACCAATTTTAAAACAGCTAATGGGACACGTTGAACATCGGCAGTTTGGCCAGCTAATTGTTCACATAAACTAATAATTTCAGAGGAAACCCAACCTTTTAAACCACTTAAAAAGAATGTTTGATTTGAAGTCTGTGGAATTTGTAAAGCGCGTAAACAAAACTTTGCAATATCCTGTGTATCCATATAGGAAATATAGGTATTTTCATTGGTTACCCAAATTGGTAAATTTTCTAAAATTGGAATTGCATATTGTTCAATTAAACCTTGATAAAAGCCTGTTAATCTAAAAATAGTATAGGGAATTCCAGATTCTTTTAATTTATTCTCAATTCCATATTTTAATTTCATTAATGGAATATTTTCAAATTGTTCCACATTTTGAGCGGAGAAAAAAATGAAACGTTGAATTTTTGCAACTTTTGCGGCTTCAATGAGAGAAAGTTTGCCATCCCAATCAACTTTTTTTAAGGAATCTAATTCATTTGGGCGACTTGTAGAAGCGTCGATAATAGCTGTAATTCCTTTTAAACATGGAGGAATAGTTTCTGGTCGAGATAGATCACCATAAACTAATTCCACGCCCCATTCTTTTAAGAAGCTCGCTTTTCGAAAATTACGAACTAAACATCGAACTTGATAGCCCTTAGTTAAAGCTTGTAAAACAACTTGACGTCCTAGGGTCCCTGTGCCGCCAATTATAAGTAAACTCATATATTAAATTTTTTAATTAAAGATTGAACTTTGTAAAATATCTTCTGCTTCCAGATTGACTAATTCTTTTTTCGTTAAAACTTGACCACGACTGTCAAAGATTCGATTTGCTTGACGCATTCGAGCTCGATCTAAAGCATTTTTTAAGCTTCGTGCATTTGCAAATAATGGTTTTTCTTTTCGTTTTTCAAGATATTGAGCTAAAGCAACTTCCGCTTGAGGGGTTAATTGATATTGTTGCTCATCTAACATAATTTTTGAAATTTTTAATAATTCTTCTACAGTATAATCTGGAAAATCAATATGGTTTGCGATACGTGATGATAATCCTGGATTCGATTCATAAAATTTATCCATTGGTTCTTTATAACCTGCTAGAATAACAACTAATTCATCACGTTGATTTTCCATCACTTGTAATAAAATTTCAATTGCCTCAGAGCCATAATCTCTTTCATTGTCTGGCTTATATAAATAATAAGCTTCATCAATGAAGAGAACTCCACCCATTGCTTTTTTTAACACTTCTTTTGTTTTTGGTGCAGTATGACCAATATATTGTCCTACTAAATCATCTCGTGTTACTGTTAATAAATGACCTTTTCGAATATATCCTAATTGATATAAAATATCGGCCATTTTTAATCCAACCGTCGTTTTTCCTGTTCCAGGACTACCCGTAAACGACATATGTAAGCCTGGGTTACCAGCTGTAATTCCTAAATTTTTTCGAATTTTATCAATTAATAATAATGCCGCAATTTCTCGAATTCTTGATTTTACTGGTGCTAATCCGACTAATTCTTCATCTAATAAATTTAAAATTTTTGCGATTTCAGTTTTAGCGTACTCTTCTTGTAAATTAATTGGCGATGTATTCATAAGAATTTATAATGAGTTTTGAAAATAATCTTTTTATATATTAAACCAGCTACTATTTTAACTGGTTTAATAATTTAATCGTACCTAAAAATTAATTAATGGTAAATGTTGGAATGCTTGATAAACAAATAAATGCAAATCCAGCACTTCCACAAGCTCCAACAAAGAATCCACCTTTAAATTGATCCCATGATTTTTTTGTTTGTAAATTATTATCTGAACCTTGAGATTTTTCTTGTCCAAAAGCTGCTACACCATAGATTGTTAAACCTAATGTTAGAATAATAATTAACCCAATTGTTGAAAGGAAACCTGCTAATAATCCAATATCTGAATCACGTAAGGGACCTAATTTAACGAATGGACCAATTAAGAAATAACCATGTGCTAAACCGATTTCTAAACCACGTAATAATGGCGTTAAGCCAAATCGGTAAGCTGGTAAATTTTGTAAGATTGCTCGTGTCACTGCTGACGACGTAATTGGAGTTGCTAAATGACCCACAAATGGATCATCATTATAAGGTTTAATAAAATTAGCCATAAAGTTAATTTAAAAATTAGTTGAATTAATGAGAGAATTTTTTTAATTAAATATAAGGTAAGTTAAAATTTTTAGGAAAATTGTTACCAACCAAAATTTTTCTATAGATTACTATATAATATATATTAATATATAGAAAAATTTTTATAAACTTCATTTACATATAACAAGAAAGATTTTATGACAGTTGCTATAGATTACTTTTTATTAGTAGGATTCTGCTTTGCTCTTACATCAGGATTATTTTTAGGATTAAAATCCATTAAATTAATTTAATATTTATTCGACTAGATCCATGGAAAACGAAATTCGTCAAGATACAATTGTTGGGTCAAGACGTTTTAGTAATTATTTCTGGTCATTCTTTTTATTTCTGGGAGGTATCGGTTTTTTATTAGCTGGTATGTCTAGTTATTTTAAAGTTAACTTACTACCGTTTGCAAATCCAACCGAACTAGTGTTTGTACCACAAGGTTTAGTAATGATGTTTTATGGAACCTTAAGTTTCGGAATCAGTATCTATATACTTCTTACAGTATTATTAGATATTGGAGGTGGTTATAATGAATACAATCGGGTTGAAAATTTAGTGAAAATTGTTCGAAAAGGATTTCCGGGTAAAAACCGTGAAATTCTTTTAACCTATCCGTTATCCAATGTGAGAGCCATTGGAATTAAAATTACTGAGGGTTTAAACCCAACACGAAGTATTTATTTATGCTTAAAAGATGAACGAAAAATACCTTTAACGCCAGTTCAAGAACCAACATCGATCTCAAATTTGGAAGAAGAGGCTGCTAGTTTAGCCAAATTTCTTGATTTAAAGTTAGAGAATTTATAATTTTTTATTGCTTTTTATACCCGCATTATTATATTATATAATATAACTATGCGGGCATAGTTTAGTGGTAAAACCTTAGCCTTCCAAGCTAATGATGGGGGTTCGATTCCCCCTGCCCGCTTTTGTGAAAATTATTTGAATGAGCAACAATCTTTTTTTATAGAGGAATATAAAAATTATGTCTGGTGGATCGACAGGTGAACGTCCGTTTTCGGATATTATTACTAGTGTACGTTACTGGATTATTCACAGTATCACAATCCCATCTCTTTTTGTATCAGGGTGGTTATTCGTTAGTACTGGTTTAGCATATGATGTTTTTGGAACTCCACGTCCAAATGAATACTTTACACAAGATCGTCAACAAATTCCACTTGTAAATGATCGATTCAGTGCAAAACAAGAGTTAGAAGATTTAACGAAAGGTTTATAATATTAAGGAAAAAATAGGAAAAAAATCATGGCAAAAAATATCAATCAACCCGTAGCTTATCCAATTTTTACTTTCCGCTGGTTAGCCGTACATGGATTAGCTATTCCCACAGTATTCTTCTTAGGTGGAATTACTGCAATGCAATTCATTCAACGATAACGTACTAAATAAGATATATACGAGGTAATTTTTTTATGACAGGTCCAAATCCAAATAAACAAGCAGTCGAATTAAATAGAACGTCACTTTACTGGGGACTTTTATTAATTTTTGTTTTAGCAGTATTATTTTCAAGTTACTTTTTCAATTAATATACATTTCAACATTTAATAGGAGTTTTTTATGGCAAATACAGGTAGAATTCCATTATGGCTTGTAGGCTTAGTAGGTGGCTTAGCAGTAATTACAATGCTTTCTTTATTTATTTATGGAGCATACTCAGGGTTAGGTTCATCATTATAATTGGAAATATTCATTATTTCCAGTAATGAATTGTTTAGAAAATAAACAAAAATTAATTTTTGTTTATTTTCTAAATTGATTTCGTATTTTTTTAATTATATTTGTGATTACCGTTTGGAACGGATATAAGAAACTTTTCGTATTTGTTGTTCCACCTCCAAACCAACCATACCATAATTTTGGAAAAACTCGTTGAATATTTTCATCTTTTTTATCTTGCCAAGCTGTATTTCCACCACTATAGATACTATTTTTGGGTCTAGGACCAATATGCAGTTCGGTATTTTCAACTAGAAATGGAAAATAAAAATATTGTCCCCAAATGGCATGAAATAAACCAAAGAAAATTAATCCAAGATGTAAACAAATAAGAAAAGCTTCTAATCCATTTAAAAAATTAACTTGGAAAATTAAACTTTGGTTTCCATAGTTATTTGCCAATTCTGCTTGTGGAATTAAAACATTGGACTGAAAATAAGAAATTCGATAACAAAAGTAAATTAAAATTTGTTCAATAAATCCAATAATTAATAAAAATGTCCAATGCCATCGAACTAAATATGGACAATATTTTTTTCCAATTCGCGTAATCACCGCATAAGCAGCAATGCCGGATAGTTGGGTCCAAAATTTACTGATTCCTTCAAAAACTTGAGGAATAATCTTATTGTATACTTTATAGTAAATTGGTAAAATAGTTTCTTTTTGAGATTCTTTCAAATTAGAAATGAGCATTGAAAGTGGATCAATATAATAGCGAAGTCCCGTTTCGGGATCAACTTGAATAATTCCTTTTAAAATGGCATAATATAAGACTTGACCAGGATTGTACCAGTGAACATTCTCACCAAGTTTTAAGTCGGTTAGCACAATTTGACGACTCATAGAACTTAGTTGAATAGCATCAATTCCTAATTTATGTAAATATGGAAGTTTAATCAACATACTTCGGTACATAGCAATTAAATCAATGAGATGTCGATACCAAAGATATCCTGCAAAAAGTCCAATACAAGTAATATAAAATGAGGTTTTTAAATTATAACGAATTGCTAAAATCACAAATCGAATAAAGAGAATAAAAAATAACAGATTTTCAATATCTGCTAAAGTTAATCCATCTTGAACATGTTGCCAGAGACCTTCTATAATTAAACTCAATGTTTGAAACGAAACAGCAGGAGCTGTCGTAGTTTGGCTACTTGAAATGGTAACATTCTCGGATAAAACATTTACGTTATTTGGATTATCAATTCCAAACCAATTTAAAACAGTTTCTTGATCAATATTGATTAAAAGAAATAAAAAGCGAAAGAAATAGACCATAAATTTGTTTGAGAGAGATCTGTTAAAATACTCTTATCATCATCTTTTTTATTGTCATTTGTCAAGTTTTCTAGATTAAATCGTTTAGAGGAAAGTTCGTTCTTTGTTACTTTTATATTCAGGATATAACTTAGCTTGGTAGAGCACATACTTTGGGAGTTTTTAAGGTTTGAAAGCTAAAATACGGACCTGTTTTTAAATTACTGATTAAATTTATTATAGATATTTTCTCTATAAACAATCAATTTCGACCAACTTACTAAACCTAGGATCGTTAACCTCGGGTAATAGTACCA